GGTTAAAGAGTATCAATTGTTTCAAATTCAAATTTAATTTCTTTCCAGACAACACAAGCTGCAGCAAGTTCAGGACTCCATTTTGCTGCTTCACGAATTATATCATTTCCTTCTGCTGCAAGAGAACGTCCTTCATTACGTGCTTGAACACAAACTTCTGCAGCAATACGATTAGCTGCGGCACCTGGGGCATTTCCCCAAGGGTGACCCAAAGTTCCACCACCAAATTGTAAACAAGCGTCATCACCAAAAATCTCAACTAATGCAGGCATATGCCATACATGAATACCACCTGAAGCTACAGGTATTACTCCCGGTAATGAAACCCAATCTTGTGTAAAATAAATACCGCGATCACGATCTTTTTCACAGAAATTATCACGCATTAGATCCACGAAACCTAATGTTACTTCACGTTCACCTTCAAGTTTACCTACAACCGTCCCTGAATGTAAATGATCACCACCAGAAAGACGTAAAGCTTTTGCTAAAACTCTAAAGTGCATTCCATGAATTTTTTGTCGATCGATTACAGCATGCATTGCACGATGGATATGTAATAATAAACTATGGTCTCGGCAATAATGTGCGAGAGTTGTATTAGCAGTAAAACCACCAGTTAAATAATCATGCATAACAATTGGAACACCTAATTCTTTTGCACATTGAGCTCGTTTAATCATTTCATCACAGTGTCCAGCAGTTGCATTTAAATAATGTCCTTTAATTTCACCAGTTTCTGCTTGAGATTTGTAGAGTGCTTCTGCAACAAAAAGGAAACGATCTCTCCAACGCATAAATGGTTGGGAATTTACATTCTCATCATCTTTAGTAAAGTCAAGACCACCCCTTAAACATTCATAAACCGCGCGACCGTAATTTTTCGCAGATAATCCTAATTTAGGTTTAATCGTACAACCTAAGAAAGGACGTCCATATTTATTAAGTTTATCACGTTCAACCTGAATACCATGAGGGGGGCCTTGAAAAGTTTTAGTGTATGATGGCGGAATACGTAAATCTTCAAGACGTAATGCTCTTAGTGCTTTAAATCCAAAAACATTTCCAACAATTGAAGTAAATAAATTAGTAACAGAACCTTCTTCAAATAAATCTAAAGGATAAGCTACATATGCAATGTATTGATTCTCTTCCCCAGGAATTGCTTCAATATCATAACAACGACCCTTATATCGATCTAAACTTGTTAGACCATCCGTCCAAACTGTTGTCCATGTTCCTGTTGATGATTCTGCAGCAACAGCAGCACCTGCTTCTTCTGGAGGAACACCCGGTTGAGGTGTCATTCTAAATGCTGCAAGAATATCTGTGTCTAATACTTGATAATCTGGTGTATAATATGTTAAACGATAATCTTTTACACCAGCTTTAAATCCAGCACCTACTTTTGTTTCTGTTTGTGGTCCCATTGATCATTTTTTATTAAATTAAATTTCGATTTTATGCAACAGCCCGAAAATTTTTAAAAGTTTTTTAAAGTAAACGATCACCTCGTTTATATTGAAGATAAGCAGTAACAAACAAACCAATAATCGTTATTGGCACAAGTCCTAATACAATACCCGATAATAGTGGTTCAACCATATATATATTTTTAATGTAACTTTAATGTAACATTCTAAAACCGATTGTCAATTTTCAAAATAAAAGTTTGGGTATGGAGGGACTCGAACCCCCGACCTTATGGTTCGTAGCCATAGACTCTAATCCACTAAGCTACATACCCGGGCGGACGACGGGAATTGAACCCGCGTATGATGGTGCCACAAACCATTACCTTACCACTTGGTGACGCCCGCCGCTTATATTATATATTGCCTTGAAAACAATAAAAGATCAAAAAATTCCAAGCACCAAATATTTGGTGCTCAATTTAGACAACGAAAGAATTAAGAATACCCACAAAGAAAACAAATATAAACCATAAAGCAATACCTGTAAAAAACGTATTTTTATTTTCATTCCAACTGAAACTAGATGAACCCGCAAAAGCAACAGGGACTCCGATAACAAGTAAAAACGAAAAGGCAATAAAAGAAAAAACAGCAAATTGGAATAATAAATTCATTTAGGATATTTTAACCAAATTTAACCAAATTTACTTGAAGTGGAAGCAATTAAAAAGGCGGCATATGTTAAAATATAACCCACAGCAAAATGAACAAGTCCTACAAGACGAGCTTGAACAATAGATAAAGCAACAGGTTTATCACGCCAACGAACTAAACTGGCTAATGGTGTTCGTTCATGAGCCCAAGCTAATGTTTCGATAAGTTCTTGCCAATAACCACGCCATGAAATTAAAAACATAAATCCTGTAGCATAAACTAAATGCCCAAATAAAAACATCCAAGCCCAGACAGATAAGCTGTTCATTCCAAATGGATTATATCCATTAATCAATTGAGATGAGTTTAACCATAAATAATCACGTAACCAACCCATTAAATAGGTTGAGGATTCATTAAATTGACTAACATTGCCCTGCCAAATACCGAGGTGTTTCCAATGCCAGTAGAAAGTGACCCATCCAATAGTATTTAACATCCAAAATACTGAAAGATAAAAAGCATCCCAGGCTGAAATATCGCAAGTACCACCCCGGCCAGGACCATCACATGGAAAACTATAACCAAAATCTTTTTTATCTGGCATAAGTTTAGATCCACGAGCATCTAAAGCCCCTTTCACTAAAATTAAAGTTGTAACATGAAGTCCTAATGCAATTGCATGATGAACTAAAAAATCTCCAGGACCAATAATTAAAAATAAAGAATTGGTTTGATTATTAATTGCTGTTAACCATTGAGGTAACCACAGAGATTGACTAGCTAGATAAGCTGGATTTTGAGAACTGGAAAGAAAAACATCAAAACCATAAAGATTTTGACCATGAGCGGCTTGAATCCACTGGGCAAAAATAGGTTCAATTAAAATTTGTTTTTCAGGTGTACCAAAAGCAAGCATAACATCATTATGAATATAAAGCCCCAATGTATGAAATCCTAAAAATAAACTTGCCCAACTTAAATGGGAAATGATCGCTTCTTTATGATCCAGAATACGAGCCAATACATTTCCTTTATTTAAATTTGGATCGTAATCACGAATGAAAAAGATTGCTCCATGGGCAAAGGCCCCACACATAATAAAACCAGCAATATATTGATGATGAGTATATAATGCAGCTTGGGTTGTAAAATCCTGTGATAAAAAAACATAAGCGGGTAAAGAATACATATGTTGTGCAACTAATGAGCAAATAGTCCCTACCGAAGCCAATGCTAATCCTAATTGAAAATGTAATGAATTATTGACTGTGTCAAAGAGTCCACTATGTCCTTTTCCTAAACCACCACCAGGGGGACGATGAGCTTCAAGAATTTGTTTCAGACTATGTCCGATTCCAAAATTTGTTCGATACATATGACCTGCAATTATAAAGATAACAGCAATGGCTAAATGGTGGTGGGCGATATCGGTTAACCATAGACTTTGAGTTTGAGGGTGAAAACCACCAAGAAAGGTTAAAATAGCATCCCCAGAGCCTTGAGAAGTTCCGAAAAGGTGATTAACTGTATCAGGATTTTGAGCATATAAACTCCATTGACCCGTAAAGAAAGGTTTCAACCCCTCTGGGTGAGGTAATGTTGTTAAAAAATTTGACCATCGTACAGTAATGCCCCGAGATTGAGGAATCGCAACATGAATCAAATGTCCCGTCCACGCTAAAGAACTAACACCAAAAAGTCCAGCTAAATGGTGATTTAATCGAGATTCTGCATTTTTGAACCAAGATAAAGCAGGTTGAAATTTAGGTTGAAGATGGAGCCAACCAGCAAATAAAAACAATCCAGAAACAATTAATAAAAAAATTGCTCCTTGATACAAATCTTGATTTGAGGTACAACCAATCGTATACCACCATTGATAAACACCGGACGTAGCAATATTAACTGGACCAGATGCACCACCCCGTGTAAATGCTTCAACTGCGGGTTGTCCGAAGTGTGGATCCCAAATAGCATGAGCAATCGGACGTATATGTAAAGGGTCTGCAACCCACTGTTCAAAATTCCCTTGCCAAGCAACATGGAAAAGATTCCCAGAAGTCCATAAAAAAATAATAGCTAATTGACCAAAATGTGATGCAAAAATTTTTTGATAAAGTGTTTCTTCTGTCATACCATCATGACTTTCAAAATCATGTGCTGTTGCAATACCATACCAAAGACGTCGTGTTGTTGGATCTTGAGAAAGACCTTGACTAAATTTTGGAAATTTTATAACCATAATAGAATATTTGAATATTTAAATAATAATTTTATTCCAAACAGAAAAAAATATATTTTATATAGTAGAAAAATTTTAAGTGCATAAGGGTCGAATTCAAAAACATCCTGTGCCAACTGGAATGAGATTCCCTAAAATAACATTTTGTTTTAATCCTCGAATAAAGTCCACCTGATTTTGAAGTGCAGCCCGTCCAAGAATTCGAGTAGTTTCTTGAAAACTTGCCGCAGATAGAAAACTGGAAGTTTCTAAACAAGTTTTGGTCATTCCGAGTAATATAGGCTCATAGATAATATGGTGAGAAGATAATTGTTGGTTAACTCGGGAAATCCACTGGAAAGTTACGATTTCACCCCCAAGTAATCCTGTTTGACCGGGTTCTAAAATTAGAACATTTGAGGTTAATTGTCGAACAATAATTTCAATATGTTTGTCTGAAATATAAATACCCTGTCCACAATAAATTCGTTGAATATTATTGAGAATAGATTTTTGAAGGCTTCGTAGATACAGGGTTATTTTTTTTTCGAAAAAACAAAAATCTTTTGTAAATATTGGTAATTCATGAAAACTATATTTAGATTTTTTTCGAGCTTCAAAAATTTCCTCAATTTGAGGTATCCCTTGCACAATATCTCCTGTTTTTGGTTGACTATAAAAAACACTAAAAAGATGTTGATTTTCCATTACACTCTCACCATTTTTTATATATAAAATACTTTGTTTATTTAACAAATATATTTTAGCTCGTCGAAATAATAATTTTTTCGATGTTTTAGCTACCAACTGTCCACCATTAGGGAAAATTTGATTATTGAATTTTTCTCCATTCTTAAAAAATACCCCTAAACTTTTTTGTGTTTGTATTTTTAGTAATTTGCCTTTGAAGCGATCAAAATCATTCAAACAAAATTTCTTTTGAAGTCGAATTTTTTGATATATTGTGTTTAGTTGAAAATTTGTACATGCAAAATAATCAGTACTATTGATCAATAGATATGATAAAAGCGAGTTAATAATTTCATGACATTTAATCATTAAATAGAAACGAATAAAAATTCGATTTTCAAAAAATTTAGAATTTTTTCTCTCCATAAATTGAAAATTAATGATATTTTTGTGTCCAACAATAGGTAAAAATTTTACTTCTGGTAAATAAATTTTTTGAAAAAATGTATTTTTACAAATATTTTGTAATTTTTCTTCTTTATTAAATAATAGAGGACCTATTTTAATGAAGAAAATTCTCTGTTGTTTTAATAATTGAATATTGGATTTGAATTTTTTTTTATTGATTAAATTTAGGGTATAAAAAAATCTAAAATTAAATTTTTTTAATTTTAAAAATTTTCGACTCTTTTCTATGAAAAGATTGTGATCTTTTACAGAACTTAAGGATTTTGAGATCGAATTTTGAATATTGTTTTGATATATTTGAGATCTAAAACAACGAATTAAATATTTTCTAAATTGAATTTTTCGTTTTTGAACATATTTTTTGGTTATATTTTGTTTCTTTATTCTTAATAAATTTTGTGTATTTTTTTTATAGACAAAACGACTCCAAACAGGTTTCTCTGGTTTTTGAATATTAAATCGAAGATTAAAATTCTTAACAAAATAAAATTTTTGCACTATTGTTAAATATGAAGAAAAATAAAAATCAACAACATTTTTTCTTAATCGATCATAACAAATAATACAATTAAAAATTCCATTTTGAATTCGAATAATATTCAATTGCAATTGAAAAGAATACTTTGGAATGATTGGAGGGATGGGGAATTGATCACTGAAATCATCTTGGCCGTGAGCTTGGATTTGGAAACAATTTTTATAAGAAGATTGTTTTTGATTTAAGAACAATTGATGATCCCCCAAAAAAATCCAGGACTCATGATCCAATACTTTTAAAAAATTTGTATTTTCTAAATTTTTAACTGATTTATAAAAATATGGTGATAAACTAGAAAAATCCCAAAACTTTTTTTTCCATTTATATTTTTGGAATCCTTCAATAATAAAAGATGAATAATTTCTTAAAAATCCTTCGGAATTCAATTGTTTTGGAAGAATTCGGTAGAAAGGAGTAAATGAGTTCCTTGTTAATATAGATTTAAATAACCGTTTATGGGTAAAAGGAGTTCTTTTCGTTTTTAAAAAATAATAATTTTTTAAAAAATTAATGGGATAAGAAAATGAGCTTATAAGTGGTAAATGAATACACATTCGAATAGTAGATTTATTACCTAATTGTTTAAACTTAAATTTTGAATAGAGATTGGTTTTTTTATTAAAGTTGGTCAATAAATACATTAAAAAAAAACATTGAGTTAAATATTTCCTTTGTAAATAAAAAAATTTCCAGTGTAGAATTTGAAATTTAAATATTTGATTGTTTCGGAAACTGTTTTTTGATTGAGTGTTGAATAATCGAACTTGTTTGAATATTAAATTCCAAAAAACTAATTTTATTTGGGAATAAAAAAGCGTTTGTAAAACTTTGAACTTATCTAGATTTTTCAGTTTGGGGGCCCGTAAAGAAATAAATTGAAGAGTATTGAAATACTGAATTTTAGAAGTTTTTTGAAAAACATTTTTATTTAAATTTTTTATTCCTGGTAATTTTTTAATTGAAATTACTTTTTTGTTGAGAAAATTTTGGTTTTGTTGTTGGTTGAAAAAAAATTGATGAACAAAAATAGAAGAGTAGCCTTGCCGACTTGTCCTTAATAAATAGAAATTTTCTAAAAAATTATTATTTTTTGAAAATCTTTTTAATGTACAAAACAAATTTAGGTTATTCCTTGGCTGAATCCTTAAAAAATATTTTTTTGAAATAATTTTAAAGTTCCATTCCAAAGTCGTATTCAGATATAATTTTTTTAAAGATGAAAGAGGAGAAGAATATTTGAAATTCCCTAATAAACCAAAAGATAAAATTCGATAATTTTGAAAACTAGAAAGTTGGACAAAATAACCTCTCTTTCTAAAAAAAAGAGATAAAATTAGAAAATTTTTCTTATAGGTATATAATAGAAAAGACTTCGGTTTTTGGAGGAAATCATCAAAATATTGATTTGTCAATTTAATTTGAGAAACGGGAACCGATTGATCAATTAAATCTAATGGAGAAAAAAATTGTTTCTCAAAAGATGTAGAAGAGAATAATTTCCCGGATAAAATCCAAAATGACCCAAGTTTTTGAGTAAAATTTTGAGATTTTAAGTCGGTCATTGTCTTTTCCAAAAAAAGAAAATTTTCAAAATAAATTTCACCAGAATCAGAAGAGAAAATTTCTTGTTCAATTTCAAATGTTGCCTCAGGTTTAAAAGCAGGTAATTCAGCAAGAAGTTGTGTTTGAGTAACTATTTCCCCTTCACGTACATAAAGAAGAGTTCCACTCTGAAATATAAATTTTATTTGTTGTGATCGATGATGGTTTTTTTCATCGAATATATTCAATTGGCGGTTGAGGTTTTGAACTTGATTATAGAGAAGTTTATTATTTTTATCTTTAAAAACAGAATTTTTTCGATCGGAATTAATTCGTAAAATTCCATTATTTTTACTTAAATAAGCTATGTGACCTTGTTGTGTTCGAATTAATCTACCACAACAAGATGGGGTGTAGTTAACTTCTCCGGGAAAAGGAGCATAAGTTTGATCCATCAGTTTTCCAGAGAAGACTCCTCCTGTATGGAATGTCCTCATGGTTAATTGAGTTCCAGGTTCACCAATAGATTGGGCTGCTATAACACCAACAGCTTCACCAATAGAAACTAATTGACCCTCAGCTAGACTCCACCCATAACAAAGTTGACAAATAAATTTAGAAGATTGACACGTTAATGGTGATCTAATAAAAACTTTATTTTTATTTTCACAAATAATTTTACTTGTTTTTTTTGAAATTTCTTGATTTCGGGGGACGAGAATGGCTGAAGTTTTTGGAGAATAAATGGTTTCCGCTAAAACTCGACCAATTAAACGTTGTTTAAGAAATAATAATTTCTTATGTTGATCAAATAGATCTGTAAGATAAATTCCATTGAAACTATTACAATCAATTTGACAAATAATAACTTGGTGGGCTACATCAACTAAACGTCTTGTCAAATATCCCGAAGCTGCAGTTCTTAATGCAGTATCAACAATTCCCTTCCGCGCACCAGAACAGGAAATGAGATATTCAGTTAACGTTAGACCTTCCCGGAAATTACTTCGTATAGGAAAATCAATGATCCGGCCCTGAGGATCGGCCATTAATCCCCTCATACCTACCAGTTGACGAATTTGAGAAATATTTCCTCGAGCCCCAGAAAAAGCCATTAAATAGACAGGATTGAAAAAATCAGATATTTGAAAAGATTGTAACACACGAGACTTCAATTTTTCACTTGTTCGGTTCCAAATTTCTAAAATCCGTTGATACCTTTCAACTGTTGTTAAATTTCCAGAAATAAGTTGAAAATCCGAGTCAAAAACTAAATTTTCAGCATTCCATAAAATTGAAGATTTTGTTAATGGTATTTTTAAATCATCTATACTAATAGAAAATCCGGCTTGAGTAGCAGAATTAAAACCGAGAAATTTTATTCGATCAAGAAGTCTTAATAACTTTATATATCTATTACAACTTTGTTTAAAATACCACTGAAGAAAACCACTAAATCTTCGTTTATCAAAGCAATGATTAAAAAAAATATTTGTTGTTAATGTTTTTTTGAAGTTCATTTGAACCAATAGAAAAATTTAAAAAAGATTCTCATAAAATTTTAATCGATTATAAGTTGTTCGTATTTTTCGTAAGAGTTCAATTCCATTTAAATGAAATTGTTGATAAAACGTGGGTCTAAATTTTTGAGAAATACCTTGTTTATTTAAACGAATTTCAATTAACTTTTGTATATTTTCTTCAGTTTGATATTCCACTAATATAGGATTATAATTGCACCAGATAAACTCATTCCAAATTGATTTTTTCGATACTTCAGTCAGTATTATTGGAGATATGGAATTCAAATTGAATAAAGGTTTTTCCGAGAGTAAATTCTTTATTTTATTTTTTATTGGGGTAAAAGGAGACTGAATGAGGAAACGATTTATATATTGAAATTCATATTTCTGAATATTTAACGTGGTCAAAAAAGAGCTTCCTAGAATCATATCTTGACTTGGTAAACAAGTTGGAAGATTGGTTGCTGCTGAAAACAGATTATTTTGAGACCAAATTATTTTCCAAGCTTCTGAACGGGCTTCAAAACATAAAGGAATATGGATACCCATTTGATCTCCATCAAAATCTGCATTGAAAGCAGAACAAACTAATGGATGCAATAAAATAGCTTTTCCGTCAATTAATTTTGGTTGAAAGGCTTGAATGCTTAAACGATGTAATGTTGGCGCTCGATTTAGTAATATTGGATGGGATTGAACAATTTTTTTCAGCAAACTTAAAAGAAATTGTGATTTTTGTTTAAACAATTTTTTTGCCCCTAGAACAGTTTGTGCTTTATTTGTATATAATAGAGCTCGAAGTAAAAAAGGTTGGAACAATTCATATGCAATTTCAATGGGTAAACCACATTCATATATTTTCAAATATGGACCTACGACTATAACAGATCGTGCTGAATAGTCAACCCGTTTTCCTAAAAGATTTTGTCGAAAACGACCCTTTTTCCCTTTAAATAAATCGGATAGTGATTTTGTTCCATTTTTTTGACCATTGTCAATAAGGGAATCAACGGATTCTTGAAGAAGTCTTTGTGCATATTGTAAAGCTTCGGAGTTTAAACAATGAAAATTTTGGTCCAAAGTTAGTCGAGCTAGACGTTTATTTCGAAGAATGATTGTTTGATAAAGTTTATTTAAGTCAGAAACTGCTATTTGGTTATTATTTAATTTTAATATTGGTCTTAAATCCGGAGGCAATACAGGAAATACACTTAAAATCATTGAAGCAGGGTTGACCTGTTTATGTCTGAAACATCGAAAATATTTTAATCGTCTATAGAGTTGAATTTTATGGAAAAAATCATAATCCGATAAGGGTTTTAATCTTCCCACTTGAAGTAAGTCTAAACGAATTTGAATTTCTAAGAGCCGTCCATCATTACACATATATTGTGTGAGTTGTGTTAACCAAGTTCGTATTAATTGAACACCTGTAAAGCAAAATAGTCTTAGCTTTAAATTCCAACACGTAACTAATCCCGGAGGTCCAGGATAAAACCTATTTAAAAAATCTCTTTTTTGTGGAGATTTTATTAAAAAAAAAATGAAGGAAAACCAATTTGATAGAATCCTCCAACTAAACATCTTGGATAAAACACTAAAACCAAAATATAATGCAGAATCTCTTACACCTCCACTTCTCCAAAGTGACTTTTTCAAAACATTTTTTGGAAGATTTGAAGTTATTTTTATAATTCTTTTTGATTTTTTTGAAAATATCCAAGATTTCCAATAGTTATAATCAACAGATTTACTCTTTTCTAAATTCCAAAATTTAGATTCCGTGTTATTAATTATTTTTTTTTTCTGAAAAATTAATGTATTTCTATTGATTATTTTTTCTTTTTGGAAAATTAATGTATTTTCCTTTTCTTCATTTTCTTGATATATGTTTAAAACTTGTATTTCTTTGGGAAAAATTGTACGTGAAATATTTTGGGTGCAATAGAATAGATATTCAATTTTTTTAGTAGGTAAGTTTAAAAATAAAGAAAAATAACTTGGTCGCTTTTTAAAAAACCAAATATGAGCAACCGCTGTTACTAATTGGATGTATCCTAAACGATAACGTCGAACTCGATTTGAAATATATTCAACTTCACAACGGGGGCAGAATTTTTGTCCCCGTTGGGGTTGGCGTCCACATGCACATGTTGAATCATTCACTGGACCAAAGAGTCGTTCACAAAATAATCCATCTTTTTCTGGTTTAAGAGTTTGATAGTTGACAGTTTTTGGATTTAAGATTTGACCATTTATTTTTTTTCCATTTGGTAATTGCCGTTGAGCCCATTTTCGAATTAATTGACTTGTGGCTAAACCTAACTGAAGACCTGGTAATTTCATATTTTTTAACGTTTTGAATATTGTGGTGCTTTTCGAGCCTTTTTCAAACCATATTTTTTTCTCTCTTTGACTCGAGAATCTTGAGTTAAAAATTTTTTGTTTTTCAAAATCGAACCAAATCCTTGTTGAGCTAAAGCTCGTGCAAGTCCTAAACGAATTGCTTCTTTTTGACCAGTCATTCCTCCTCCACTAACGTTAATTTTCGCTGTAATAGATATTCCTAATATTTGTAAAAATTGTTCAAGATTTGTAATTCCATCTTTATCACTTTGAAAGTATTCCGAAAGTGTTTTTTTATTGACAATAATTTTATTGTATTTTAAATTGTTTTTCATAAGAAAAACTTTTGCTATCGCTGATTTTCGACGACCGATTCCATAATAAATATTTTTATACATATATTAGAAAATTCAAAGCCATTTTATAAGCTTATTGCCTATTACTAGAATTGAACTAGTAACCTTCCGCGTATGAAACGGACGCTCTTACCAATTGAGCTAAATAGGCTATATGTTGCTACCCGGACTTGAACCGGGATGTCTCAGACCCCTCAAGCCTGTGTGTCTACCTATTTCACCATAGCAACCAGATATGAATTTCATATCAATATTCTTTGTATTTTCTTGAAAGCTTTTCGTTTCCAAAGAGTTTTACGACGACGAGATTTAGATTTTGAAGTCCGTGTTTTTGGTACAGCCATATATGAATTTCAATCAACTAGTTTAAATAATTTTATTCAAAATATCAAATTATTTTGAGGAGTGATCCGCTTTTTAAACCAAATGCAGCTTTTCCTATTCTTTTTCGCAAATAAAAAAGTTTTGCTCGTTTAAATTTTTGAGGCTGTAGAACTTTTAAAGTCTGAATTTGAGGACTTTGTATGTCAAAAATACGTTCAACTCCATAAATTCCTGGTTTGCGAAGAGTAACAAAAGAGCCGTGAATTGCTATTACAATGCCTTCAAAAAATTGAATACGTTTTTTCTCATTTTCGCGAAATAGAAAACTGACTTTTATGTAATCTCCAACTTTGAAAAATTTTTTTCGATTCTGATTTTTGTTATCAAAATGTTTTAAATATTTAATCATATCAATCTAAAATTTTCGAAACAATTCCTGCCCCAACGGTACGGCCCCCTTCTCTTATAGCAAAACGCATACCATTTTCTATTGCAATTGGTTGAATCAATTGAACAATTAATTTAACACGATCTCCCGGCATCACCATCCGAATTTCATCACCATCATCGGATTGAAAAGATTCAATTTTACCTGTGACATCTGTTGTTCGAACATAGAATTGGGGTCGATATCCTGCTACAAAAGAGGTATGACGACCTCCTTCACTTTTTTTTAAAATATAAACTTGAGCTTCAAAATGTTGATGAGGTGTTATAGATGCTGGTTTCGCTAAAACCATACCTCGTTGAATCTCATTTTTTTGTATTCCACGTAATAAAATTCCAACATTATCTCCAGCAACACTTTCTTCTAAAGTTTTTTGAAACATTTCAAGTCCAATCACTGTTGTTTCCTTCGTATCTTTTAAACCTATAATTTCTACGGAATCTCCAACTTTAATTTGACCCCGTTCCACCCGACCCGTCGCTACAGTTCCACGACCTGTAATAGATACGATATTTTCAATAGCCATTAAAAAATCTTTTTCAATATTTCGTTGAGGAAGTGGTATAACTTCATCCACACAATCTATTAACTCATATATATGATCAACCCATTCATTCTCTCCTTTTTTGATTGATGGATTTGCAGTTAATGCTTCCACTGCCTCTAAAGCTGACCCTTTAATAATCGAGATTTCATCCCCGGGAAATTCGTAATTGTCTAAAGTTTCTCGGATTTCTAATTCAACTAATTCTAATAATTCGTCATCGTTTACTTGATCTATTTTATTTAAGAAAACTACAATCGCTGGAACACCAACTTGTTGGGCCAATAAGATATGTTCTTTCGTTTGAGGCATTGGACCATCTGCCCCAGAAACTACTAAAATAGCTCCATCCATTTGAGCCGCACCAGTGATCATATTTTTTACATAATCTGCATGTCCAGGACAGTCTACGTGGGCATAGTGTCGTTTTTCGGTTTCATATTCAACATGAGCTGTATTAATGGTAATTCCACGAGCCTTTTCTTCAGGTGCTGAATCTATATCTCCATAACTTTTAGCCTTAGCGGCTCCTGAGGCTGCTAATGTCATCGTAATTGCAGCAGTTAAAGTTGTTTTTCCATGGTCTACATGACCAATAGTCCCAATATTTACATGAGGTTTTGTTCGTTCAAATTTTTCTTTTGCCATAGATATAGTATTTAAGTTATTCATTGAATATTCACTGAGTTTTGTTAATAATTGTTAACAATTTTGTTAACTGAATCCATCCTGGAAGTTAAATTTTAATCTGATATGTTACTCCTTTTTAGCCTACTATCGGAGTTGAACCGATAACCCTCGGTTTACAAGACCAATGCTCTACCAATTGAGCTAAGTAGGCTTTTATATTTTATCGATTTCACAGTTATTTGTAAAATGTAAAACATTTTAATTCGCCCCCCGATGACGATATGTATAAACAATATAAAATACTTCAACTTCAATCCTGTTTAATTTCGATTTCTGGGGGACAAGATTCGATCAATTTATTGATTTGGTGGATAAACTCAAATAGAGAAAAAAAATCACATTCCGTTTTATGGTGTAACCATATATGGAAAATAAGTGATTTTTATTTGTTACGCTATACTTTACAAACCAGTTTTTATTTTCATCAACGCTTCTTTTATACGATTTTTCTCGGAAAATATTTCTCTGAACAACAATCAAGAAAATATCGTTATTTTTCATTTTTTCGTCTATTGGACTATTCTCATACAAAGTCTGTTTTAACTGCACATACTGTTAATGATAGTTTAGAAACTTTTTTCTTAAATTTGTTTAGGGGTTCAGGAAAATCTGGTTTACAAATATTAAGAGATTTTCAAATTTTCTTCCATTATGATTGTTCACAAAAGTTCAACTAATAAACGTCATTTTATTTATAAAATTTATTTTCGAAAGAATTCATCGAACTTTCAATATAAACTTTATCGTCCTTTTATGAGTTTCTCTCGGTTTGAGTTATTAAAGTTTTGTGAATTTTGGAATTTACCAACGTATCCTGATTTCACTAATTTCAACCTTTTATTACTTCGAAATCGTCTTCGATTGGACTGTTTTCCATATTGGAAGTTTTTTTTTAACTTTCAATTTAGTTTACAAATCCGACAAATGCAAACAATATTTGACGTAGAAAATGAATATTTCCAATTTATTTTACAAAAATTATTTTTTACCAGCCATTTACATTACACTCAAAATACTTTTTATTATTTGCCAAAAGTTTTACAATACAAGATTTTTTATTATTTTTATAATTTGATCAATAAAAAAATATCATTTAATGAAGTTTCGAATTTCTTGAAAACATTAAAAAAAAGTAAATTGTTTTTGACCCCAAAAGACCTAAACTTTAAAAAAATATGACTTTAATTGTAGAAAATTCTGTAATTACTCAAAAACGTACTTGGTTTGATAATGTTGATGATTGGGTTCGTCGTGATCGTTTTGTTTTTGTAGGTTGGTCCGGTCTGCTACTATTTCCTACCGCATATTTAGCGTTAGGGGGTTGGTTAACAGGAACAACATTTGTTAGTTCATGGTATACACATGGTTTAGCAACTTCTTATTTAGAAGGTTGTAACTTTTTAACCGCCGCAGTTTCAACCCCAGCGAATAGTCTTGGTCATTCCTTATTACTTTTATGGGGGCCAGAAGCTCAAGGTGATTTCACACGCTGGTATCAATTGGGTGGACTTTGGCCATTCGTTGCTTTACATGGGTCATTTGCTTTAATTGGATTTATGCTTCGTCAGTTTGAAATTGCTGGAAGTTTAAAATTACGTCCTTATAATGCTATTGCTTTTTCCGCTCCAATTGCTGTTTTCGTGAGCGTTTTTTTAATTTATCCTTTAGGGCAGTCAGGATGGTTCTTTGCTCCTAGTTTTGGGGTTGCCGCTATTTTCCGTTTTATTTTATTCTTTCAAGGTTTTCATAATTGGACTTTAAATCCATTCCATATGATGGGTGTTGCTGGTGTTCTAGGTGCTGCTTTATTATGTGCTATTCATGGAGCAACTGTAGAAAACACTTTATTTGAAGATGGAGATGGTGCGAATACTTTCCGAGCATTTAATCCTACACAAGCCGAAGAAACTTATTCAATGGTCACGGCTAACCGTTTTTGGTCACAAATTTTTGGAGTCGCCTTTTCTAACAAACGATGGCTTCATTTCTTTATGCTTTTTGTGCCAGTCACTGGTTTATGGATGAGTGCGATTGGTGTTGTTGGTTTAGCTTTAAACTTACGTGCCTATGACTTTGTTAGTCAAGAAATTCGCGCCTCAGAAGATCCAGAATTTGAAACTTTTTACACAAAGAATATTCTTTTAAATGAAGGTATTCGAGCATGGATGGCTGCTCAAGACCAGCCTCATGAAAAACTCGTATTTCCGGAAGAGGTTTTACCACGTGGAAACGCTTTATAATTCTAATTCTAGTTCAGTTTTCGTTGTTGGAGGTCTTGATCAGGAATCAACAGGTTTTGCTTGGTGGGCTGGGAATGCACGTTTAATTAATTTATCTGGAAAATTATTAGGTGCCCATGTGGCACATGCTGGTCTTATTGTGTTTTGGGCTGGTGCTATGAATCTTTTTGAAGTTTCCCATTTTATTCCAGAAAAACCAATGTATGAACAGGGTTTTATTCTTTTGCCTCATTTAGCTACTCTTGGTTATGGGGTTGGACCGGGAGGTGAAGTTCTTGATACTTTTCCTTATTTTGTTTCCGGGGTTTTACATTTAATTTCTTCTGCTGTGCTTGGTTTTGGTGGTGTATATCACTCATTAATTGGACCCGAAACTTTAGAAGAATCTTTCCCATTTTTTGGCTATGTGTGGAAAGACAAAAATAAAATGACAACTATTCTTGGTATTCATCTTATTCTACTTGGTCTTGGTGCTTGGTTACTCGTTTTCAAAGCTCTTTTTTTTGGAGGAGTTTATGATACATGGGCTCCTGGTGGAGGAGATGTTCGAATTATCACTAATCCAACTATCAGTCCTGCTGTTATTTTTGGTTATCTGTTTAAATCTCCTTTTGGTGGAGAGGGATGGATTGTTAGTGTCGATAATATGGAAGATATTATTGGGGGACATTTTTGGATAGGTACTTTGGAAATTTTTGGTGGAATTTGGCATATTTTTACAAAACCTTGGCCGTGGGCTCGACGTGCTTTCGTGTGGTCCGGTGAAGCTTATTTATCCTATAGTTTAGCTGCTATTGCGGTTATGGGCTTTATTGCATGTTGTATGTCATGGTTTAATAATACAGCATACCCTAGCGAATTTTATGGACCTACAGGTGCCGAAGCTTCTCAAGCACAAGCTATGACTTTTCTTGTTCGAGATCAACGTTTAGGAGCCAATGTAGCCTCTGCTCAAGGCCCTACTGGATTGGGGAAATATTTAATGCGTTCTCCTTCTGGAGAAATTATTTTTGGTGGTGAAACGATGCGATTTTGGCTGCGAGTTGAATAGATTTGCTGACGTTGCTGGACGAATCCAGTGGAGTTACTATAATTACTTCTAATATCGCCTCCTTACTTAGAGGTCGAAAGGCCCCTGGGGACTGTAGCATGGAGGAAAAGCGACTTATAATGCTGAACCCTATAGGTATTATGGTTGCAAGATAAGGTCGACTATGGGAAGAGCTTGATTGCCCGAGCCTTTTTTAAGGTGGACTAGACTGGTGGGTTTCGCTTGCCTTGTTAGGATTTGAGGTTATTGCCTAATATGTGCTGCTTATGGTTCATCCCGAAAGTTCCAGAAATATAGTCTGCACACACCGCCCCTGAATGGGGGAAAGTCGAACGGTTGCCCTAAGGTCGATTTTTCGTCGCATTTATTAAAACAGCTGTACTGCCTACAGAGGGTGACCTCCAGAGTGGAAATTTCAGCTTGTTCGGCTGATTGGAAAGCTCATTTGGCAGGAGAGCCCCCGAATCTTTGGAGGTGGGGGGCAGGTAAATTTTATTTTTTATACTATATATTCTTTATCGTATGATAACAACAGGAAATAAACGTTTAAAAATCATTTGTAAAAGAAATTTGGATGACCGTTGTTTTGTTAATTATAGGCTGTATCCGTTATTTTATTGTGAAGATTTGTGGATCTCTGCGTATGAAAAATTGAAGAGTAATAAAGGGGCATTAACCCCTGGAGTCGGCAAACAGTCCTTAGATGGATTTTCACTGGAAAAGATTAGGAATTTGATTCAATTATTCAGGGAGGAAAAATGGAATCCTAAACCCGCTCGTCGGATTATGATTCCCAAACCTGGGAAAAAGGTTATGCGTCCTTTGAGTATACAAGGCCCTGTTGAGAAAGTCGTACAAGAGATAGTACGCAGGATACTTGAAGCCATATTCGAACCTGTTTTCTTAGATGTAAGTCACGGTTTTCGACCTGGAAAAAGCTGTCACTCAGCTTTGTCCCAAGTAGAGAAGAAATTTCAGGGCATGGACTGGGTCATTGAAGGGGATATTACGGGGTGTTATGATAATATCCCTCACTCAACTTTGATCAACATCCTGCGAAAAAGGATATGTGATGAGAGGTTTATTTCTCTTATTTGGAAATTCCTTAGGGGGGGATACTTATATTCGGGTGAGATAGTTACTCATCCAACCCTTATTGGAACCCCCCAGGGTAGTATAGTATCTCCTTTGCTGGCTAATATATACCTTAATGAACTCGACCACTGGGTTTCGGACTTAAAGTCGAATATCTATAAAAGTGATTCTGGTTTAACCTTAACCCGTACTCGGGAGATGAAAACTTTACGTTCTCGTATTGGAAAAATCGAAAGAGCTTTGAAGAAAGCAATTTCTGAAAATCAACGTCAGGAATTGATTAGGCAATTGAAAGCTTTGAAAAACGAATCCTTGAATACGAATTTCTATGAACATTTTAGTAAGCCTAAAAGAATTCAATACGTTCGTTATGCGAATGACTGGATACTTGGAATATATGGGCCTAAATCTATGGCGAGAGACATTAAAGACCGTTTGTCTAAGTTTCTCTATGAGGAGCTAGGTCTTGAACTCAACCCAGAGAAGACACATATCACTGATGTGCGTCGTAAACTTGTATTGTTCCTTGGTTACCATATACACATTCCTAGCAATAGAAAAATTTTGAAGGTTCGGGCCTCCAGTGGTCGTACTTTTCTTAAAAGAACAACGGGTCATCTTGTAAAACTGTTAGTTCCTATGGACAGAGTAATTTTTCGTTTACACCAAAAGGGTTTTTGTACTAGTAATGGCTTTCCAACATCCCATAAACGATGGTCCAGTCAAGATGATGTTGAAATTGTCCGTGCCTTTCGGTCCGTGTTATACGGGTTGGTCAATTATTATTCGGGTTCAAGTTATCAGCATTGTCTGGGAAGGATTGATTATATTCTCAGATATTCTTGTGCTAAGACTTTGGCCCATAAACATAACTCTTCCTGTAGTAAGATTTTTAAGGAATTTGGGAAAGAGTTGGTTATTCCTGGTTCTACAGTTGCTCTGAAAAAAAAACAGTATACCAATAGTCGCAAACGCTGGTCGGACTCATCCAAAATTCTTGGGATTGTGATCCCTCATTTGGGTCGTTTAACTCGCTCAGTATAAACGTTGTATCTTATGTGGGGTCTCTGATTCCATAGAAATGCATCATATAAAGTCATTGAAAGGGTTAAAACCGAAGACTTTTGCTCAGTATCAAGGAGCGGTCCTTCTTAGGAAGCAAATTCCGCTTTGTGCTGAATGTCATAGAGCTGTTCACCGAGGTGACTATGATGGGAAGTCTTTAGAATCCCTGATACAAGAAATCGGTCCTTAGCAATATTTATTTACTGGAAAGCCGTATGCGCTGAAAGGTGCACGTATGGTTTGGGAGGGGAAGGATGATAGCATTGAATAATTGTATTATGTACTTTTATGAAATGAATTGTCTTTCTACGCTCGTGACTTTCGAGGACCTTGGTTAGAACCATTACGAGGTCCAAATGGATTAGATCTTAAAAAACTCAAGTATGATATTCAGCCGTGGCAAGAAAGACGTGCTGCTGAATATATGACTCATGCGCCACTGGGGAGTTTAAATTCTGTAGGAGGCGTTGCTACTGAAATTAATGCAGTAAATTTTGTTAGTCCACGAACATGGTTAACAACGTCACATTTTTGTTTAGGATTCTTTTTTTTCGTCGGTCATTTATGGCATGCAGGACGTGCTCGAGCTGCAGCTGCTGGCTTTGAAAAAGGTATTGATCGAGATAATGAACTTACTTTATTTTTACGCCCATTAGATTAACCGCTTGAATTATCAATCTTAAAATTTTATTAAAAAAAAAATGTCACATACAGTTAAAATTTATGATACTTGTGTAGGATGTACTCAATGTGTTAGAGTTTGTCCTACTGATGTTTTAGAAATGGTTCCTTGGGATGGATGTAAAGCTAGTCAAATTGCATCTGCTCCACGAACAGAAGATTGTGTCGGATGTAAGAGATGTGAAAGTGCTTGTCCGACTGATTTTTTAAGTGTTCGAGTTTATTTGGGATCTGAAACTACACGAAGTATGGGATTAGCTTATTAAGTTTGGTACGATGATCTATCGTACCAAAATTAACTTCCGACCTTAAAAGCATCAATGAAAAAACCTAAGAGGACTCCTAGTTGAATATTCTTTAAAATTATTAATAATGGGTTATTCAATAATCTTTTATTATAGACCATAAAATTCAAAATTTCAAAAATTAAAACCATTAAAAAAAGAATTCCCCCATCCCAGAAAATTTTTTTCCTTAAAAAATTCAAAAAAGTTCCAAATAAATTTCCACTAATAAAACCTAAATAAAAACAACAAACCAATAATAAAAAATTATGATTCCTTTTTCTTATTTTTTTAAACACTTGTAACGACTCCTCAGGCAGGATTTGAACCTGCAACCTTTCGGTTAACAGCCGACGGCTCTACCGTTGAGCTACTAAGGATATATAATTAACTTTAATAAAAATTCTCAAAAAATCAAGATATGAAAAGACCTTGGACTTTAGCTATTCACAAATTATCTATTTTAAAAATACAACTGATTAATAATAAACACATTTCTCCACGGATTTGTCGCAATTATCAACGGCTAATACGTCGTTCCAGTTTTATTCAAATATTAATCATTCATGAAATTTTACAAAAAGAAGTTCGAGAAAATAATTTTATTCTTAAAAATTTATTAAAACCAAAATATTATCAATTTTTATTTCATTTAGTCAGTGTTCGATTATGGACGATCATCCTTTTTCCTTTAATAATAAAAGAAAATAGTCTCACTTCAAAAACAAAATTAGAAATATCTCAAATTCTTTTTTCATCATTGAAATTGTCTTTCATTAAATATGTTTTTATCTGTAAATTTTATCATTTGCTTCAAAAAAATAATAAATATTGGATAATTTCTCATATCTTTGTGGAGAAAAAATTCTTTTTTTATTGGTTGAATACAAATATCCATTCATGGCCAGATCAAATTTTAAAAAGATTATTTCAAATATCAATAATTTTAAACTTTATTAATGGTTACAAATCCGATTATCAATTAAATTTTTCTACATTTTTTGAGTATAATACTATTCTTATTCTTTTAATAAAAAATGAATTCGATATAAAAAAATTTATTCAATTAACTCATATGAAAGGGCTCTCTATAAAGTTGTTCAAATACTATTCCATTGAACAAGGGATAAATTTTTTAGGTTGGTTTTTCCAAAAAACTTCTGATGATCTAACGATTTCAATAACGAAGACAAATTTATATAAACGAGAAATAAAAAAATATTTAAAAATACATAACAATCTACCAATAGATAAAATTATTTATGGTTTAAAGCGAAAAATAAATTATTGGCAAAGATTGTCTATGGGTGGAACAACAAAGAACAATTTAAAAACTCATGAATATTTATTTTGGCAATTATGGTTATGGATAAAAAAACGTCATAAAAATAAAAATTCCAAATGGTTATATAATAAATACTGGAAAAAGTCTACTCTTAGTCAATGGGTTTTATGTTGTAATAATGAAATTTTAGTATTCGTTAACAGTGTCCCTACACTGCTAACGAATAATATTTTGACTTTGTTGACTTTGTGTTTTAACAAATAAAATTAATAAAAATGCTGTAGAAAAGAATAAAAAAAAAGCAACTGCACTAAATCCTAAACTATTAACTTGCATAGAATTTTACATTAAAAAAATTTTCGCTGGAAGTTACCACCAAAAGAACCCTATGAAGTGTAAAAAGATTGCATCATATAAAGTTACGGTTAAATTTATAAAATTGATCAATTTTTAAATAGAACTCATTTTCTCGAAGACACTCATATCGTAAAAAATAGTCTGAAATAAAATCCAAAAATTCAGAAAATTGACGTAATGTTTGAAAAACTGTGTTAAAAGATTGCAATAATAATAAGTTTGAAATAGCGAAACGTCCATTTTCAAGGAAATGTGTCCAGGCCATACAATATGGTGGTGTTCTTAAAAGAGTGTGAAAATAGTCATCAGGAGTAACCCATTCTATATTTTGAATTGAACTTTCGGGATTGGATAAATAAATTCTCGACCAAGATAATAAATGATAGCTATTTTCACGATAATTTAATCTTGTGGTTATTTTTTTCATCCACCAAGCTTTATAAGACTGTTTTTGCTCGTTGATAGACAATCGATTCCGCATATCCAGATCAATGATCATTTCATCAACTAATGCTTGAAAGATAAGAACTTCTTTCTCAGATTCATAATATTCTTGCAAATTTGAACTTTCAAAAATAGGGTGAAATTTTTCAGTAGCGATTTTTTCCATATAAAAATACCATTTCTCCACCATTAGTTTGAGCAAATTCTGGGCTGTCTGAATTTCAGTTTCAATACCAAAATTGGATTGTTCTAAACAATGGGTCATAGAAATGAATTGTTTATTAAAAGAAAAATAAATCTCTGTAGAAAATTTATTCAAAGGTGAAAAAATAAAAATAGATTCAGCAGCTTTACCCCCAAAAAAACTCATAAATTTTCTCTCAATTTGTTGGCGGGAAAGTCGTTTTTGATCAAATTCAGAAAATTCATTGAAATTTTTAGTAAAGAAAACAAAACGAAAATTTTTAGGACGTTCCCAAAGATTAATATAAGAAATCGGAAGAGGTTTTGTTTGTAAACAAAATAATATCAATAGTTTACCTATATTATAATAACAATTTCTTAAAATATTCGAAATTTCAGTAAGTCCAGTTTTCAATTGATTCGGGTATTTAGAGGTGTCAATTTCCGAGTTTAAAGAGTAAAAACCATTTTTTAAAAAAAAATTAAAATTTAATTTCTCTAAAAAAAGAAAAATATTCTTTAATCGAAAAACTCCAGGGTCGCTTGGAAAACTTGTAATTAAATCAATTCCACGTTCGAGAGTTTCAAAAGTATGTTTTTGGGATTGTTGAACGGCAATTAATTCTGAAGCAAATACAATTGAAGCGATATCTGCTGAACTAAAACCATGAGTTCTTTTCGAAAAATAATCCCACGAAATTCTCTCAACACCAATTTTTGATGCTTTTGTATAAAGTTTCAATAAATTTAAACGTGCTGTGGAATCGGGTAAAGTAAACTGGAGAATTCGTTGAAAACGACCAGGTCGCATAAGAGCTGGGTCTAATATTTCTAATCGATTTGTTGCCCCAATCACTAAAATATTATCTAAGGAATGAATTCCATCTAGTTCAATTAAAAGTTGTGTAAGTATATTTAATTGTTCATTTCTTGCTCCACGGGAAAATTCCATTTCTTGTAAGACGTCAATAGGAATTTGAGTTGACTGAGGTATCTGGGTAAATTCAGGTTCTTTCCAATAAGGGTCAGTATCATCCAAATATTCAGAACGTCGTTGAAGTTTGGTTTTATAAGGTTGTGGTGGAGAAAAGGCCTCAAAACTGTCTAAAAAGGCTATTGGATCATAACCACCACTAATATACAAAGGTAAAAATTGACGTCGAGCCCCTATACCATCAACTTCATCGATAAAAATAATACAAGGTGAAATTTCTCGCCCTCGTACAAAAAGTTTATGAAGAGTTTTAGCCCCTCTTCCTCGTAAACGTGGATTTTGTAAAAGACCACCAGATTGTGTAACAACAGGAACTCCAGTTTCTCCAGCAATTGCTTGAACAAGTAGTGTTTTTCCGGTACCTGGGGGGCCTGCCAATAAAAATCCTTTTGGTTTTAAATATGGATTTATAATTTCGGGTTTTATGATTTGTTTTTTATAGTGTATTTGAATTTTTGAAAAACTTTCGTTCAATAGAAAAAATAGATAGACAAATAAATCTGTCGATTGAATTAATTTTTTTGTTTTCAAAAACCAGACCATTTCACTCACTTGTAAAATAATATGTTTTCGATCTAAACCAATAATATTTTTGAGTTTTTTTCCTTGATGACGAATTCCCCGATATCCTTTATCCACCCGAGTTAAACCAAGTTCTTGTTTTAGCCACTGAACATCATCTAATATTCCAGCTCTATTTAGAAAATCAATACATGATTCAACAATTTCTTTTGCATATTTTTTATAAACATTTTTAAAGATATTAATAAAAACCCAACTACTACTCAGAAAAAACAATATTGACCAAGAATAAAGATTAAAGTTTTCTCTAAAATCAAAAAATTCACTTTCCCTTTCACTATTATCTTTTGTAGATAGTTTTCGTTTATATTTTAATATTTTATATTTATTTTCAAGAATTTTCGGTTTTGAAGGTTGAATTAAATCTAATTTTGGAAAATTTTCCACAAATTTTGAAATTTCTATGTTTCTTTTCGGGATGGGTATTTCTATAATTTTTTTTGATGAAAACTTAGGTAATTTAATGGTTTGAATATCGGGGTATATATATCCAGACATTTTCCGAACTAAAACGGTTTGATAAATCGGTTTATTTAATTTTTTAATTTGAGGTTTTAATTTGAATATATCATCAGTTTTCAAAATTTGTAAAATTTCATCCATTGTTTTTTCAAATATTTCTTTTTGAAAAATTTGTTTATCATTTATTTCATCATGATAATAAAAATCCTTCATTAACTTTTCATTCATTTTATAATAGAACAAATTATAAAAATAGTTGAAATTTTTGTTGGAAATTCTTGGAATATTTAGGGATTTATTCCAATTTTTTAAAATGGATACAATATCTTTAACAAGTTCGATTATCTTTCTTTTTTCTTCATCCATCGTTGGCCTCGTTTCTACATTATATGGATAATTGGGAATTCCATTTTTTTCTTTTATAAAGGGATCATTATCATTCATAGACAAAAAAGGCCGATCCAAATTCACGTGTTTTGGAATTCGAGGTAATTTTTGTCTGAAATATTTAAACATTTTTTCATTTTTAGGTAATAGTCTTTCAGACAAAATATCACTTATATCACTATTTTCCTCCAAATTCTCATTTATATTTTGAAGATATAAATCCAACTCTAATTGGATTTGTTTTTGTTTTGGAAAAAAATGTTTTTTTAACCATAATAATTGATATTCTAAATTGTCTTTAAAGATATGAAATATTGGTTTTTCAGGCGTATTTATTCTATCTCTCCAATGAACAATAAAATTTTGTAATTGATCATTTGACCAATAATTGTTCTTAATGAATTCCCAATTAAAAATTTTATTTAATTGTGGTGTTAATCTGAGAGATGAGAATATTTCGTTTTTTAATTTATAAGAAAATTTTTTGAGCCACGGGTCAATAATCGGATTTTTATTTTCCAACAAAGACTGATCCTCTTTTGGTTGTAAAAATTCAAGGGTTGTACTTTTCAGTTGTTCCTTAAATATTTCATTATCTTTTTCTTTTTCAAATAAATTATTCCAAAAAAAAGATAGTTCAATATTTCTTTTTTTTTCGAAAAGATATTTCATCTGTAAAAAACGATTATTTTTTTCAAAAAATAGATTTTTTTTTTCTCTTTTATTTGTAAAAAAGTTTAAAATTAAGATTGTGGTGTCTGATGGTCTGAGAGGAATTTTGTTTGATGTTTTGATTGCGATTTCAGTATCAATATCAATATCTATTGCATAATCATAATCATAATCGTCTTCAGTTGAATCAGTGTCTTCTTCTTCTGTATTTTTTATTGGAGCATCTTCAATAAATTCTTCAAGTTCTGACATCTCTTTTAACTTTTCCGCTAATGTATTTTTTTGTAGGGAGAGTGAGATTGCTTCAATTAAGTAGTCTTCTGCTGTAATTATTTGTTTCAAATAATGGTTTTTTTCTTGCAGTTCTAACCAAGAGGAAGATATATTTTGATAATGATCTATTGTAGATGCTTCTCGCTTTTTCTGTTCACGTTCACGCCACAACATAAAATCCAAATTTTCAGACACACGTTCTGGAGTTAAAAATTCTGGTTCAAAAAAATGATCATAAAAGTTCCGCGAAGGTAATAACTTGAATAATGCTGTGATAATATCTTCACTTTGTTCAAATATGAATTTTAGATACTCTAAACTGAGTTTATTTTTTTGATCTTCTAGATATAAATCATTAACAATTTTTAAAATATATTTGTTTTTTTTAATTTTTTTACCTTTTTTGGCTTTTTTTTTGTGAATTTTAATATTTTTGTTTGATACTTTGTGAACTTCAATATCGAAGTCAACTAAATATTTTACATATTTTAAATTGAATTTTTGTAAGGTTTCAAAATAATTTTTGTATTCAACAATATTCGTTTTCGTTGCGAGTAGTTCTATAAATTTTAATAATATTGTGGCATCACGCTCACGCTCAGGCTTACGGAACTCATTTGGATTAACAAATTTAATATTTAAGAGAGATTTTTTATTTGCAATATATTGGTTTTCCCGAAAATTATAAATTTCTTTAATTCGTGGACTTTCCATTGATAAATTTGAGAGTTTTTTGTATAAATTCTCCCAAGTCGCTCTAGGATAACACCATTCTTCATATCTTTGTTTCTCATATTCTGGAGACCACGATTCATAGTTATTCTCTTCCAGATTCTCCAGATCCAATAAATAAGAAAGGGTCCATTTAGTTTGTGGTATTGGCAGTTGGGAAGATTTAAATCCTTGCAATCTACGTGGTATTTGATCATGAATTTTTTCAAGTTGATAAAAGAAATTTTTCGAATATTTCGAAATTGATGGTGTTGATAATAATCTTTTTCCTCGTTTTATTTGTTTTTTCACACTTTTAAGTTCTTTGAAATATTTTGTGATGGGGCCACCAAGTCGTTCTGGAAGGTCGGAATTATCTACATCTCCTATATCAACCGCTTGGGTCAAAATTTGTAAAAAATCATCACGAGTGAATTTTTTATTTTTAAAGTTTTTTAAAACATCAACTTTTTTTCCTTTACGTTTCATTTCAGCCAATTTTGCTCCAGAAACCAAGTGAATTCGTTGAAGAAGTACTTCTGATAAAGACTTTTCTTTAAAAAAATATCTTGAGAGTTTTTTATTTGGGTAAAAGTGTCTAGGGATAACTCTTGTTTCACTAAATATAAATTTTGGAGATTTAGGTTTTCGGATTTTTCGAAGTTTTTGAGGAAAAGTTGATTTCAAAGGGAAGACATAAGGAGAAAAAGGGAAGATATGGATATTATTAACATAAAGAGAAAGATAAAGGGGTTTCCAAAAGCATTTTGCTAAAAATGAAGTTTTTTGTCCCTCCCAAGATTGGGTTTCTATACATATTTTATCTTGAATTATTTTTATTTTAAGTGGGTATTCTGTTCCTAGTAAATTTAGATTAAGATTTTTTGCATTTTTTATTAATTTTTCATAGTTTTTATATTGATAAAGATATTTTTTTATTTCCTTATAACCTTTATCTAAATGATTTTTTTTTTTTTTTAAATCTTGAATAACAAGATCTGTATCTGGAAATTTCCAACTTGTTAGCCGTTCATCTTCATCGGGGTCAAAGTTTCTGTTTTTAGCTGCAGACCATTGTTTTATAGGTCTATCTACTCTTAAATGAATTAATAATGGTTGTCCATCTTTAATTGTTTTAAATTTGTTTTTTTCTTTGTTTTTTTCTTCTTCTTCTTCTTCCAGTAATTCAGAAAATAAAATAGGGCCTATTTGTTCAAAGTTTTTATATATATTAATTGTTTCTTTTTTAATATTTTCCTCATATATATGTTCAAAAGTTGTTGGATATTCTGGTTTCTTATCTGGAAAATAATAATGGAAGTAATCAAGTAAAAGTTTTTGTTGTTCTCCTTGTTCATTAAATAATTTTTTTCTCGGGTTTTGCCAGAAATTATGAAGATATTCGCTAGAAATTTTTTGAGGGTTGAATAATTGTAAATAAAATGTTTCGAATTTTTTTGGAATTTTTGGTTGTGAAAACGAAAATGAAAACAAAGGGTAATTTCGAAAAATAAATTTCTCACGATTGTGATTTTGCAAACTAATTTGTAAAATTCCTAAAGACAAAAATACAAAACTTAAAAAAAAAGGTAAATTCGTAAGTTGTTGGGCAGTTTTGTTACCAATTTTCAAAAAAGGTGTTCGGAAAAAACACAGAATTTTATAGAAATCATTCAAAATTAATAATAATTTTAATTGATTTCGTTGTTTAATTTTACTATGAGTCATTTGACAATTTGACAGTTTTTTTAGTAATGTATTCTATCAGAAATAGATTTATTGTCAAAATTTTGATGAAAATTTCAAGAAAGGCTGACTGGATTGATAATAGGTTTAGTCTGGAAAACATTATTTTGAATCAAAAAAAATAATGCTTTAGGGGAATACCTAAGGACTCAAAGTTGAAGAAGGGCGTTTAAACCTGCGAAAATTTCTAGGAAGTTGGAAAAAAACATTGATCTAGAAGTTCCCCAATAGAACAATCTTTCAAACTGCTGAAATAATTCATAAATCAGTTAGAAGTAACTTAGTGAACTGAAACATCTTAGTAACTAAAGGAAAAAAAAGCAAACGCGATTTCCTTAGTAGCGGCGAGCGAAACGGAATTAGCCTAAACTGATATCAGGGTTGTGGGAATTCAAATCTATTGAATAAAAGTTTAAACAGCTGAAACCTGTACCAGAGATGGTGAAAGTCCAGTTTTCTTTAAATAAACTGAATTTCCCAAGTAGCTTGGGACACGAGAAATCCCTTGTGAATCTGCGAGGACCACCTCGTAAGGCTAAATACTCTTGAGTCACTGATAGTGAAAAGTACCGTGAGGGAAAGGTGAAAAAGAACCCCTATAGGGGAGTGAAAGAGATCATGAAACTTAAAGCAATCAATCTGTGGGAGGCTGGAAATGGCTAACCATATGCCTGTTGAAGAATGAGCCAGCGACTTATAATTTTTGGCTCGGTTAAAGAAATTTTCTGAAGCCAAAGTGAAAACAAGTCTGAAAAGGGCTAATTGATATGTCAAAAATTATAGACCCGAATCCGAGTGATCTAACCATGACCAGGAGGAAGCTAAGGTAAAACTTAGTGGACGTCCGAACCGACCGATGTTGAAAAATCGCCGGATGAGTTGTGGTTAGGGGTGAAATGCCAATCGAACTCGTAGCTAGCTGGTTCTCCCTGAAATGCGTTTAGGCGCAGCAATTGTCGAAGGACTAATAAGAGGTAGAGCACTGTTTCGATAAGGGCCAGTCAAATGGTACTAAATTGTGGCAAACTCCAAATTCTTATTATGAATTCGCCGACAATAAGTGAGACTTTGGGGGATAAGCTCCAAAGTCGAAAGGGAAACAGCCCAGATCATCCGCTAAGGCCCCTAAATAATTACTAAGTGTTAAAGGAAGTTTCAACCCCGAAACAGCCAGAAGGTTCGCTTAGAAGCAGCTATCCTTGAAAGAATGCGTAATAGCTCACTGGTTAATGGGTTGATGCGCCGACAATGTCCGGGACTAAGTGATTTGCCGAAGCTATGAGAGACTTATATGTATTACAAAAGTCTCGGTAGGGGAGCGTTCTGTTTTGAGGTGAAGACTTATTGAAAAAGAGGGTGGATCAAACAGAAGTGAGAATGTTGGCTTGAGTAACGTAAACATTGGTGAGAATCCAATGCCCCGTAAACCTAAGGTTTCCTCTACAAGGTTCGTCCATAGAGGGTTAGTCAGGACCTAAAATTAGGCTGAAAAGCGTCATTGATGGAAAACAGGCGAATACTCCTGTACTTATTTAAGTTTGGTGACAAAGGACGAAATAGGTTCCATCGGGTTATGCTATGGTCATAATGGAAGTGTTTGATACAAGGTCAAAGAAAAAAAACTTTGATTCTTTTTGTAAAAACATGAACCGGTAACTTTTATCCTTGCGGATAAAATTGCTCTGAATAGTGGAATTAAGTTTCCGAGAAAAGTTTGTGACACTTTAATAATTTAAATAACCTGTACCTTAAACCAACACAGGTAGGTAGGTTGAGTATACTCAGGGGCGCGAGAAAACTCTCTCTAAGGAACTCGGCAAATTGGCCCCGTAACTTCGGGAGAAGGGGTGCCTCCAAAAGAGGCCGCAGTGAACTGATTTTTTGGACTAGTTACCAAAACTATAGGTCTCCGCAAAGTCATAAGACAACGTATGGGGGCCGACGCCTGCCCAGTGCCGGAAGGTTAAATGAATTGGTTAACCGCTAATAATTGAAGCCCCGGTGAACGGCGGCCGTAACTCTAAAGAACCGTTGGAGTTATAAAATTTGGCTATATGCTGGAAACTCTCGTTGGAACTTTTTCTACAAAAATTAAAAGATTTTTTTGTGACAATGAAAAAGTAGAGACAATCAGCCGGAAAGATTTTAAATAAAAATGATTCTTAAAAATATTCCCGAAAAACATGGCTACTATATTACCGGTTTTGCTGATGGTGAAGGTTCATTTAACGTATCTTTTCGTAAAAGAAATAATTTTTTAATTAGATGGAAAATAACACCAGTTTTTAATATTAGCCAAGATGAACGTGAAATTTTGGCATGGATTAAACACATTTTAAAATGTGGAGATAAAGTTTGGGTTTTTGAAGTTACAAATCAACAAGCTTTAAATGAACAAATTCTTCCATTTTTTGATCGATTTCCTTTTCAATCAAAGAAAAAAAATTTCATAAATTTAAAAAGATTTGTAAACCAAATACTTATGAGACGATTCAACAAATTCTTATTTGGAGAAATGAAATAATGTATCCAATCCAAAAATTCAACATCGACGATATAGTGATGCTTTAATTTTGCAGCGTGCTAAATTCTATTGGAAGAAAAATCAAGAAATCATTCAGATAAAAAATTATATTTAAAAAATCCTCAGAGACTAATACGCCAAAGATCTCATTGAGATTATGATAGAGTCCGATCTTTCTCGCGATAGAAAGGAATGTATATTGAAAAATTAAAAAATAATACATTCGCTAATATTTAATTTTTTAAAATTTATTAATCTATTAGTTAACATTCAGGACGGTTAAGGCTACTTATAAAGGGGCCGTCAAAAAAGATGACTATATGCTGGAACATCCTAAAGATTTTTTAAACTTAGTTAAGTGATATGTAAAAAATATTGGACAATCAGCAGGAAACAAATAAAAAAAATTTATGAATATAAACTTTAACACACGTTATCAGAAGGTGCTAACTCAATTTCATCAAATGCCACCAAAAATGACAAAACAGTATAAATTTTTTCTTGCTGGTTTTGTAGAAGGTGAAGGCTCTTTGTGTGTTTCTATCAAAAAAACAGGTAAACGTATAAAAGCTGACCCAGAATTTAATATTGCACAAAATAAAAGTGGTATAATTCATTTGATTGCTTTTATGGATTTATTTAAAACAGGCAACATTAATTTCAAGTCAGGCAGCCAGCATACTTATGTTTATAAAATCACAAATCGCCAAGCTTTAAAAGAAAAATTTATACCTTATTATAAACAATATGTGTGGCCATACGCTTGTGAAAGTAAACGCTTTACGTTCAAATTAATGGTTCAACTATTAGATTTATTTGAACAGAAAGTACATCTAGATCCAAAAAAGTTTGGATTGCAAATTTTACCTTTAGTATATCATATATCAAATGAACACTGCCAAAGGAAAAACACGAAAGTGGAGCTTACAAGAATTACAAGCAAAAATAAAAGCATTTGAGTAACACTTGTTGGATTTCAGCGAACATCAATAATTTTGGATCCTCAGAGACTAGACGTCATCCTATCTAAAAAAAGTAGAATATATAGTCCAAGCTCTATGTGAAAGTGTAGAGAATAAAGCCTAAGGTGAACAAAAGCTGCCTTACTTGACCGTGAGGTCAATATACATATTCCACTATATGCGAGAATATGCTCCAAAATTATAGATACACCATTTTAAAAATGTAGTAATAAAGCTATAAACATGGGCACAATTCGCAGGAAAGACTTGATCATTCAATCAAGAATCCTCAGAGACTATACGTGGAACTAGTAAATAGATGAATTTAAATGAATTAAAATGGCTATATTAAACCCTAATTGGATCGTTGGTTTTGTTGACGGAGATGGACACTTTGGTATTTCCAATGATTCGAAACGTTTTTATTTTGTTGTTTCTCAAGATCAACGTTCTGTGAATGTTTTATATGCAATTAAACAGTTTTTTAAATGCGGTTCAGTTCATAAAGCTGGAAAAAATATGATAGAATATAAAGTTTCTTCTAAAAAACATTTAGAAAATATCATTATTCCTTTTTTTCAAAAATGGCCTCTACAAACTTCAAAGAAAAAATCGTTTGAAATATTTGTTAAAAAATTTTTGAAAGTTTGTAAACCTACTTTAAATTTCGAATTTATTGAAAATTCGAATTTCAGCCTGGATTGGTTTCGTGGTTTTATTGATGCCGAAGGTTGTTTTGTTTGTTCAATTCTAAATCAAACCATTCGACCACAATTTATTATTGGTTTAAATGCAATCGACAAAAGTATTCTTGATAAAATACAAAAAAATTTAAAAATAGGCGTTCGTTACAAAAAAAAAAATGGAATTGAAGTTTTTCAACTAAGTTCGAATCAAAACATGTGCCATTTTGCAAAATCTGTTCTATTAACAAAAGGGTTTAAAGATCATTTAAAAACCTATAAACGTATTCGTGCTAGAAAATGGTGTCGAATTGTTTTCTTAATGGAACAGAAAAAACATAAAACAATTGATGGGTTTAATAAAATTCAAAAATTATATAAATCTTTTTAGTAGAAGATAGAGTCCGGTACTTCCTAGAAACAGGAAGAAGTAATAACAGTCTTTTCTTTTTAACCAATAAAAGCTCACTGTTAATTTTACGAAACACTTACAAGCGAAATTCCTTGTCACGTAAGTTGTGACCCGCACGAAAGGCGTAACCAAAAAAATACTGTCTCAGAGAGAGACTCGGTGAAATAGACATATCCGTGAAGATGCGGACTTCTAATGGTTTGACAAGAAGACCCCGTGAAGCTTGACTGTATCTTGATATTGGTTTCCAGTTATGTCTGCGCAGTCTAGGTGGGAGGCTAAGAAATTAAGTTTGCGGATTTAATTAAGCCGATAGTGAGAGACCACTCTGAAATAACTAGAATTCTAAAGATGATTCCTTCTAGCAGGACATTTGACAGTGTCAAGGGGGCAGTTTTTTTGGGGCGAAAACCTCCTAAAAAGTAACGGAGGTTTGCAAAGGTTTCCTCAAACTGGACGGAAATCAGTTATTGAGTGTAAAGGCAAAAGGAAGCTTGACTGTAAGACTTATATGTCGAGCAGAGGCGAAAGCCGGCCTTAATGATCCGACGGTAACCCCGTGGAAGGGCCGTCGCGCAAAAGATAAAAGTTACTCCGGGGATAACAGGCTCATCTTCCCCAAGAGTTCACATCGACGGGAAGGTTTGGCACCTCGATGTCGACTTTTCGCAACCTGGGGCGGTAGTTCGTCCCAAGGGTTGGGCTGTTCGCCCATTAAAGCGGAACATGAGTTGGGTTCAGAACGTAAACTCATTGCGTTAACAATTAGTAATAATTGTTCAGTATTGGCTAATATCGGTAGAACCTAAAGTTCGCGAACCATGGCAATACCGAGGGAAGATTTTAAAAATATGAACAAAAATATAGAACTTACAAGTGATGAAATCGCCTATATTGCTGGTTTTTTAGACGGTGATGGTTGTTTATTAGCACAACTTATTCGACGGGAAGATTATCGCTATGGTTATCAAATACGTATAAGCATTTATTTCTACCAAAAAACCAAACGACATTGGTTTCTTTTATGGATGAAAAAAAAATTACGTTATGGAACTTTACGAAAACGAAATGATGGTATGTCTGAGTATTGTATTGTCGGAACCTTACCTGTCCAGAGAATTCTTACTTTAATTTGTGATAAGTTACGTATTAAACATAAGCTTTGTAAACTAATATTGACAATAATTGAAGATTTGAAAACTGTGGAAAATGCTCAAGATTTTCTGCAAGTTGCATTGAAAGTGGATCAAGTCGCTCAATGGACTGATTCTAAAAAAAGAAAAATTACTGCTTCAGTTGTTGAGAACTTTTTAAAATCCCCGTAGAGACTGATATTCAAATTAAAAAAGAATTTATTTTATTAAATTTAAATTAAATTTAATATATCGATCGAGAATTTTGAATTCTCGATAATACGCCAACTCCTAAACTTTGATTTAGGATGAAGGTATAGTCCATGCCTTTTGGAAACAGAAGGATTTTTACATGCGTGAGACAGTTTGGTCTATATCATCCATTAGCGGTAGAATATTGAGAGGATTTTTCCATAATACGAGAGGACTTGGAAGAACGTACCACTGGTGTACCAGTTCTTAGACCACTAGGAAACGCTGGGTAGCTATGTATGGAGTAGAGTACCGCTGAAAGCATCTAAGTGGGAAGCCCACCTCCAGATGAATATTCTCTATCAGACTCCGGTCAGATCAACCGGTTAATAGGTTTCAGGTGTAAGATTTGTAAAAATTTAAGCTGAGAAATACTACTGTTCGAATGTTTTTGATTATTTTAGTGTCGAAACTAAATTTGAAACACTTCAATCCTTTTCGAATTTGAAAGTGCAACAATTTAGGGGTTTGGATACTGCAAGGGATGCTTTGTGGAAAAAAAACCTGATGCTAAAAGGAAACCCATAGAAACGAAAACCTGGGGATATGGCGGAATTGGTAGACGCTACAGACTTATTTTGAGCCTTTTGAAAAACATTCAAAAAGTGAACGCTCTCAAATTCAGAAAATCTAATGAGACTAGAAATTCTGAGCCAATTATTCTGGTGCAGAGACTCGACGGGAGCTATCAAAACACTGATAAAGATAGAGTCCATATCATATGAAAATTTGTTGGTTCGTTGAACCGTGAGGGTTCAAGTCCCTCTATCCCCAAATATATATGGGTCGATGCCCGAGAGGTTAAAGGGGGCGGATTGTAAATCCGCTGGTGATCACCTTCGCTGGTTCAAATCCAGTTCGACCCATTGGAAAGGTGGCAGAGAGGTTGAATGCATCAGTTTTGAAAACTGTCGTAGTTTTGCTACCGGGGGTTCGAATCCCCCCCTTTCCTAAAAATTCTTAAAAATTTTGATTCTCTAAAAAAAGGTTGAACTTTTTAGAGAATCAAAATTATGTATTAACTTCTGTAAAGACTACTATTAATTAGTGCAATAAAAAGAGCAATAAATATTTCAACCTATGGCCTTAATTAACTGGACTGCTTCATCTCAAAATCTTGCCTTAAAAAAAAGTAGTCATATTAATTTACTAGAAACATTATTAAAAAATAACGTCCAAATCTAATATTATAAAAGCTCTTTTTTTTACTGGTAGTATAATTGTTTATATTTACATGGTTAATTTATTTATGTATATAATAAGATAAATAAAGAACAAAATTAGTTGGATGGTTGTTCTGTGAATTTTAAATAAAATAAGTTATATAACCATAACAGACAATGCAAAATTTAAAGCAGATCTTGTTAGGTCTGCCACAATATCGTTGGCTCTCAATTTTCAATTACTTACTTTTGACTAATTTAAAAAAAATTCCATTTACTTTTATAGATCTATTTTCTGGTATTGGCTCATTTCATTATAGTTTGAAATCATTAGGTGGGAAATGTGTTTTAGCTTGTGATATTGATAAAAATGCCAATTCTACATATATTTTTAATTATGGTGTTGTACCCCACAAAAATATTTTTGATCTTCAACTCGAACAAATTCCAAATAGTGATATGTGCTGATTTGCCATGTCAAGCTTTTTCTAATATAGGTTTAAAAAAAGGTTGGAAAGATAGTCGATCACAAGTTTTTTATCCATTATTAAATATATTAAAATTTAAAAAAATTCCATGTATTATATTAGAAAATGTGACAGGATTAGTAAATTTAAAAAAAGGACAAGTTTTCAACAAAATATTAACTCATTTGAAAGATTTGAACTATGAATGTTTTTGGGAAATATTAAATTGCTCAGATTATGGTATTCCACAAAATAGAAAACGATTATTTATTGTAGGATTTCACAAGACTATATTTGAAAATATTGACAATTTTGAATTTCCACCAAAAAAACATCTTTCAGGGACTTTATCTGAGTTTTTAAATAAAAAATTCAATCAAAAAATTGCTCGAACTATTCGTGTTGGTGGTCGGAGTTCACCATTAAATAGTCGTTACAATTGGGATGGCTATACCCTGGAAAATTCCCAAAATGAATATCGCTTATCGGTAAAAGATTGTTTAGTACTTTAAAATTTTTCCAAAAATTTTCAATTATGTGGATGTAAAACAAGTCAATATAAGCAAATTGGTAATACAATTCCTACAAATTTAAGTTTTGTGATAGGAAAACAAGTTCTCCAATTTTTTTTTAAAAACAAATATTTTAAACATCGAAAACATTTGAAAACATCTCAGTTAAGAAATAAGTCAAAGCTTCAGGAGTTTGGAGAATGTTTTGTCAAAGCTCAATTATTATGTTTTCAAAATCAAAATATACAAACTGCTTTGGGTACTATTAAACAATTAGAAAATATACCTAATCAACTTATTAAAAATAAAAAGTTAACTTTATTTCAATTACATACATATACATATACAGAATTAATATCTTGTATTGTGGCTGGCTCTAAGGTCTATTTGAGGTTAATTGTTGTGTAAGTTTCTAATTTGTTGTCAGAATGCTTACGCACTTCACTGTAGGTTAGTATGCGGCAGTAGTCTAAAGAAGAGAGAGTGCTGGGCAGAGTCAGTAGTAACAGAAGCTCTTGCTTAAGTCACTTGTCTCTTTTCTACCAAGCTAATTAGTAAGAACTTTTTTTGAAGAAATATCTTTTTGTTTATCTGGCATTTATTTGAAAATTATAAGATAAAACTTCAGTTTTTATATTTATTGCTTTATGTACTATGAGTTGATAGAACAAGTTTTTCTCTATTTGAAAATAGGGCTCGAGTAATCGAGAGCATTACTAAAATAATATTTTCTAGTCCGAAAATAAATTTAAAAGAGTGCATATGGTTTGGTCTCAGCACAGTTGAGATATCTCTAATTTTATGCGCAACTATTATTTTTTGTTATGATTATTTTTTATCTTGTTAGTAACAAAATTAAAGACAAAAAGAAATAAGCAAGCTGTTAAAGAGGGTTATTAGGCTTCTAAGAAGTCGTTACATTATATAATATAAAAAGAAGAGATTAGCAGCTCTAATTTGTAAAGAGCTTTGGACACAGTTCTTGATGGAACTTGAACCTATAGAAAATTAATTTTTAGGGCTAACACGTTTACTAATTTCGTAATAAGATCAAACCAATATGAAATATGGCCAATGGTTTTTCGGACCACTACTCTATCAACCGAGCTATTCTGGCTTTAGAATTTATCCTGAAGAGGATTCGAACTTCCACGCCTTTCCTAGATTGAAAATTTTGGTTCCCTAAATTCAATATTTTTTAGAGAACCAAAATTTAAAAATTAACTTCTATAAAGACTACTGCCCAATCGTAACGCGAGAAACCCATTAATAAGTGCAATAAAAAGGGCAATAAATATTTGGCTTTCAGTAATTGACATAATATATATTTTTTTTAATTTTTAATCCCAATAATTTTGGGTTTCAAATTTCTCTGTATTGTAATTATTAATTTAGAGTTTATTATTATTAAAAGCTACCAAAAAAATAACTAAAGGACCAGCAGTAACAACAACAAATAAGGAAAGCAATTGAAGAAATATTTGTGAGCTCATTTTAAAATTGATTGAATTTTTTATTATCGAAAACTTACAGAAGCTTGCCAGACGAAAGCTAAAAGAAAAAACAATATTGGAATAACTGGTAAAACATCGACTAATGGACTAAAGGGAGCATAGGCTTCTGGTAACTTAGCTAAAAAAATATCTTCTTTTGAAAAAAATTCTAATAAAAAACTAAAGAATTGCATATGCTAATTTTAAATATTTATTGTAGAAAATTCTATCAAAATTCAAAAATTTAACAATTGATATTAATCTTGATGTTCATCGAACGGATCACGAAGTTTTTTTGAAGGGGGTCCGAAACCTAAATAAATAGAATAACCAGTAACACTAATTAAAAGACACCATAAAAAAACAGCTACAAAAAAAGCTGAATTCGAATAACTAGTAACCTCCATAATCATAATTGATAAGTTTAATTTGAGTGCGGGAATAGGATTTGAACCTATGACCTCAAGATTATGAGCCTTGCGAGCTACCAAACTGCTCCATCCCGCAAATATTATTCAATCATGGCTTGATAAGTTGCAACAGTTGAGGGGGATATTTTATTTAAATAACGAAAAATCCAATATTTCAAAATTGTATCCAATAAAACAGGAAATGTTGAAATAAAAAAAGCAATAAAATTTTGATTTTGAGAAATTTGAAACCCAAAATGTTCAATAAGAAATTGTAAAAAAATTTCCCAACTTTTAGACGAATGAAAGCCAACGAGTAAATCTAAAAAAAATATAAGGAAAAAACATTTAGTCGTTTCACTTAAACTGAATAAAGATTCTAAAAAAAAAGTTTTTAAAATAAGAATTTGCGGGGTTGAAAAGACAATTAAAAATATAAAGAAGAGAAGAGTGGTCAAATCGACAACCCAATTAATTATAATTGAAAGACTTTGTTTATTATAGAATTGAGCTAGCTGAATAAAATATTCTTGATATTTTTCTGAAATTTGGGACGGTTGAAAAATATTTTGATTTTCCAGAGTTAAAGTATTAAAAGAATCAAGAAGTGTTTCAAAATAAAATTTTTGAGAAAATGTTTGAATTTGGAGAAAAGCTTTTTCTTGTTGATTATAATTGAGAAATATTTGTTTAGAAATATTTGGAGAATCGATGAAAACACTAATAATAAAAAATTTGACTAAAAATTGAAAAACCCATGGACAAATGATTAATAAAAAAAAACATTGAAGAGAAGCAATAGCTAGATATCGAGAAACACGGAATTCATAAATAGCAAATAAATCGGTTTTCAATCCAATCTGTTTAATAAAACGTTGAAGAGTGCGAACAATCGATCGTGGTATCAATCCAATTTGTTCAAAATTATCCATTGTCAATTTAAAAATATAAAATATTAAAGGCAAGATTTGAATCTTGCCTTTAAACTTGAAATTATTTAACAACTTGATATCGAGCTTGTGCTCTCTTCAAAGCAAAGTTTGCGGAAACTTTTTCTTTTGGGTTAATGGCTTGAAGAAATTTCTGTTTAGCTAATTGAAGAGATTGTAAAGCTTCTTGAGGGTCGATAGTACTAGCATTTTGTGCTTCATTAACTAAAAAAGTAATATTATCTTGAAGAATCAACGCAAAACCGCCCATAAGTGCAAGTGATGTCCATGTCTTTTCGAATCGATATAAAAGAACTCCAATATCTAAAGCAGTAATAAGAGGAGCATGACCCTTTAAGACTCCCATTTGACCAGTATTGGTTGGTAAAATGATTTCGTCAGCTTGGGCATGAAGAAAAATACGATCAGGTGTAATGATATTAAATTGAAGAGTCATATTATTGAGTTAATTGAGTTGCTTTTTCGATAGCTTCATCAATATTTCCAACAAGATAAAAAGCTTGTTCGGGCAAATCGTCCAGTTGACCGGAGAGAATCATATCAAATCCACGAATCGTCTCAGCGAGACTAACATATTTTCCAGGAGATCCTGTAAAAACTTCAGCAACAAAAAAAGGTTGTGATAAAAATCGCTCAATTTTTCGAGCTCGGGCAACAATTAAACGGTCTTCTTCTGAAAGTTCATCTAAACCAAGAATAGCAATAATATCTTGTAATTCTTTATAACGTTGGAGAGTTTGTTGGACTCTTTGAGCACAAGAATAATGTTCTTCACCCACAATCCAGGGCTGAAGCATAGTTGAAGTGGAGTCTAAAGGATCCACTGCTGGATAAATCCCCTTTGAAGCAAGACCTCTGGAAAGAACTGTAGTTGCATCTAAATGAGCAAAAGTGGTTGCTGGTGCTGGATCTGTTAAATCATCCGCAGGGACATAAATAGCTTGAATGGATGTAATAGATCCATCTTTCGTGGATGTAATGCGTTCCTGTAAACCGCCCATTTCTGTAGCTAAAGTTGGTTGATAACCAACTGCGGAAGGCATGCGGCCTAAAAGCGCAGAAACTTCAGACCCTGCTTGTACAAAACGAAAAATATTATCAATAAATAATAATACATCTTGTTTTTGAACATCACGAAAGAATTCAGCTAATGTTAATGCGGTTAAACCCACACGCATTCGCGCCCCCGGCGGTTCATTCATTTGTCCATAAACTAAAGTGACTTTCGACTCACTCAGATTGTCTTCATTAATGACTTTAGATTCCTTCATTTCCATATATAAATCATTACCTTCTCGTGTCCGTTCACCAACACCCCCAAAAACAGATACACCACCATGGGCTTTAGCGATATTATTAATTAATTCCATAATTAAGACAGTTTTACCAACCCCAGCTCCTCCAAAAAGACCGATTTTTCCTCCTCGTCGATATGGAGCAAGTAAATCGACAACTTTAATACCAGTTTCGAAGATACTGAGTGTAGTTTCCAGATCAACAAAGGCAGGAGCTTCTCGGTGAATAGAAAAACGTTTGGCATCTTCAATCGAACCTAAATTATCGACAGGTTCACCCAAAACATTGAAAATTCGACCTAAAGTTGTTTTTCCCACAGGAACACTAATCGGGCTTCCAGTATCAATGACCGTCATACCACGCATTAAACCATCTGTACCACTCATTGATACAGCTCGAACACAATGATCTCCTAATAATTGCTGAACTTCACAAATAACTTCATCTTTTATGTTTTCCGAAGCGACAACACGTAAAGCATTATAAATATTTGGCATTTGTCCTGGTTGGAAAGCAACATCTAATACAGGACCAATAATTTGTACAATTCGTCCATGACTTAAACTTTGACTGGTTGTTGACATGTTAGTTGAATTTTAGAACTAAGTTGAATTTTAGAATTAAATTAACGAATATTCTAACGAATTTTTTGACTATTGTCCAAGATAGCTTACAATATATAAAATTCTATTAAATTAGAATTTAGGGCTCATCGTCTAAAGGATAAGACTCCAACCTTCTAAGTTGTTAATGTAGGTTCGATTCCTCCTGAGCTCAAGTTGATTGTATTTGAGAATATTAAAATTAATAATGTCCAAAAAATCATTAATAGAAAGGCAACGAAAACGTCAATTTTTAGTTCATAAATATTTTCAGAAACGGCAAAAATTAAAAAAACAGATTCAGAAAACATTTTCATTACAAGAAAAATTTGAAATTCAACAACGATTGAGAAAATTCCCTAGAGATAGTTCATATGTTAGATTACATAATCGATGTTCATGCTCAGGACGTCCAAGAAGTTTTTATCGAGATTTCCAATTATCCAGACATTTCTTTCGAGAAATGGCAGTTCTTGGATTTCTTCCCGGAGTCCGAAAAGCCTCATGGTAAATTGATTCAGCGTAATTGTGTTTTTTATCAGTTAATTCGATGGAATGGAAAATAAAAATTCAAAAATTTATGATTGGTTTGAATCAAGGCTGGAAATTCAAGGAATTGCCGACGATGTAACAAGTAAATATGTTCCACCCCATGTAAATATTTTTTATTGTTTTGGAGGAATTACATTTACTTTATTTTTAGTTCAAGTAGCGACAGGTTTTGCTATGACATTCTATTATAGACCAACTGTTGCAGAAGCCTTTTCTTCAGTTGAATATTTAATGACTCAAGTAAATTTTGGGTGGTTAATTCGATCCATTCATAGATGGTCAGCGAGTATGATGGTTTTAATGATGATTTTACATGTCTTTCGAGTTTATTTAACTGGAGGATTTAAAAAACCTCGTGAACTTACTTGGGTAACTGGTGTTCTAATGGCTGTTTGTACTGTTTCCTTTGGGGTTACAGGTTACTCTTTACCGTGGGATCAAGTTGGATATTGGGCTGTGAAAATTGTTACTGGAGTGCCAGATGCATTACCTCTCATTGGGGGGTTTGTTGTTGAACTTTTACGAGGAGGTGTTGGGGTCGGACAAGCCACTTTAACTCGATTTTATAGTTTACATACTTTCTTACTACCACTATTAACAGCTGTTTTTATGTTAATGCATTTCTTAATGATCCGAAAACAAGGAATTTCTGGACCTCTTTGACAAAAATAGAATCTTTATAGTTATAAAAATTCAAGTTTATTTTTTATGGCTGTTACTAAAAAACCAGATTTATCAGATCCATTTTTACGCTCTAAATTAGCAAAGGGCATGGGTCACCATTATTATGGTGAACCTGCATGGCCCAATGAACTTCTTTATATTTTTCCAGTTTGTATTGTTGGTACTTTTGCTTGTGTCATCGGTCTTGCTATTCTTGATTTAGCCGTTGTTGGAGAACCCGCCAACCCTTTTGCGACTCCATTAGAGATTTTGCCCGAATGGTATTTTTACCCTGTTTTTCAAATACTCCGAACTGTTCCTAATAAGTTATTAGGTGTTTTATTAATGACTTCTGTTCCTTTAGGACTTCTGACGATTCCTTTTATTGAGAATATTAATAAATTTCAAAATCCATTTAGAAGACCCGTTGCAACAACAGTATTTTTTGTCGGGACGGTCGTTTCTATTTGGCTTGGAATTGGAGCTACATTACCTATTGATATTTCTTTAACACTCGGTCTATTTTAAGATCGAGTGTTAAAGTTTATCTAAAGAGATGAACCTAGACCTACATATGAACCATAAAAAAAAATTCCAACTAATGTTAAGGCTGCCATACCAATTAAAGTACCTACTAACCATAATGGAATACGACCTGTTGTTCCAGTATTAGACATATTCGTATTAGTATTAAAATTAGACATATATTAATTAAAAATATAACTTGAAAACAAAATAGCTAAAACAAAAATTAATAAAAGTCCCCAATATAAACTCGTTCTATTTAATTCTACACTCTGTTTGTTTGGATTAGGGTTTGCCATTAGAATCTCAGAAATATTTTTAACATATCTATAAAAATTTATTATTTAAAACTTAACGAACAATAAACTGCATTGCCGTTATTGCACCCAGAAAAAAAATAGTAGGTACGGCTAAACCATGAACTGCTAACCAACGGACTGTGAAAATTGGATAATCTGTAGATTCTCTTGTTGTCATATTAATTTTATGAAAGGGATTTGATTTGTTCTAATGCGTTCAATCGATCCGTAATTAGTGGAGCAGATTGTCTCTCTTCTGTAAAATATTCATTAGGACGTGGACTTCCAAAAACATCATAAGCCAGACCTGTACTAACAAATAACCAACCAGCAATAAAAAGTGAAGGAATAGTAATACTGTGGATAACCCAATAGCGAATACTTGTTAAAATATCAGAAAATGGACGTTCTTTTGGAGTACCAGACATATGATATATATTAATAAAAATAAAAAATCTCTTCAAATTTTTTTAACAATTGACCATTATTTTACGAAGCTGCAAGATGATCCACTAACCCATATTCTTTCGCCCCTCGGGCTGACATAAATTGATCTCTGTCCATATCTTTAGAAATACGATTTAAGGGTTGTCCAGTCCGTTCTGCATAAATTTGACCCACTTGTCTTCGAATGCGTCGAACTTCTTCAGATTCCCATAGAACTTGAGCAGCCCTTCCCTGACTTCCTCCTTCTGGTTGGTGAATCATCATACGAGAATGGGGAAAAGCCAATCGTCCACCTCGGGTCCCTCCTGCTAAAATGAAAGACGCCATGGACGCTGCAGTCCCTACGCAAATAGTTGTTACGTCTGGTCGAATATAATTCATAATATCATAAATTCCAATTCCACAAGTTACTGATCCACCAGGGGAGTTGATGTAAATATAAATACTTTTGGATTGAGATTGTTCTTCTCCATTTAAATATAACATAATACCAATCAATTGATTAGCTAATTCATCATCTAATTGTTGACATAAAAAAAGGACTCGCTCCCTATATAAACGATTATAAAGATCAACCCATTCAGCGGAGGGTTCTCCTGGGAGTTTAAAAGGTATCTTTGGTACACCAATCGGCATATATATATAAGATATGAATTCTCTTCTCATTTAGAAGTATTTTATAAGATTATTGGAGATAAGGAGAGTCGAACTCCTGACATCTGCTGTGCAAAAGCAGCGCTCTACCACTAAACTATATCCCCTTGGGCTATATTGGACTTGAACCAACGACTTCTGTCTTATCAGGACAGTGCTCTAACCAACTGAGCTAATAGCCCATAAATCTATTTTAATGAATTGAGTTTATTCCGTCAAGGTTAGGATAGATTAACTATTGACTTTAACACTCAATTAAGTGATAATTATTAGTATATTAGAATTTTGTAATTTGAAAATAAAAAATAGTCAGAACTTAATGGTAGCAGCTTTCTTTTTGAATAAATTGTCAAAATTTCTGAGAAAGTACAGCTTTGTTTTCTGTGAAAGCAAAGCTTTGCTTTATTAATGTTCAATTCCGATCATGTATTATTATTTTATTTTTTATAGATTTTTGTTTTTTCTGTCGGACTTTTTAGTATTTCAACGAAAAAGCTTCAACCTGTTCTTAAATTCCAAATTAGGTGAAGAATTTCAAAAAATTCAACCTTTTTCTTATCCAAATAATTTTAATAAAAATTGGAAATTCTCTATTCATTTTCTTTATAAAAGTATTAAGTTTTTAAAACCAATTTTGAGTTTAGAAGAATCCATTGTATTTTCAAAAACCTACTGTTGTCACTTTTATGTTCCTATTCAATTTTGGAATTCGTTGAATAAAAATATAAGTCTTCAATGGGTTTTTTTAGGAACACTTCCATTATTAACACGTCGGGGACATTTCATTGTTAATGGAATACCCCGTATTATATTGAATCAAATTGTCCGTCGTCCTGGAATTTATTTTCATAAAGAAAAAAATAAAATGACTTCCCGACTTTTTTATGGAGAAATTATTTCAAATCGTGGTCCGTGGATTCGAGTAGAAATTGATAATAGAAAAAAAATTTCGATTTGTTATAAGAGGACAAAATCAATTCCTTTATCCCATTTTTTACAAAAATTTTCTCAAAAATATATTGATTATTGTTTACAGGAAAATAATATCAAAAAAAAAAAAGTTTTCCAAAATATTTTAAAAGATATACCTTTACAAAATGATGCTTTTCCTGATCGGGACTTATATTTAGATTTAGGCTCAATAGGTCGTTCTAACTTAAATAAAAAATTAAATTTATGGTTAAGTACATATACATTAACACCTCTAGATTTATTAGCTATAGCAGCTCATTTAGATCAACTAACTAGAAAGTTTAATTTAGACTTGTTAGATGACATTGATAATTTAAAAAATAGAAAATTAAAAACAATTGGAGAATTATTGAAAAATCAAATTCAACGAGGGCTAGGGCGTTTACAAAAGTTATTTTTAAAAAAAGATAGACTGAAAACCACCCCCCCTTTCTCAGTTTTAAACCATCAACCAATTAACAGTACACTAAAAGAATTTTTTCATAGTAATCAGCTTTCACAATATTTAGATCAAAGTAATCCATTAGCGGAACTCACTCATAAAAGACGATTAAGTTGTTTAGGCTCAGGAGGAATCAATCGAGATACCCCAGGTATGGATATTCGTGGAATTCATATAACCCATTATGGAAGAATTTGTCCCATTGAAACACCAGAAGGGAAGAATGCAGGTTTGGTGAATTCTTTAACACTCGCAGCAACAATAACAGATGAAGGGCTTCTCGAAACTCCGTTTTTAGAAGTTTTTAAAAAACATCTGCAAAATCAAAAAAAAGTAAATTTTTTTTCAGCGGAAAACCAAGAATTTGAAAAAATTATTTTAAGTTCAAAATTACCAAAAAACCAAAATGTAGGTATTCTTCAATTACAAATACAAAATTTTTCTAAATGTTCAATGAATGCAATAACTCTATCCATTCAAACACCTCAGCAATTTATTTCTATTGCGACTTCATGTATTCCTTTTATTGAACATGATGATGCTAATCGAGGATTGATGGGTTCAAATATGCAAAGACAAGCCTTACCTTTATTAACTTTAGAACCACCATTTGTAACAACTTTTAATACTTTTAAAATATTAACGGATTTAAGAAATATACCTTCGAGCCCAAAAAGTGGATTAATCATCTATATTAGTCAACAAAAAATAATACTTTATCTTCCAAAAAATACAAAACAGTTATGTTTTCGGAAACTCAATTTAACACCAAAAATCCAATTTATGAAATTTATCCAAAATTTTGACTAAAAATATTTTTCAGTTATGTTATATATGTTAAAAATTTCATTTTTATGGAAGAAGTTATGGAAGGAGAAACAATATTTATGGGGGAAGAAACGATATCCGCCAAAGTCTCAGATTCTGGGAATGGATATGCATTACAAGATATACTTTAAAACCTTTGGAAAGTCGAATCAAAATACATATTTTATTCAACGACCCTTCCAAAATTCATTTAAATGGATCCAAAAAGGAGATTTAGTGGGAGATTGTTCGGGGAGTTATCACGGAGAACTTGCTCTTGGTCAAAACGTTTTAGTCGGTTACATGTCCTGGGAAGGATTTAATTTTGAAGACGGGGTAATAATCAATGAAAAAGTTATTTCAAAATATATTTCCTTACATATTGAAAAATATGATTTAGAAATTCGAGAAACTTTTCATGGATTGGAAAAAATAACCCGTTCCATACCGGGACTTAATCCCCAAGAAATGGAAAAATTAGACAAAAATGGAATTATTCAAATTGGGTCTTGGGTTGAAGAAGGTGAAATTTTAGTGGGTAAAATAATTCCAGTCCCCTCAAGAATCCTATTCACCCATGAAAAATTATTATATGATATTGTAGGTGAAAAGACTTTTAAGGTCCAAGAAAAATGTTTAAGAGTTCCTCAAGGTGTTTCGGGTCGTATAATTCGAATTTCTTACACTCTCCTTAACAGACCTACGGCTGTAGATTTGAAAAAAATATCTCTTTATATTGCTGAAAAGAAAAAATTCCAAGTTGGTGATAAAATTTCTGGTCGACATGGAAATAAGGGTATTATTTCGAAAATTTTATCCAATTGTGATATGCCTTATTTATCCAATGGCTGGACTTTAGATGTTCTTTTGAATCCTCTAGGAGTTCCGTCTCGTATGAATGTTGGACAAATTTTTGAATGTCTTTTGGGATTGGTAGGACAAATTTCTTTCACAAAGTTTAAAGTTCTTTGTTTTGATGAAACTTATGGCTATGAAGCTTCTCGAAGTTTTATATATTCAAAATTATTCCAACTTTCTCAAAATATTTATTCAAAAAATCTACTTTCCAAAAAAACACCAGGAAAATTAAAATTATTTGATGGTCGTACTGGCCAACTTTTTTCTCAACCTATTCTCGTTGGTTCAACTTATTTAATGAAGCTTATTCATATTGTTGATGAAAAAATTCATGCTCGATCTACAGGTCCTTACTCCTTGATTACACAACAACCACTTCGAGGTCGTTCAAAACATGGAGGACAACGATTGGGAGAAATGGAAGTTTGGGCTTTGCAGGGTTTTGGCAGTGCCTATGCATTACAAGAACTGTTGACTGTTAAATCTGATGACCTTTATGGCCGAAATCAAATTATGCAAACTCTTTTCAAAAATATGCCTTTACAGTTTGGAACACCCGAGTCTTTACGTGTTGTTATTCGTGAATTACAATGTTTATGTTTAGATTTACAATTCACAACCTTTTATTAATATATGTTATTTCGTATTTTTTTAAGTTTTATTGTTATTATTTTATTAGAACCACAAACCCCAGAATGGAATCCTCTTATACCTAAGTTACGGGAGAACAAATTTTTTTTAATCTTAAATTATGAAAATGCTAAAAAAATTCTTAGACAAACTACGTGGGGGATAATTGTTATTTTTTATTTTCTAAAATATGCGAATTTTTATTAGTCTATATTTTTTGACTTTTTTAGTTTTTCCCATTATTGTTTTATTTTCTACCTCGATGGGAACTTTTTTTGATTCTCGGGGTTTATTACATTATGAACCATTTTGGTTAAAAGCATTTTCCCCCGTTGCCTTATGTACTTATCATTTAAGTTTCTCTCTCTCTTTTGTTGCTTGTTTTATTAATACTTTCTTTGGTTTTTTAGTTGCTTGGGTGTTAGTGCGTTACAACTTTCCTGGCAAAAAACTTTTTGATGCAATCATTGATCTACCTTTTTGTTTACCCACTTCGGTGGCTGGTCTTAGTTTTTGTGCAATTTATGGTTCTAAGGGTTGGTTAGGTCGATTTTTAATCAAAAATGGGATTCAAGTTGTTTTTACAAAATTGGGTATCCTTTTAGCTATGATTTTTGTTTCTTTACCTTTTGTTGTTCGAAGTGTTCAACCTGTTTTAATTGAAATTGACACTCAACTAGAAGAAGCAGCTTGGTGTTTAGGGGCAACATCTTGGGAGACTTTTTCTAAAGTTTTATTCCCAACTTTAGTCCCAGCTATTTTTACTGGAATAGTTTTAAGTTTCTCTCGATGTATTGGTGAATATGGGTCTATTGTTCTTCTTTCATCCAATTTTCCCTTTAAAGATTTAATTACGCCAGTTTTGATTTTTCAATGTTTAGAGCAGTATGATTATACAGGAGCTACCATTTTTGGATCCGTTTTACTTTTTTTTTGTTTTTGTCTATTTTTTGTCGCTAATAATTTAATAAATTTGTTAAAATAATCTATATGTCTCCAATACCTCTAGCCGAAACTTTTAAAAATACTGTAGAAGTTTTGAATGAAGTTTATGACCGTCAAAATGGCCATGAATTTTTGAAATTTGGATTTAATTTAGTGAAAGACGGGGTCATTTATATTTTTAAATTTGGATGGTTGAATGATTTTCTAAAGTTTCCCATTGTAGTCGTTCAACAGTCTGAAAGTGTTTTTTCGGAATTATGGAATTATGGGATGGCTTATTCTCCCAATATTGATTTTTTTGTTTTATCAGAAAAACAAATTTTTACAAATCCTTTTTTGAGTGGTTTTCTCAACTGTTTTTGGTTATATTTACCTTTTTCTGCTACCCATTTGATTTGGTTAAGACGTCGAATAATTGATGGTCCCTTGACTGGGAGGGCTGCAACAATTGGTTTAGTTTGTGGAAATCTCAGTCTATTCGGTTTCTGTTTATTTGGAGCCCGTGATTTTATAAATGTTTGGTATGGTTTTGAACCGTTAAGTTATTTCCTAGGTATTATTTTAATTTTTATGGTTATTTTTGAAATGACACATCGCCCATTAAGAATTATAAAAAAACCCAAAAAAAAAGAACTTTTGAAAATTTTTGGAATAACTTTTGGACTTGTTTGGACAGATCAACCAGGTTTATATCAATTCTTAGGAAATTTATCTTTTCACAGCGGTATTTCACCTTTGGATTTTGATTTATCTAACTCAGTCATCTATTTTTTAGGGCTTATTCTTGGAAGTCTTTTTTGGGCTATTGTTATTAGTTCAGGGATAGTACGTTTCGGTTATATTTTTCCCCGTCTAACGAACTATAAATATTCCTATTCTTATTGGATTCGAGGATTTAATAATTTTTGTTTAATAGGGTGTATAGCCTTAGGGTTAACCAGTTTTCCTTATTATGGTTTTGATTATTTATTAACAAATCCTCTAGGTTTTACTTCTCAAGATTCCATTTGGGAGGTGACTTCATTTCCTAAACTCAAAACTGAAACAGTGGATGTGAAGAAAGGACGATTAGGTGAAAAATCATCTTATGCTTCCGTGGATACCGATCTCTCTTTATTTGATCGAGGCCGTTACGCCGGTGGACCCACGGTTGAATTTCATATCGAATCCTTAAATTATAAAGAAGAATATGCTTGGCGTTCACGGTTTGATCGAATTGCTTCCAATACTTTAACCCGGAGTGCTGGGGGAAATCTAGGTCTTTTTGATCAATATTTAAAAACACAATTAGGGCCCGTTGAAGAAGCTTTAAAGAAACAAAGACAAGAAAAACAAAAGAAACAACGAGCACAACAAATTAGACAGCTCAAAGATCTGAAAAAACAACGTCACTCATCAAAAAATGAAGAATTTCTTTCTTTAACCCATGATGTAGATTTCTTTGATGCTGAATTTTTAGAAGAAAATGAAGATTTAATTGAACGCTTAATTGAAGACTATACCGCTGAAGCAAATTTTGAGGATGAACAAATTCCCGATCTTCCCAATGAAAGAATGATTGATTTTTCTGCGTTTTCGGAAATATCTAAATATGGTTTTGATTTATTCTCTATGTTTGAGGCTGTTGAGGTTAATCCCGTTGATGAAGAACTTGCAAAAGAAATAAAACAAAAGTATTCTGATAATTTGGTTTATAAATTTCTTGTAAATTGTGATATTTCCACTCTTTTAATGAGACAACCAAAAAGTCATCAATTAACGTCTCAAGATGAGATAGAATTATTCAACAAACGTCTTATTTTAGGAGAATATTATGATACTTTAAGAAGTTATGGCAAATTACCCAATAGTTTTCAATTATTATTTTGCGGACCTAAAAGTTATTCTAATCGAATTTATAACCAGCAATTTAAAGGCACATTAAAAATTGTTGAACGTTTATTTTCGATTCATCTGGAAGATGATGACAATATTCCAAATGTTCCATCAGACACATCAAATATATCGGATAAAAATAAAGAAGATGATTTTGATCTATATAGAAAATTGAAGAAAGAACCATCAGTTTTAAAATTTGACCAACCTTTATATAAAACTGATTTTTCTAAAAAAAACCCATTACTTCATGAACAATTAATGGAAGATCATGAATTATCAACTAAAGAGGTCGATTCTTTCCCATTTTTACAAGAAAGCAAATCTTTACCCTTTTTTGTGGGGTGGGATAATCAAAAACGAAAACTGCTTGTCACAAATCGATTGTTAACTCGTGAAAAAACATTGACAAGCATAAAATTGGAAGATTTGAATAATAGTCAACAAAAAATTTTAAATTTTACAACCTGGCCGGTGAGTGAACAAGCACTTAGAGATAATCGATTTTTTAGTAAACTCTATAGGACCCGTGATGAGATTGAGACATCCGGAGATGATTTGTTTAAATATGCAGAACCTCTCATGGAAGAAGAAACGATGATTTATACTAAATTGCCAAATATTGTGGAAAAAGTCGAACTTAAAAACCCCGATAAAAGCAAAATATCTTTAGCACCTACAAGAGGTGGTTTTATCTGGGCTGGAAATCAACCATTAAAATATAAATATAAATATAAATTTTTAGAACAGTTTAAGAGTTGGGGGTTTTTACAATAGAAATAGAATCTTTAAAGATTCTATTTCTATTTTGCAACAAGTTTCGACCAACCTAAATCTTTTAAATGGTTATTTCGTCGCAATGGGCGAGTCACAAGTTCTAAAATGTCTCGAGCATTGGTAAAACCATGAATTTGGGCAAAAGTGAATTCCACTGACCATTTTGTAGTAATGCCTCGTGCTTCTAATGGGTTTGAATGAGCTAAACCTGTGATCACTAAATCGGGCTTAAGTGCTCGGATTCGTTGAATTTGGTTATAATTATCAGGTTTTTCAACGATGTGGGGTAATGGAACATTCATTTCATAGCAAGTTTTTTCTAAAAGATTTAACTCACTCCCCTGAAATCTTTTATCCATATAAGGAATTCCAATTTCGTAAACTACCATTCCACAACGAATTAGAAACCGCGCTAAAGAAATTTCAAGTAAGTTATCCCCCATAAAGAAAACTGATTTTCCTTTCACTAAAGTAAGATAATCTTGTAAATTCTCCCAAATATTAGCTTCTCTTTGATCTAAATTTTTCGGGATTACCTGAAATACTTGACAAATTTTTTCAATCCAAGCTCGTGTACCGTCTGGTCCAATGGGAAATGGAGCACCTATAAGTTGACATTTACGGCGGCGCATGAGGGTTGTTGCTGTTCGGCTTAAAAAAGGATTTACTCCACAGACAAAAACACCAGGTCCCAATTGAGGTAACTCTTCATAGCGAGCTTCGGGCAACCAACCGGAAATTTTAATACCTTGATCTTCTAATTCTTTACTCAATTGATAAGCAACTGTATTGGGGAGAGATCCAAAAAGAACTAAAGGTATTGAAGATGCTGATTGGATTTTATATTTCGGACAACGATGAGCCATAGCGGCTAATACAGTATCTTCACCTTGAGTAAAAGCATAATCTAATCCATTGGCTCGAGCAACAATAATTGGCCGATTAATAAATTCTTCAATTTTTGGTGCCATTCCTTCTAGATCCATTTTTATAATTTCAGTTGTACAAGTTCCAATCCAAACTATAACACTCGGATTACGATCTTGTTGTATTTTTAAACATAATCTTTTCAATTCATCAAAATCATGCAATTGGGCTGAAATATCCCCTTCTTCTAGTTCAGCCATAGCGTATCTCGGTTCGGCGAATATCATGACCCCTAAAGCATTTTGTAAAAAATATCCACATGTTTTAGTACCTATAACAAGAAAAAAACTATCTGAAATTTTTTGATAAAGCCAAGAAACACAACTTATTGGGCAAAAGGTATGATAATTACCTGTTTCACATTCGAATTTTAAAGTTTCCATATATATTTATTTTTAAAAAATTTTTAATTGTAATATCAGATCACTAAGAAATTTGGATCGATAGTTGAAGTCTCATTCTTTGATTTCTCTCGATTTAAATAAAAGTCTGATAATAATGAAAAAAGGTCTCGATCCATCAATTCAGTAGGAACAACTCCTTCTGGAAAAGATAGAAGTTGATCAGCAATATTTAAATAAAAATCACAGACATCGTTGAGTTCGGGTTGGGTTTCAGCAAGTTCAAAAATTGTTTGTCCTTTAACTCGTGAAATACGAATATCTTCGATTAAAGGTAAAACTTCAAGCACAGGCATTGGGCAATTTTCAACATATTTATCGATCAGATCTCGCTGGGAAGCTCTATTTCCAATTAATCCAGCTAAACGTAATCTATGGCTACGCGCCTTTTCTCGTACAGAGGCAACGATTCGATTTGCAGCAAAAAGTGCATCAAAACCATTATCTGTCACTATTAAACAGTAATCTGCATAATTTAATGGAGCTGCAAATCCCCCACAAACAACATCTCCAAGAACATCAAATAGAATAATATCGTATTCATAAAATGCATTAAGTTCTTTTAACAATTTAACCGTTTCTCCCACTACATATCCACCACAGCCTGCACCGGCTGGAGGACCTCCAGCTTCTACACAAGCCACACCATTATAACCTTTATAAATCACATCTTCAGGCCAAACATCTTCATAATGATAATCTTTCCCTTGCAAAGTATCAATAATTGTTGGAATTAGAAAATTAGTTAAAGTAAAAGTGCTATCATGTTTTGGATCACAACCTATTTGTAATACTTTTTGTCCACGTCGCGCTAAAGCAATAGAAAGATTACAACTAATACTGGATTTACCGATTCCACCTTTTCCGTAAATAGCTAATTTCATATTTAATATTTGGTGTATTTCATATGATTTTAATTTATAATTAGATAATTTAAAAAGTCCTCTAAAATAATCTAGTGTTTTAATTTTCATATTTACATTCCGTTAAACAGAGTTATTATTTTTACTATGGAAAATTTTTTTAATAATTGTTCATTTTGTTTTTTATTTTGTTCTATGGCGTTTTATTGGATTCGTGCTTTTTTTAATATTCCTATTTTTTCATATTTCGGAAAATTAATGATAATAGGCGGGAATTTAACAATGTTTTTTTTATTAATTTTTCGAGGTATTCACGAAAACCATTTTCCATTAAGTAATCCAACGATAAATAAAATTATCCTTTTTGATTTGGAATTTTAACATATCAGATGTTTAAGCAAAAACTAAATTGAATTTTGAAGTTTCAAAATCAATGGATCTAGAATTTTCTAAAAGACTTTGGTTTCAATTCTTTTAGAGACAAATTTTTAAAAATTTTTAGTTAATTGAAAACTTTCAAAACTCTTTCAAAAATGATAAAAATTTAAGAAAGTTCAATTGTTCTTTCAAGTCAAATGAATATATGAATCAAAAAGCTTTAGTTGATAAACTGAAAGGGATGGAAAAGCTTTTTGAAAAAATTTTAACTTAATTTTCAAGCTTTATGTATTGAAAAATACTCGTAAAGTTTTTATTCTTCTATTGAATATTTTATGAAGCATTAATTTTCTTATCTTGGAGTTTAACCTTTATTAATTTAATATTTGAAATCAAATTAGATGATTTTATTGTGGGAGCGACAATAGCTCCAACTGCATTATTTTTAAATGCTTTTGCTAGTTTTCAACTCCCTCAGTCATTACAAAAATTAAGTCCTTTAATACCTGCTCTTCAATCAAATTGGTTAATGATGCATGTAAGTGTAATGCTTTTAAGTTATGGGACTTTAATTTCTGGAAGTATTTTAGCCATTGCATTTCTCTTTTTATTTGAAAGAGTTGCAATTTCAACTTCTTTTGGCCCATCCTTAACATCTTTAACACCCCGAAAAATCAATTTATTGAATAAATTAGACCAATTAAGTTTTCGATCCATTGGTATAGGTTTTCCTTTTCTTACCATTGGAATTCTTTCTGGGTCAGTTTGGGCCAATGAAGCATGGGGTTCTTACTGGAGTTGGGATCCAAAAGAAACCTGGTCTTTAGTTACTTGGATTATTTTCGCTATTTATTTACATTTACGTTTAACACAAAAATGGAAAGGTTTCAAATCAGCCATTTTAGCAACAATTGGTTTTTTTACCCTTTGGATTTGTTTTTTAGGAGTTAATTTTTTAGCCAAAGGTCTTCATAGTTATGGTTGGTTTTTTTAAAATATTTTTTTTATATGAGTCTTCTTATTGAAAATATTTCAAAAAATTTTGGATCTAGTGCTACAATCTTATCTCAGATAAATTTAGAAATACCGACTGGTAATCTTGTCGCTCTGTTAGGACCGTCGGGTTCTGGTAAATCAACATTATTACGAACTATCGCTGGTTTTGAAGAACCCTCTCAAGGACGTATTTGGCTTTCTGGAAAAAATGCAACTCATTTATCCATTCAACAACGTCAAATTGGTTTTGTATTCCAAGATTATGCCTTATTTCCCAAAATGACAATTTTTGAAAATATTGCTTTTGGGTTAAAAATACAACATAAACCTTTTAAATCCCAAGTTAATGAATTATTAAATTTAATACAATTAGAAAACTTTGCATCTTTTTACCCTCATCAACTTTCGGGAGGACAAAGACAACGAGTGGCCTTTGCACGGGCGTTAGCCATAGAACCTAAAATTTTATTATTAGATGAACCTTTTGGCGCCTTAGATGTTAAAGTTCGTCAAAATTTACGATTATGGCTCCGTTATCTCCATGAAAAACTCCCTGTAACCAGTATTTTTGTCACTCATGACATTCATGAAGCTATGGAAATTTCTGATGAAGTCCTAATTCTTAAAAATGGTTGTGTGGAGCAATTTGGGTGTCCTCAAGAAATTTATGAACATCCTGCCACTCCATTTATTCGAAATTTTCTAAATATATTAACTTGAATTTTTTTTGATTTATGCTATATCTATATTTATATATTAATTCGTCAATTTTAGAAAGTAAAAATAATATTTCAAACAAAATAATATGGGATTACCTTGGTATCGAGTTCACACTGTAGTTTTAAATGATCCAGGTCGTTTAATTTCAGTTCATTTAATGCATACAGCTCTTGTTTCAGGCTGGGCCGGTTCAATGGCTTTTTATGAATTATCTGTTTTTGACGCATCAGATCCCGTTTTAAATCCGATGTGGCGTCAGGGTATGTTCGTCTTACCGTTTATGACTCGCTTAGGGATTACACAATCTTGGGGTGGATGGACTATTAATGGTGAAACAGCAACAAATCCTGGTATTTGGAGTTATGAGGGTGTTGCTACAGCTCATATCCTTCTTTCGGGAGCTTTATTTATGGCTTCTATTTGGCATTGGGTTTATTGGGATTTAGAATTATTTCGCGATCCTCGTACCGAAGATCCTGCTTTAGATTTACCAAAAATTTTTGGTATTCATTTATTTTTATCAGGATTGCTTTGTTTTGGGTTTGGTGCGTTTCATGTGACAGGTTTATTTGGCCCTGGGATTTGGGTTTCTGATCCTTATGGTCTTACAGGTCGTATACAAGCTGTTGCACCTGCTTGGGGGCCTGAAGGCTTTGATCCTTATAATCCTGGAGGCATCCCGAGTCATCACATTGCCGCAGGTATCTTAGGTATCTGTGCTGGTTTATTTCATTTATGTGTACGACCACCCCAACGACTTTATGACGCTTTGGCTATGGGAAATATTGAAACTGTTTTATCCAGTAGTATTGCTGCAGTGTTTTGGGCTGCTTTTGTTGTTGCTGGGACAATGTGGTATGGCTCTGCTGCAACACCAATTGAACTATTTGGACCAACTCGTTATCAGTGGGATCAAAGTTTTTTCCAACAAGAAATTTCTAAACGTGTCCAAGATAGTATTTCCCAAGGCAATTCTCTTGAATCCGCGTGGTCTCTAATTCCAGAAAAATTAGCCTTTTATGATTATATTGGAAATAACCCAGCTAAAGGTGGTTTATTTCGTAGTGGACCAATGAATAAAGGTGATGGTTTAGCCGTTGGTTGGTTGGGTCATGCTGTTTTCCAGGATCAAACTGGACAACAACTTTTTGTACGACGTATGCCTACTTTTTTTGAAACTTTTCCTGTTGTTTTATTTGACAGTAATGGAATTGTTCGTGCAGATATTCCATTTCGTCGAGCAGAATCCAAATATAGTATTGAACAAGTTGGAGTTACTGTTAAATTCTATGGAGGAGAACTCAACGGAGTTACATTAACTGATCCTACTTTAGTCAAAAAATATGCTCGACGTGCACAACTGGGTGAAATTTTTGAATTTGATCGAGCAACACCAGGGGCAGACGGCGTATTCCGTAGTAGTCCTCGGGGTTGGTTTACATTTGGACATTTGTGTTTTGCACTTTTTTTCTTTTTTGGACATATATGGCATGGTGCTCGAACAATTTTCCGACCAATCTTTGCTGGTATTGATACTGATCTGGATGATCAAGTTGAATTTGGTGCTTTCCTCAAAGTTGGAGATCCTACAACCGCACGAGAATCTATTTAAAGATTCTATTTAGTCATGTCATCAACCGTTTACAAAGATTTTTGAGATTTTTATAATATTACCATTTATGGAAGCTTTAGTATATACTTTTTTATTAGTTTCAACTTTAGGTATTTTATTTTTTGCAATCTTTTTTCGTGAACCCCCACGGATTTTAAAATAGATAGTCCATTTGAATTGTAGAAAGTAAATAATTAAATATGAAATTTATGGCAAAAGAGGGGAAAAATATTGGAATGACGACTGTTTTAGGCACATTATTGAAACCTCTAAATTCAGAATATGGAAAAGTTGCTCCTGGTTGGGGCACAACTGTTTTGATGGCAGTTTTTATGGCACTATTTGCTGTTTTTCTAGTTATTATTCTTGAAATTTACAATAGTGATGTTTTTATTGATGAAATTACTATGAGTTGGGAAGCTTTAGCACAATAAATATCAGTAGTTTATAAAAATTAGGTTAAATTTTATGTTAACTTTAAAAATTATTGTCTATATTGTAGTGACTTTTTTTGTTTCACTTTTTATATTTGGTTTCCTCTCTAATGATACAGGACGAAATCCAGGTCTTTGATTTTTTTTCGTTATATGAGACTTCACTATTTTTAAAGAATTTTTAAATAGTGAAGCTCATTGCTTATTACTTTAATTTATTTTCATTATTAAATATATTCAAGATTTGGGTTGCTAACTCAATGGCTAGAGTCATCGGCTTTTAACCGATAAGTTCTGGGTTCGAGTCCCAGGCATCCCACAAATATAATTTAATTTTTAATATGACAAGAGTTAAACGGGGAAATAGTGGGCGTCAAAGAAGACGCCACAAACTTAGAATTGTTAAAGGTTGTCGTGGTGCTTCTTCGTTATTATTTAGAACTGCAAATCAACAATTTTTAAAAGCTTCTTATAGCGCTTTTGGGGATCGTCGTTTTCGTAAACGTTATTTTCGAAATGTCTGGATTCATCGAATTAATGCAAAAGTTCGTCAATTCGGATTCAATTATAATTCTTTTATTCATAAAATTAACCCTAAAATTAGTCGAAAAATACTTGCTCAACTGGCACTTTATGATAATCTTCAATATCTTGAATTTATAAACCAATGAAAAAAGATAAAACCTATTCTTATAATCGAAATCTGAAGATCAATTACAAAAATATTTTATTTCTAAAAAATTATATCACTATTTCCGGAAAAATTATTCCAAAACGTCGGAATAAATTAACTGCAAAAAGACAACGTCAAATATCCAAAGCCATAAAAAATGCACGAATTATGAGTTTTTTACCTTTTATTCGTCTTGTATAATTCAAATATTAATTCACAGCACATGTTGCTGTTTTAGGCCAGTAACTCAGTTGGTAGAGTGGTTGCCTTACAAGCAATAAGTCATCGGTTCGATTCCGGTTTGGCCTATCTAGACAAATGAAATTCTTAAAGTTAATATATTCCCTAAAAACATTATGCCTCAAAAAAATGAAAATTTTATTGATCAAACTTTTACTTTAATTGCTGAAACAATTTTAAAAATTTTTCCAACCTCTCGCCGGGAAAAAACTGCTTTTTCTTATTATCGTGATGGAATGTCCGCACAATCTTCGGGAGAATATGCTGAAGCTTTGCAAAATTATTATGAAGCTTTACGTTTAGAAATCGATGCTTATGACCGAAGTTATATCTTGTATAATATTGGATTAATTCACTCAAGTAATGGGGAACATGGTCGTTCCTTAGAATATTATTATCAAGCATTAGACCGAAATCCTTCATTACCTCAAGCGTTAAATAATATTGCTGTTATTTATCACCATCGAGGAGCTCAAGCTTTAGAAAATGGTTCAATTGAAATTTCGAAAATTCTTTTTGATAAAGCTGCAGATTATTGGAAAGAAGCTATTCGATTAGCGCCTACAAATTATATTTCTGCACAAAATTGGTTAATGCGTACAAATCGTGGATATTCCCAGAAAGGCTGACTGGGTTTTTATTTTTTGAAAAATGGGGAGTATGAGTTTTATCGGAGAGTTTGATCCTGGCTCAGGATGAACGCTGGCGGTATGCTTAACACATGCAAGTCGAACGAATTTTGACTTTTGTCAAAAGAAGTGGCGAACGGGTGAGTAACGCGTAAGAACCAACCCCTTGGTCAAGAATAACTTTCGGAAACGAAAACTAAAACTTGATATTTTAAAAACAAATTAATACCAAAGGACGGGCTTGCGTCTGATTAGCTTGTTGGTTAGATAATAGCTAACCAAGGCGATGATCAGTAGCTGGTCTAAGAGGATGACCAGCCACATTGGGACTGAGAACGGCCCAGACCTCTACGGAGGGCAGCAGTGAGGAATCTTCCGCAATGGGCGAAAGCCTGACGGAGCAATACCGCGTGGAGGAAATGAAGGCTCTTGGGTTGTAAACTCCTTTTCTCGAAGAAGAAACAATTGACGGTATTCGAGGAATAAGCATCGGCTAAATGAAATTGGCCCTTGAAGAAGCAATTCTTCACAGCAAACTCGGCTATAACGGTAAAACCCTAACTCCAGTGAGTGGGTAATACCGTGGGAAGTTTTTAAAGAATATATGGAATTAACATCAATTGAACATTCGATTATTTTAGGGACTCTTTTGGGTGATGGATTTTTACAAAAACGTGGACAAAAAGCTCGACTGCGTATTTGCCATTCTTGGAAACAAAAAGAATATGTGGATTGGAAATATCAACAGCTTATCCGTTTATGTCAACGAACACAAAAACCAATCTTTAGTCAAAGACCTACTGGACAAATTTATTCTTTTTCCACACAGTCGGAAAAAATTTTGTTGAATTATTATGATTTATTTTATAATAATGGTTTAAAAACAATTCGTCCATCACTTATTAATTCTATCACTGACCCTTTAAGTTTAGCTGTTTGGTGGCTTGATGATGGCAATGCTCGTCTTGATTGTTATTCAGGTCGATTAGCTACTCAAGCTTTTAGTTTAAAAGAACACAAAATTTTACAACAACTTTTGTTTAAAAATTTTGAAATTCAAACTAATATTGTTAAACATTCAATATACAAAAAACAATATTATCTATATATACCAAGCCGCTTTTTTTCAAAACTAGTTCTTTTGATTCGACCATATGTACAATTAATTCCAACTCTATTATATAAGTTGGGAAAAACCCCGTAACGACTAAAGAGAATATCTGCGATAAACAATATAGAATAAAAAAATTAGTTATCTTTGAAATTTGAGATTCGTTGTTTATAATACGCCGAGCTCTAATGCAAATTAGATGATGATATAGTCTATACTCTAAGGAATTAGAGGTATTTATATGAACTTCGTGCCAGCAGCCGCGGTAAGACGGGGGATGCAAGCGTTATCCGGAATTATTGGGCGTAAAGCGTCCGAAGGTGGTTTTTGAAGTCGACTGTGAAAGTTCAGAGCTCAACTTTGAAAATGCAGTCTTTGATACTCAAAAACTCGAGTTTGATAGAGGTAGAGGGAATTCTCGGTGGAGTGGTGAAATGCGTAGAGATCGAGAAGAACACCGGTGGCGAAAGCGCTCTACTGGGTCATAACTGACACTCATGGACGAAAGCTAAGGGAGCAAATAGGATTAGATAAATCTGGCTAGCTCTAAAAAAAAAGGCCAAAGGTGTCCAGCTCTATTATGAAATAGAGTTTGTTTCCAGCTATATCGGGGAAACAGAAATAAATTTCTTCATCCCGAGGGAAGTTTTGAAATTTATTTACAAATTCAAAATCCCGTAGAGACTATGAAGATAAGAAGATAGAAGATATGCCAAATTTGAAAAATAAACAGTTAGCACAAATATCTTTGTCGAAATCTTGTAAAGCAATTATTTTAGGTTCTCTTTTAGGTGACGGCAGTTTAAAGCTTTATAAACCTTATAAAAATGCACGATTTTGGATCCGGCATTCTTGGATTCAAAAAGAATACTGGGAATGGAAAATTGCTCAATTAGATGAAATTCGAACTTATCGATCTCATCTAATTCAATTTCCAAGCGGATTCAGTCAAAATAAGAAATTATTGTTTCAAAGTGGAGCACTGAAAGAATTAACTCAAATTTATAAATTAACTTATAAACAAAATATTCTACAAATTAAAAGAACCTGGTTAAATCATATGACACCACTAAGCTTAGCTATTTGGTGGTTAGATGATGGTAGCATTATAGGTCATGGTCAAAAAGGTGTCTTTTGTACCGATTCATTTTCGAAAAAACAATTAAATATTTTAAAACGTTATTTACTAATTGTCTGGAAAATTAAAGTCAGTATTGGTCAACTTAATAGAATTTATAAAGGCCAACCTCGACAAATTTTTCGACTTTATTTAAATAATACTGATTTAAAACAATTTTTTCGAATTATTATGCCATTAACTCCTATTCCATCAATGATTTATAAATATTGTATTTTATATAAAGATACTGAACTTCAACAACGCTGGATTTCTGAAATGTTTATTGCTTTTCCAGATCTCAAAAAAGAAATTATTGAGACGATTCGTCAACGGAAGCAACAGCTGACATATTTTAGAAAATGATATAGTCCTTTATAATTTTTTTAATAAAATAATAAAAACCCTAGTAGTCTTAGCTGTAAACGATGGAGACTCAATCTTGGTTTTCAATAAAAAATCAGGTTTCAAGCTTACGCGTTAAGTCTCCCGCCTGGGGAGTATGCTCGCAAGAGTGAAACTCAAAGGAATTGACGGGGGCCCGCACAAGCGGTGGAGCATGTGGTTTAATTCGATGCAAAGCGAAGAACCTTACCAGAATTTGACAGTTCAATATTTCTCTTTGAAAAAAGAGAATTTTATTATTGAAAACAGGTGGTGCATGGCTGTCGTCAGCTCGTGTCGTGAGATGTTGGGTTAAGTCCCGCAACGAGCGCAACCCTTGTCATTAGTTATTATATTTAATGAGACCGCTGGTCAAAAGCCGGAGGAAGGTGAGGATGACGTCAAGTCAGCATGCCCCTTATATTCTGGGCGACACACGTGCTACAATGGTCGAGACAAAAAGTAGCTTAATGGCCAATCTCAAAACTCGATCTCAGTTCGGATTGTCGGCTGCAACTCGCCGACATGAAGTCGGAATCGCTAGTAATTGCCGGTCAGCCATACGGCAGTGAATTCGTTCCCGGGCCTTGTCCACACCGCCCGTCACTCAGGCAAAGTCGGGTGCACCCAAAGTCAATCACCTAACCTTTAGAGGGAATTGCCTAAGGTGAATCTGGTGATGCCTGAGAAGTCGTAACAAGGTAACCGTACTGGAAGGTGCGGTTGGATCACCTCTTTAAAAGATTTAATATTAATATTAGCTCTTATAAGAGCTAATATTCATGTAAAGTAGTAGAGTATTATATTCATTGAGCAAAAATAAATTAAAAAAGATAGAATTTATTCCAATATAAAAATGATATTATGAAATTAGCATATTGGATGTATGCCGGACCTGCACATATTGGTACTTTACGAGTCGCCAGTTCATTTAAAAATGTTCATGCAATAATGCATGCACCTTTAGGTGATGACTATTTTAATGTAATGCGTTCTATGTTAGAACGAGAAAGGGATTTTACTCCTGTTACAGCAAGTATAGTCGATCGACATGTACTTGCTCGGGGATCTCAAGAAAAAGTTGTTGAGAATATTACACGGAAAGACCAACAAGAAAAACCAGATTTAATTTTATTAACACCAACTTGTACTTCCAGTATTTTACAAGAAGATTTGCAAAATTTTGTTGAAAGAGCAACAAGAACTACGAATTCAGATATTTTATTAGCAGATGTTAACCATTATAGAGTTAATGAATTTCAAGCGGCGGATCGGACTCTGGAACAAATTATTATATTTTACCTTGAGAAAATATCGAAATCTTCAATTAAAAAAACCCATCAGCCATCAGCAAATATTTTAGGAATTTTTACACTAGGTTTTCACCATCAACATGATTGTCGAGAAATTTATCGTTTATTAAAAGATTTAGGTATTCAAATTAATAAAATAGTTCCCGAGGGGTGCTCTGTTTTGGATTTAAAGAAAATTCCAGAAGCTTGGTTCAATATTGTCCCATATCGAGAAATTGGTTTAATGGCTGCCCAATATCTTGAAAAAAATTATGATATGCCCTATATAGCTACAACTCCTATGGGTTTGGTGGAAACAGCATCATGGATTCGCCAGATTTACAAATTAATTTCTGAAAACATAGATGCCAATCAAACTCTTCCGTTTAAAGAACGTTTCGAAAAATATATCGATCAACAAACTCGTTTCGTTTCCCAAGCTGCTTGGTTTTCTCGTTCTATTGATTGTCAAAACTTAACAGGTAAAAAAGCACTTGTTTTTGGGGATGGGACCCATGGGGCCGCAATGACCAAAATTTTAGCCCGAGAGATGGGAATAAATGTTTGTTGCGCTGGGACTTATTGCTTAAATGATGGGGATTGGTTTAGAGAACAAGTTCAAGGGTTCTGTGATCAAGTATTAATTACTGAAGACCACACACAAGTTGGAAATATGATCGCTGAAATCGAACCTGCAGCAATTTTTGGAACTCAAATGGAACGTCATGTAGGAAAACGCCTAGATATACCATGTGGTGTTATATCCGCTCCAATTCATATTCAAAATTTTCCATTAAGCTATCGACCGTTTTTAGGATACGAGGGGACTAATCAAATTGCTGACCTGGTTTATAATTCTTTTACATTGGGAATGGAAGACCATCTACTTGAAATTTTTGGAGGACATGATGTCAAAACAGTTATTACTAAAAATTTATCAACTGATGAAAACCTTATCTGGAATTCTTGTGCCCAAAAAGAATTACAAAAAATTCCAGGATTCGTTCGAAATCGAATTAAACGAAATACGGAAAAGTATGCACGTTCGAAAAAAATTACCGATATTACGGTCGAAGTTATGTATGCTGCAAAAGAAGCTTTAACGGGTTAGGAATAAGTCGAAGTCTTTTGACATTCCAACTCCAAAGAAATCAAGATCTCTCTTTTTTATAATATAGTCTTTTTTTATTCACATAAAAACTAATTAAGCCTAAAGACAACAAACATTATTTTAGGCTTAACCAGTTTTAAAAATGAATTCAATATGAAATATAGCAATGTTAATGTCTCTATTTTGATAAAATCACCTTTAATCTATAAAACAGGAATATATTCAGGTAAATTCAGAGGTTTGGGCTCTTTTTTTAATGATATATTTGTTTTCCTGCGGAAAAAACTCGTGTGATTTTGGCTTACAAGATTTATCAGAAGGAAGAAGGACCACCAAAAGATCTGGTGCTGTTTCACGACATAGGCAACAAAACATTTATAGGCATTTTACGAACATTAGTCTCTTCGAAAGGTGAGATAATGTATAAACGAGTACATCCTGCAGTTTGCGGGAATGATTTGCGCGGCCTCTAGTCCCCGTTTACAGGGGTCGGCATAGTTGACCGTCGTCTTTTGTTAGTACCCTTTTTAAAACGAGTACACCCAAAAGACATCAAAGAATATTTTCTGAGCACAAAATAAAAAACATTATCCTTTTGGCATCACAGGTAAATCCATAAGAAATTCGCGCGTTTTTATTAGGTGTACGAAATCATCCGGAGATGCAGCAAATTATTTTGGAGCATTATGCCGACAATGATGATGAATCTACACTGTTGTAACGATTTGTCACTGAACGTATACAATATTCACCGGGGGATTTTGTGCCATATGGTTTACGCCAAAGAATTGCTGGCAGTTTATATTTTGAATTTGAGAAATGGAAACAACGACAAGACTCGGAACTTCTAAAAAATTTTAAAAATCCAAAACCGATACAACTAAAACAAACATTATTAAGCTATATACATATGAATTCCCCAGAACGGCCAGATGGCGAAGATCGCCGTCCCATTGTCACAGCGGCACCTGCCGCTGTGACAAAACTCTTTAATTTACATTTTGCTCAATTATTTTTGTTTTAAAACTTATTTTAAAAATTAATTTCTATATATATAAAACATATGAGTATTGTAAAAATCAATAATATCTGTTTTTCTGAACATGAAAACGACGGAGAATTTTTTGGTATTAAGTGTGAAGATTTTTATTCTTTAAAGTTATTACTTAAATTATCACTTTTTGCTACTTTAAAAAATGTTTTTTAAAGAAAAATTTAAAAAAACAAGAAAATCGACTAAGGGAAAGTGATAGAACTTTTTAAGTTACACTTTGCTCAGCCATTCTTATTTTAAAAGTTTTTTTAAACTGAATTTTTATAGATACAAACAGCAAAACAAAACGTATGACTATCATTAAAATCAACAATATTTTTTTTCAAGAAGATCAGGGCGAATTTTTAGGTATTGAATGTAAAAATTTTTACTCAGACTCTAAAAATTCTTTTTCCTTTCTTTGTTTTCTTAATATTATTTTTCCTTTTAGCCTGTACTTTCTTTTTTTTAATTCATATTAATGTGCACAATACAAACCAAAACATTTCCCAATTTAAATAAAAACGAAAACATTGTTAATCATAATGTTTGGGTCGTTGATGAAACATATTTGACTCCGCAAAAAGTTTTATTTCTTGTCACTAATTTAAAAACACGTGCCATTCTTGGTTATTCATTCAAACATTTTAAAAATAAAGATTTTAATAATCAGCCCAGTTCTAAAACTGGGCTCAATAGCCAGGAGATTTTAGATACTTATCAAACTATTTCGGCTGAATGGCATTTTCCAGAAGTTATTCACTCTGACAGTAATCCTAATTATACTTCACATCAAATCGAACGTTGGTGTCAACAACACGACATTCAGCTTTCTACAACTGAATCACAAAAATATCAAAACCAAGTTGCCGAAGCTGTTAATTCACAAATTAAAAATAATTTAATCAAACTTATTTTAAAATCTACTAAAAATATTTTTAAACAATGGCGCAAAACTTGGCCTACTAAATTTAAAAACCTTACAACTATCAATAAAATACAAAACAAAGTTTATAGCACTTTTTTTACAGACCGTATTAATCTTGTTCCATTTATAAATTCCAGTATCGAACTTTTCAATTCTAAAAAAAGTAATTCTTTTAAAGATAATGAATTTTCCCGTCTTGAAGCTGAAATTTTAAATCGCAATATTGTTACTTTAGAACCACAAAAAGCTCCTTCTTCTTCTGTTGCTGGTCTTGCTATTCAACAAGCTAACCATAATACTTTTCAGAAAACCAAACCAATCCTAAGCCTGATCTTTCTAAAGAAATACAAAAACAACTCATTGACAATGCTATTGTTTTACAACTTTTCCAGTCTCTTCTTGAATGCTTAACGGATATACAAACTACTGTTACACAACGTATTATTCTAGAAACTATCCTTATGACATTTTCTATTCAACTTTAAAAACAAGAGCAAATTCCTCGTAATAATGAACAACTATTAACTCAAATCCAAAATCTAGAAAAGCAAAATAAATTATTAAAAACTCAAAATCACGATACTAAAAGCCTTATTACAGAACTTGTTGATTATAAAAACAATGTTGAAAAACAACAACAACTTAAACAAATACAACGTCACAAGTATCTTAGTCGAAAAAGACGAGCCGCTTCTCAACCTTTTCGGCTTGAACATTACCAAGTGCTTCTTTCTCATATTGATCATCAAAAACACGAAACAAATTACGTCAAACAATGTTTGCGAGTTGCTTATTGTTGTTTATTTTTAACGGGTTTACGTATTTTAGAAATTCAATTTAACTATATTCTATGAACACAGAAATTTTTTTTTCTTGATCAATCAAACTGTTTTGGGGATTTATTGCCAGGGTTATTTTTGGAATAGAGCCGACAACTTTATATTTTTACGAGCCCAAGATGGGGATGGTTTAGAATGGTATACCGTTGGCGAAATTATTGTATTATTAGAATATTTATTTGGTTGCCCACTCTTTCGAAAAAAATCCCGTATCAATACACATATCGCAAAAACCTTAACGAAATATTTAAAACAACTTTTTTTTCACCGTCCTTTAAATGTTGCTGAAAATTTATTTTTGTCCCAAGTATCGAACTTTCATCACTTCAAAAGCTCCTTTCGTAAGCCTAATGTGAAGAAAATACAACGATTTGTGGATTATCTTTATACTAGCTCTTATTTCCGTGCTCGCCAAAAATTAAATTAAGCTCTTGTGTTGATATTAAAAAACACCTCTCCTCCCTTGATTTAAGGGGGTAGGGAGATGTTTTTAAAAAGTTTGGATATGCTGTACCCGACTTTAAGGGTAGAGATAAAGCCAATTGGTATACACGTAAAGTTAATTGGTATATACACATATATTTTTCTGAATTTCAAGAACATATAAGACAACAAATATTATTTTAGACCACAAGAGTATCTATCATAACGGCCTATTTTATGAAATGACAACATAAATATTATTTTAGGTTTAAGACAATATTTTAGGCCAAAGGAGCACCATAGCGGCCTATTTAATGACTACTGGGCATTGGAGCACCCATCCTATCTATTCAAATACCGTAGTCTATTCAATTACGAAACTGAGAAATGTTTCTTTAATTTAGTCACGAATTTCAAAAACTGAAGCAAATATTGAATAAGACTGAATCACGTTGTGAATGACCTAAAATTGGAAACCTTTCGAGTTGGCTCATTTGTTTTTTCAAAGCACTTTCTCCAGAGGTTAGAGAATGTAATAAAAAAGCTTCTTCGGTGGCTAGGGTTGGTTTTTCTTCTTCTTTAGAAAGGTTCTCTAGCTTTTCCAGTATAATAACCATCATACTCACCACTGGTTTTGCTTCAAATTTAGCAGATAGTTCGTACTCAAAGAAACCTCCAATTTTGGCACCATTTGATTCACTTGAATAATGTTAAATAATATTTGCTCCAATTTTTGTTTCACACACTCAAATTTTAACAATTGTTCACCAGAAAGGGTTATCGCTTTTTGTGCTGGCATTATTTATTTTCATTTAGGATAGATAACAAAATTCTATAAAATTAAAAACTGTACAGATTTATCTAAAATTCAATTTATTCGATGAGATCGATATATTCGCGGACATCTTGCGGACACAATACAAATGCTGTGTGTCCACTCTGTAATTAAAATTTAATATAAAATATTAAATTCAATATTTTATATTAAATATAATGTTTCTCTAAAATTAATTTATATATTTTTGTAGATTAAATTAAGATTAAGGTTTGTCGGCCCAGCTTTGACCAATTCCAATATCCACTTCAACAGGGGCGTTCTGGATTAACGGGGACAAAATATCTTGAGGAGCGGAAACCATAACTTTTCGAACAACTTCTTGGACTTGTTCCGCATCTTCCACCCGACACTCAAGGATAATTTCATTATGGGCCGATAACACAATGATTGCGGGGAATTGCTCGAACTTAATTAATGAATACAAATTCCATAACGAACGCTTTAAAAAATCAGTGCACGAGGCTTGAATTGGGAAATTAACAATCTGGGTCAAGTTAAGATGGGTGCCCTCTCCCGAAACCTCAGGGCGGCGGAGTCGACCGTCTATACTCGTTATATAAGGAGTGCCTTCGAGAGCGCTTTTACGCTATAGTATCGGTTTTGACAGTCACGTTGATAGGTTTCAATTTTAGGAAAGGTTTCATCCCAAATTGTCCATCTTTTTTCAGCTGTTTCAAAGGTTTGACCTAAGGATAAAAAACGTTTCCACAAGGTTCTGGCGCCCATACAACGGGTTTCATTGAATTCCGAATTTGCTTAAAAGTTTTAAAATTTGTTTTTTTTAATTCCATTAATTCTTCATAAGAACGACCCAAAATTTTGGACGCTAAAAACATATGTAAATCCAAACCATCTTGGAAAATTGAGATCATGGTTGTTTCCTTGGCAAGAATAGCTTGAATCACCAACTCAATAGTTTTGTAGTAGGCAATGACGAATACAGAACCTGGTTGGGATGGAACCAAAATGGATCGAGCGCTAGAATCTCGTGGAGTGCTATGGGTGATGCGCCCTGTGTCGGCCCCCATCAAATCCCAAAGGGGGTAAATTTTATCTAAGTATATATGTGTTTTTAAAGTCCGAAAAAATTTCTCAAAACTTTCGACTTGTGCCAATGCAAAAAATTGGGTGAACCATTGCACAATTTCAGGGTGTTGAAACAACGGGTCCGCGGTGTACTGGATGGCCCAAGCACTTAAAGTGGTTTGACTTTTACACAAAGAGTTTTTGTTTGTTCGAGGTCATTTAGAAACAAGGTTTGAAATGGGGTGTTGTAAATGTTCAAGAAATTCTGTGAATTGTTTGGACGAACGATATTGTGACAACGTCAAGCCCAAGTTTTTCAGTAAATTGTTCTTGTTCATGTCGGTATCTTTATGTGTTTGAGCCAAGTTTTCACTTGAAATTGTGATACCTTGGAGCGACATATCTAAAAAGCACGGGATCAAAACTTGATCCAGTTGATAAGCGGTTTCGAAATAAAAATGTTTTTGGTTGGTCCAAGTATTATAATAATGAAATTAATTAGTTTGTGTAAGACCCACACATCGGTTTTTAGATAATTTTGGGCATTTCAAACCAATTACCTTTTTGCAACGATTTATCCATATCTATGTTACAGAGTCGTTTCGCCCAATGGGCTAAAGAATTTTGATATTTAAATCCGTTATGCAGAAATTTTAAAAAGGAATACAAATCTAACACTTTATACAAAAGTGTCTCCGATCTCCATTCAATTGATTCAAAAAAATGCCGCCATATAATATTTAAATCGACGAGGATGTAAAAGCTAATAATAGCAACATCTCCTTTCAACCAATTCCAAAATGTTTCTGCAAATCCAGCAAACGCTGTGTTGTATGTAAAAATACAGACTGTGTGACTGTGTAGAAATTCAATTTGGATAGACGCCAAGCGGGCGGGGGTTTCGGTTGAAAATTCAGTATCTAAAGCAATAACTGGATTGGTTTCAAATAAGTGCTGAAGAATATCTAAACTAGGGTCAATAATTACTTGGGGCGGAATTGCTGTTGGGACTGTCATAAGTAAAGTTTTTAGTTTGCCAAATTTGTATCTCCACCGTCCACTTCTATTGGCGGAAGAAATTCATCATCAATAGGGGCTTCAGATTCTTGGATATCTGTCGGTTTTTAAATATCCATTTCAACAGGTTCTTGAATATCCACAAATTCTTTAATAGCCGGATCCGGAACGACCCAAAACGGGGCTTGGGGAAAAAGATCCAAATCGATGATAGAGATTTCTGATTCTTTCGGGGTTTGTGTGGTTAGTTGAATATTTAAAATACCAAAAACTTTTTTTCCGAAATAGAGTCGTCGACGCTCAAAAACCTCCCATTGTGGTTGTAAACGGTTAAGTAACGGTAAAAATTCTTGGCGAAACTGCGTATAGTTGAAAATAGCCCGTACCAAGTTCTTTTGTATATCGCAAGTACGCGCTATATAAAGTATTACCTTGTTGGAAATTTTCGGTATCTTCTGGAGAACCTAAAGGCACCCATATATTATTATAAAACGTCATTCGCCGTGTAATAAAGTTTTGCAGATATAAAGATTGCGGGTTTTCTTTAAAGCTTTCCAACAAACCTTGGCGAACCATATAATCTTCATTTATAACGCGTATAAATTTAATTATTAAAGAAAGATCTTGTTTAACTACGAAGGAGGCAAATCGCTCGAGTTCTTGGGGCGGAAACAACGTATCAAAATCTTGAATTTGATTTGTCTTTACGCGATTTGTAAAGGACACATACACCATTCTACGATCTATAATACCTTTTCGTTGTTGTTGTGAGAATGGGTTTTTATTTGACGCTAATGGGACTACTCCTTCAAATTGCATTTTTGCGATACGCTCAAATTTACGTTGCACATTTTGAGACTCACCACTGGATACAAGATTTCGTAATAAATTGACAAACGCCGAAGACACAGTTGAACCTATGTCGTGACAAATCAGAAGGGTTTTACTAATTTTAGTTAAATCTTGTAAACCAAAATTAGATGAAATGGTTTCCGAGGTCGTTACATAAGCTTTATTAGAAGGTACTAAGCGTTGTAACAGTTTCAAATACGTGGATTTTTCTGTAGCTAAATAACCTGATAAAAATAAAAACCGCTCTAGATTTCGTACATCTAACACAGCCAACAATAAAAACCCAATCAAAATATTGATATAGGCTTCTTCGTTATTAGCCCGATCGATAATCCAAGCACAGAGACGGGGACAGAGGGTTTGAAGTGATACCGACGGATCTATTTCAACATAATTAAACGGTAAAAACCCACTTATATACCACTTTAGATCGTGGGGTAATAATTTTGAGGTTTTGAAATTCCACACTCCGTTTTTAAATCCTATATAAGCACGAGTTGAAAACAGCTCAAATGCTGTATCTGGCCCTATCAAAAATTTTGGAGCAACCAATTTTACCGCATTTTCTAAACACGGATAGGTCCACTGATTGGTTTTCACTTCTGATAAAACAATATTTAGTATTGTTTTTGAGCTAAAAGAGGACTAATAACCTGTGAGTTGATAATAAAAAAATTAGGCTGTGTCGGTTAGATACATTAAACGTTCACTAAAATGCTCCTCTAGCCACTGTATAGCGTATTCATTGGGTTTTCCCCGTTTTACTACAATCGCACCCTTTTCGACAATTTGAAAATTTTGGTGATATTTTTCTATCGATTTTATTTGGACTTCTTTTCCATCATATCCATCTTCAATCCAATCATCTGGACTGGATTTATCCGAGTAGAAATTTGTCTATATCCCTCATAAATTTTCAAAATTAAACCGAAGTATGGTCATATATATCCTTTCTAACCTAACCCCCTATAGCATAGCCTAGAGCAAAATCCTATAGCTTTTTGTCTGAACGAACCAAATATTCTATGACATCGTGAGAAATACTTCTTTTGTTTATAACAAGTTAATTACCTTCAAGACTTTTATTTTTGTTAAGACATTTTTTACAGTTTGTAAATAGAATCCATGTCTTGACAAAAATAAAAACGAGGTTAATCTAGTAAAATATGGAATTCGTAATAAATCCTTTGAAATTCAAGTTTTTTTTCACCAATTTTCCAATATGTGTTGTAGATGAAGTGGTAGTTTGGAGTAAATAGAATCAATAGAATCAATAGAATCAATAGAATCAAGAGTGAAAAAGGTTATTTACATGTTCGAACATATAAAAATTTTGGAATAGAAGTACAAATACAAAATCATAGATTTGTTTTTCCAAGAACAATACTCTATCGTTACGGTAAAACCTATTAAATAAAGAAATTTTCTTTGAATTAAACTTCAAAGCGTGAATCTAAAGCCAACACGTGGAGGTGTTGCAACTGCTCTTGATGGGACTTGAACCCATAGAAAATTAGTTTCTAAGACTAACACGTTTACCAATTTCGTCACAAGAGCTGCCAGGAACCAGATTTGAACTGGTGGCCAATGGTTTTTCAGACCATTACTCTACCAACTGAGCTATCCTAGCTACCTTGAAGAGGATTCGAACCCCCAAAAGACTGATTTTGAATCAGTTGTGTCTACCATTTCACCATCAAGGTCTGGGACAGAAGGATTCGAACCTCCGAATGGCGGGACCAAAACCCACAGCCTTACCACTTGGCCATATCCCATTACGGGAATTATATCATCGTTTTATTTGAATGCAATTTGAATAACGAAATTCATTATAGACATAATCAATTTTTTCTGTATTCTTTGTAGAATGAATTTTAATAGTAATCCATTGAAAATGTATATATGACCGCAGCCTATTTACCAGAAATATTTGTACCCTTAGTCGGTTTATTTTTTCCAGCGATTGCAATGGCTTCCATTTTTGTTTATATCGAAAGCTCATCAATAGAGTAATTTATCTTGAGAAGAAAATTTTTTAAGAATTTGTAGCATATGGCCAAAAAAATTTTTTATATTTTTATTCTATTTTTTTTAAGTTTCGTCAATACAGCATTCGCTTATCCTATTTTTGCTCAGCAAAATTATGAAAATCCACGTGAAGCGAATGGACGAATTGTCTGTGCGAATTGTCATTTAGCACAAAAACCAGTGGAACTAGAAGTTCCACAAGCAGTTTTACCAGATACTGTCTTCGAGGCAGTTGTGAAAATTCCTTATGACCAACAAATCCAACAAGTTTTAGGGAATGGAAAGAAAGGACCTTTAAATGTTGGAGCTGTTTTAATTTTACCAGAAGGATTTCAATTAGCGCCAAAAGATCGTATATCTCCTGAATTGAAAAAAAAGGTGCAAAGATTAAGTTTTCAACCTTATAGTGATAATCGAAAAAATATTTTAGTGGTAGGACCGGTTCCTGGGAAAAAATATAACCAAATGGTTTTTCCTATTCTTTCTCCAGACCCTCAAAAAGATAAAAAAAACTATTATTTAAAATATCCAATTTATGTGGGTGGAAATCGTGGACGAGGTCAAATTTATGCGGATGGTTCAAAAAGTAATAATACTGTTTATACTTCTCCTGTTTCCGGAAAGATTCTTCAAATATCCTCATCACAGTCGAAAGTTGAAGGGTATTCAATAACAATTGAAACAAATACAGGGGATCAAGTTGTTGAAAAGATTCCTCCAGGCCCAGAAATTATTGTTAATGCCGATCAAATTGTTCAACAAGACCAGCCTTTAACAAATAATCCTAATATTGGAGGCTTTGGCCAACAAGATGCAGATATTATCCTTCAAAATCCACAACGAATTTTAGGATATCTTGTATTTGCGTTCAGTGTTCTTTTAACACAAATTTTTCTAGTTCTCAAGAAAAAACAATTTGAAAAAGTACAATTGTTTCAACTAAATTTCTAGATATGAAATTGACTAAAAAAGCGATGCTATTTTAGTCAATTTCGCATATATGGCTGAGTGGTCGAAAGCGATGGACTCATAATCCATTTCCAATTTTAGGACAACGTAGGTTCAAACCCTACTATATGCATTTAACTGTTTTGTATAGGAACTACCAAACAAATAAATAAAAAAGTTAATATTGCCTTAGAGTTCATATGAATAGCCCCAAAAAAATAATTGAAGCAGTCAATTGGAATAAAAAATTATTTGATTTTCTGAAAAAACCAATCATTACTGAAAAAACAACTAAATTGATTGAGAAAAAACAATATACATTTAATGGAGATACCCAATTAACGAAAAAACAAATAAAATTTATTTTTTCAAAATATTACAATTTATCAATCAAGTCAATAAAAACATTTGTCATACAAAGAAAAAAAAGGATAATTTTACAATTTACAAAAGATGGTCAACCTCAAGAGATTCCACTATTTAATACCTACATAAAAAATGACTCAAATAAAAAAAATTAAATATCGTTATCATCGAAAAAGGGGACGAAACAATCAAGGAAAAATTACAAGCCAACATCGGGGTGGAGGACATGCCCGTTTATATAGGCAAATAGAATTTCAAAAAATGAAAATCAATAAAATTGGTCATGTCCAAACAATTGAATATGATCCAAATCGTTCGGGTCAAATTGTTAAAATAATTTATGAAGACGGTACTCAACAATATCAGTTGTCATCCTCTGATTGTGAGATTGGTGAATCCATAATAGCTAGCCCCAAAGCCACTCTTAAAAGTGGAAATACCTTACCATTAAAAAATATTCCTTTAGGATTAAATGTTTACAATATAGAATCCGCACCCGGCCGAGGGGGGAAATTTGTTCGAGCTGCTGGTACAACTGCTTTGTTAATGGCAAAATTTGGTTCATGGGTAACTTTACGACTCCCCTCCAATGAAGTTCGACTTTTTTCTGCAAATTGTTGGGCTACCGTCGGTCAAGTGAGTAATGTGAATCATTTGAATCAATGTTTACAGAAAGCAGGAAAATCTCGATGGTTGGGGATTCGACCTCGGGTTAGAGGTTCTGCTAAAAATCCTGTTGACCACCCTCACGGGGGTGGGGAAGGTCGTGGGCCAATCGGGCGAAAATGTCCAGTGACACCGTGGGGAAAACCCACATTAGGAAAATTAACTCGACGACCAAAAAAATATAGCGATCCGTTGATTCTTCGACGGAAATAAGTATTGGAGATATGCAAAGTTTTAAAAAATCTAAGTCTCTTTTTGTTGCAGCACATTTAATTCGAAAAATACAAAAACTAAATTTAGAGGGAAGAAAAAAAGTTATTCCTACATGGTCTCGTTCATCTGTAATTCTTCCAATAATGATAGGACATACAATTGCTGTATATAATGGACAGCAACATATCCCAATTTATATTACAGAACAAATGGTAGGACATAAACTAGGTGAATTTTCACCAACAAGATATTTTCGAGGTCATAAAAAAATAGATAGAAAATCCACTCGCCGTTAATATTTGAATATGGGTCAAAAAGTACATCCAATTGGTTTTCGTTTAGGGACTTCAAAAAACTATTTAGCCCAATGGTTTGCCGAGAAAAAACATTATTCAAAATATTTATTGGAAGATTACTCCCTCCGGAAAATAATATCTCAGGATTATAGTCATACTGGAATCGAAAAAATTGAAATTTGTCGAAAAACTGAAAATTATCTATTAATAAAAATATACGTTGAAAAAATTGATATCCTTATAGGTAGAAGGGGTGAATATTTAAAAAATTTGCATAATTCTCTTAAAAAATCGTTTCAAAATCAAATTAATAATGATAAGAAATTGGCATTATACGTACTTGGCAGTTCACCAATAAATGCTTCAGCGGTTGCAGATTTTCTTATACAATTATTAGAAAAACGTGTTCCTTATAGACGAGCTATACAATTATTGTTGGAAAAAAAACTTAATGAAAAAAAACTGAAAAAAAGAAAAATTCAAAAACCACAAGGTATCAAAATCCAGATATCTGGTCGTTTAAACGGTGCGGAAATTGCTCGACGTTATTGGATACGCGAAGGTCCTGTACCCTTACAAACATTAATCGCAAATATTGACTATAGTTGTAAAAAAGCCCAGACGATTTATGGAGTTTTAGGAATTAAAGTTTGGATTTTTGTAGGTTTTTAAAATTTTATATGTTACAACCAAAACGTACGAAATTTCGTAAAACTCATCGAGGTCGATTAAAAGGAAATAAATTTTCAAAAACTGCAAAAACCTTGCTTTTTGGTGACTTTGCTTTACAAGCTTTAGAGCCTTGTTGGTTAACGGGTCGACAAATTGAAGCAGGTCGTCGAGTGATCTCAAGAATAACACGGCGAGGAGGAAAAATTTGGATTCATCCATTTCCAGATAAACCTGTGACTTTTCGTCCAGCTGAAACACGGATGGGTTCGGGAAAAGGTGCTCCAGAATATTGGGTTGCAGTTGTTAAACCTGGTCAAATTTTGTATGAAATAAAAAATGTTCCTGCCCTAATGGCTCGAGAAGCTTTAAAAAATGCTAGTTCAAAAATACCAATTAAAACAAAGATTATTGTTAATCAAAAAGGAATTCTTCTATGATTCAACCTCAAAGTTATTTAAATGTTGCAGATAATACGGGAGCTCGAAAACTCATGTGTATTCGTGTTTTAAATAGTAGTCAAAAACAAACTGCAAGTCTTGGTGATACCATTTTAGGTGTTGTGAAAGAGGCAATACCAAATATGACTGTTCATAAATCCGAAATTGTTCGAGCAGTCATTATACGAACTTCACAGGGTATTCGCCGTGGATATGGTGGTATGACAATTCGTTTTGACGAAAATGCTGCTGTTTTAATTAATAAAGAGGGCTTACCCCGAGGAACTCGTATTTTTGGGCCTGTTCCACGAGAATTACGAGAAAAAAATTTTCTAAAAATTTTATCTTTAGCTTCAGAAGTTGTTTAAAACATATGACTCAGCGTTTGCAAAATTATTTTTTTGAAAAAATTTTACCAAAATGGGCCAATGATTATCCAAATATATACCAAGTTCCTCGACTGAAAAAAATTGTTTTAAATCGTGGACTTGGAGATGCTTCCCGAGACACAAAAATTCTTGATTCTTCTCTTCAAGAGTTTCAAAAGATAACTGGACAAAAAGCTATTATTCAATATTCAAAAAAATCTATTGCAACCTTTCATTTACGAAAAAAAATGCCTGTTGGTATTACTGTAACTTTGCGTCGTCATTTTATGTATGGATTTCTCGACAGATTAGTGAATTTAGCACTTCCTCGTATTCGTGATTTTTCAGGCCTGTCTTTACAAAGTTTTGATGGTTATGGAAATTATAATTTTGGACTTGATGAACAGTTGATGTTTCCAGAAATTAAATATGATCAAGTTCAACAAATTCGAGGTATGGACATTACTATTGTAACAACTGGAAAAACAGACAAAGAAGGTTTAACTTTGTTACAAGCTTTTGGCCTGCCTTTTCAAAAATCTTTAATTCAGGATACTACATCATATTGATATGGATTCTATTTCCAATTTTTTTACACATATTCGAAATGCTAGTCTAGTTCGGAGAGATACTGTTAGTGTCCCTAATAATCAAACAAATCGAAGTTTAGCAAAAATCTTAGTTCGACATGGATTTATTGGAATTCAGCAAGTCTCTGCTTCCTGTTTAGTTTTAACTTTAAAATATAAATCGAATCAACCTTTAATCACTCAAATTCAAAGATTAAGTCGACCAGGTTGTCGACTGTATGTTCGTCATCACAATATTTTCAAAATTTGTGGAAATTTAGGCGTCGCTTTTCTTTCCACCTCTCAAGGAATTCTTAGTGATCGAGAAGCATATTCCCGGAAAATTGGAGGAGAAATTATTGGTTTTGTCTCGTAATCCGCAATTTTAATAGAAAAAGATTAATTTAAATTAAAAATATTCATTCAAAAAAAAAGCAAAGTGGTGTACAACTTCAAGGTATTGTTCGACAATGTTTATCCAATGGTATGTTTCGTATACAATTAGAAAATGGGTTTCACGTTCTCGCACATATTTCCGGAAAAATTCGCCGACATTCAATTCGTATTCTATTAGGAGATCAAGTTATTGTCGAACTGAGTCCTTATGATTTATCACGAGGCCGAATCTTATACCGTTTGTCTTCTTCAAAATTATGAAAATCCGTTCATCTATAAAACCAATTTGTCAAAATTGTCGTCAAATACGTCGGAAAGGTCAAATTTTAATTATTTGTGAAAATCCTAAACATAAGCAACGTCAAAAAAAAACTCCAAAAAAAACTTTTTGAATTATGAAAACATTTTTTATTCAATGGCGAAAATTATCTTCACGCCTTTTGGTTGAAAGAAGTTTCGTTGAAAGAAGTTTCGTTGAAAGAAGTTTCGTTGAAAGAAGTTTCGTTGAAAGAAGTTTCGTTGAAACAAATGTTTCATTAAATCTCCTAACTATCCACATTAAAGCAACTTTCAATAATACACTTTTAACCTTGACCAATTCTAATGGTGAAGTTTTAACTTGGACATCTGCTGGTTCTTGTGGGTTTAAAGGGGCGCGAAAAGGAACTGCTTTTGCGGCCAAAAAGGTTGTTGAAGTTTTTCTTAAAAAATCTATAGATTATCTTTCTCCCTGTCAGCAAATTAAAATTTATGTTTGTGGTATTGGACCTGGACGACAAAATGCGCTTCGAGGATTTGCCAACTTAAGTGATCATTTCAGTCACCATCCAAAACAAAAACGTGATTTAAAATTTCCGAATAAAATTATTCTTATTCGTGAAATTACTAAAATCCCTCATAACGGTTGTCGTCCTCCTAAAAAACGACGTCTTTAAAATATATGAATCATCAAAATTTTTATTGTATTTCTTCTCGTCTTGAGGCAACAGGTCAAATTTACGGTTGTTTTAAAATTGGGCCTTTTTCTGAAAATCAAAGTTTGACTTTCGCCAACTCTCTACGAAGGACTTTACTTTCTGATTTATCTAATTATATCTTTAACATTATTCATATCTCTGGCGTTGAACATGAATTTTCTAGTTTAATTGGCGTTCGAGAATCTGTTGTTGATCTTCTTTTGAATTTGGAGAAATTAATCTTTCAAGTTCTTCAACCTATCACTAAACCCCAAATTGCTTTTGTCAATTTTTGCGGTCCGGGTATTCTTCGGGCCCAAGATATTCATCTTCCAAACACTCTTAAATGTATCAATCCTACACAATATATTGCAACTATAGAAGTTGATGGACAACTCATTTTTCAACTTTTTTTCCCCTCTCAATTAGAAAGTTTATTCAATAGAATTTCCACAAAAATAGAATTCATAACTCAAAAGCAAAAATCTTTTAGTCTCAAAAAATCTATAGGGATGAAAAAATATAATTGTTTGAATATTTTGAAATTCAACCCCGATCCATCGGAAATTCAACTTATGAAAAATTACTTCTTTAATCCGTTAAAAAAAAGGAACAATCATTCTATTGTTTTAGCGCCAAAAAATCAAAATAATTTCTTAAAAATTAAAAATTCCTCCAATATTGTTGAAAAAGTCAATTATTCGATACAATCAAAAAATAAAAAAGAATTTATTTATTTTGAAGTTTGGACCAATGGGAGTTTACATCCTCAAGTCGCTATTTTAAACTCGATGAATCAACTTTTATTAGGAATTTTTCCCTACAGTCAAATACTTAGAGAGAAATCTTGTAAAAAATTTTTGACCAATTTTTCCAAAACTGAATTCCGAAAAAAGTTTTTGAATTTAGAAATTGGAAATTTTTATTTTGATTTGGAAACTTTTATTTTCTTAAAAAATAAAAAAATTTCTCGAATTTTTGATTTTTTAAAATTTTTCAAACAAAATAATGAACCATTAAACTCGTTTAAAATTCAAGAAACATTGTTTAAATTCAAATTTTTTGTTGATTCGAAACTTTAAAAGCTTTAGCTTTTAAAGTTTCGAATTAACTAACCGCCAGGATACGAGCTAAGAAGAAGCTCCATGTTGTTCCAATACCCCCCAATAAATAATGAGCAAGACCTACAGCACGACCTTGTGTAATACTTAAAGCACGAGGTTGAATGGCTGGAGCAACTTTTAATTTATTGTGAGCCCATAAAATAGATTCAATAAGTTCTTGCCAATAACCACGGCCACTGAATAAAAACATAAGACTAAATGCCCAAACAAAATGAGCTCCTAAGAAAATTAAACCATAAGCGGAAAGGGCTGATCCATAAGATTGAATAACTTGTGATGACTGAGCCCATAAAAAATCTCGTAACCACCCATTAATCGTATTCCCAGAAGCAGCAAAGTTTCCACCCGTAATATGTGAAACATTACCATTATTAACAGTTCCCCAAACATCAGATTGCATTTTCCAACTGAAATGAAAAATCGCAATAGAAAGAGAATTATACATCCAAAATAAACCAAGGAAAACATGATCCCATCCAGACACTTGACATGTTCCACCTCTTCCAGGACCATCACACGGAAAACGAAAACCTAAATTCGATTTATCTGGAATCAATCTTGAATTACGAGCATATAAAACACCTTTGAGTAAGATGAAAGCTGTAACATGAATAGTAAATGCATGTATATGATGAACCATAAAGTCGGAAGTTCCTAGGACAATTGGCATCATAGCTACTTTCTCCCCTATAGCAACAATTGACCCTCCCCATGAAAGACTTGTACTATTTAAAGCTTGAGGAGCTGTCATTTGAGGAGCTAAGAAATGAATTTTCTGAATCCATTGTGCAAAAATAGGTTGTAATTGAATAGTCGTATCTGAAAACATATCTTGAGGTCGACCTAAAGCACTCATAGTATCATTATGAATATATAATCCAAAACTATGAAAACCTAAAAAAATACAAACCCAATTTAAATGTGAAATAATTGCATCTCGATGACGCAAGACCCTATCTAATAAATTATTATAATTTTTTGTTGGGTCATAATCACGAATCATAAATATTGCTCCATGGGCACCCGCACCAGCAATACAAAAACCCCCGATCCACATATGGTGTGTAAATAATGATAATTGAGTTGCATAATCTGTTGCTAAATACGGGTAGGGTGGCATGGCATACATATGATGAGCAACAATAATGGAAAGAGAACCAACTAATGCTAAATTAATAGCTAATTGAGCATGCCACGAAGTTGTTAAAATTTCATATAATCCTTGATGACCTTCACCAGTCAAAGGTCCTTTATGAGCTTCAAGAATTTGTTTCAGACTATGTCCGATTCCAAAATTTGTTCGATACATATGACCTGCAATTATAAAGATAACAGCAATGGCTAAATGGTGGTGGGCGATATCGGTTAACCATAATCCTCCAGTCACTGGATTTAAACCTCCTTTAAATGTTAAAAAATCACTATAAGCTCCCCAATTTAAAGTAAAAAATGGAGCTAACCCTTCTCGAAAACTCGGAAAAAGTTGACCCATTAATTCTCGGTTTAATAGAAACTCATGGGGCAATGGAATTTGTTTTGGATCGACCCCTGCATCCAATAATTTATTAATTGGTAGACTTAAATGAATTTGATGTCCTGCCCAGCTTAGACTTCCTAAACCCAATAAACCAGCTAAATGGTGGTTTAACATAGATTCAACATTTTGGAACCATTCAAGTCTAGGTGCTGCTTTATGATAATGAAACCAACCTCCAAAAAACATCAATCCAGCTAAAATCAATCCAACTATTGCAGTTGTATACAATTGTAATTCACTGGTAATACCACAACCCCGCCAAAGTTGAAAAAATCCAGATGTTATTTGAATACCTTGAAAACCTCCTCCAACATCTGCATTAAGAATCTCTTGTCCGACAATTGGCCAAACAATTTGTGCACTGGGTTTGATTTTCAATGGATTTGTTAACCAAGCTTCATAATTGGAAAAACGGGCACCATGGAAAAACATTCCGCTTATCCATATGAGAATAATACCAAGTTGGCCAAAATGAGCACTAAAAACTTTTCGTGAAACATCTTGCAGATCATTGGTATGACTTTCAAAGTCATGGGCATCTGCGTGTAAATTCCAAATCCATGTAGTTGTTGTTGGACCACGAGATAAGCTTCTCGAAAAATGACCTGGTTTAGCCCATTTTTCAAAATTTGTTTCAACTGTATTTCGATCCACAAGTATTTGAACTTTATGACTATTTTTTGACTCTGGGAGAAGTGTCATAATTTAAACGTTTTGACATTTGACAAATAACTATTAAGATTCAATAAACGAAATATTCAGATTTGTTTTTAAAACATAAAACACAAAAATGTGTAATCCTATTATTGTTTATGAAAATAATACTATCATAAATATGAGTGCATAAGGGTTCATCTTTGACAAATAGAAAAATCTTTTATATCTTTTTAAATATTTGAGATTGTAGTTCAATTGGTTAGAGCACCGCCCTGTCAAGGCGGAAGCTGCGGGTTCAAGTCCCGTCAATCTCGAATTTTGGCGATATGGCCAAGTGGAAAGGCAAGAGATTGCAAATCTTTGATCCCCAGTTCGAATCTGGGTATCGCCTCTAAACTCTAAAAATATGGACTGTTATCAGTCCATATTTTTAGACAAAAAATTTTTTAACACAAATCAACTAACCATTAGTAGACGGTGCTTCAACAGAAGCTAAATCCAATGGGAAATTATGGGCATTACGTTCGTGCATAACTTCCATTCCTAGATTTGCACGATTAATAATGTCTGCCCAAGTATTAAGAACGCGACCATGTGAATCAACAATTGATTGGTTAAAGTTAAAGCCATTAAGGTTAAATGCCATTACAGAAATACCTAACGATGTAAACCAGATGCAAGCAACTGGCCAAATAGCTAAGAAGAAGTGTAATGAACGAGAGTTGTTAAATGAAGCAAATTGGAAAATTAATCTTCCAAAATACCCGTGGGCTGCCACAATGTTATACGTTTCTTCCTCTTGACCAAATCTATATCCAACATTTGTTGATTCATTTTCATTAGTTTCACGAATTAATGAAGAAGTCACTAATGAACCGTGCATTGCAGAGAATAATGAACCTCCAAAAACACCAGCAACACCTAACATATGGAAAGGGTGCATAACTTGAACTCAATCTTTTCATAATACAAATTTCTTGTAACAATCTTAGATTGGTCACAGAACCGTACGTGACGATTTCTCGTCATACGGCTCCTCTCTTTCTTATTAATAAGCTTATTTGAAATTTTCAAATTCTTTAGGGGGAATGCCTCGCTTCATAAAATATGTACAGAATTCCTTATTTTTCTTTGCTACTGCCAAAGTAATATCCTTATGACATGGATTGGGACAAAGAGGGTTATTTTATCTTTTCCGTTATATTTTAGAGGTTGAATATGATGGTTTGTTTTTATCAAGCTTTCCCCACATAATGCTCATATCTTTTTAGTATCCGTTTGTGCCAATTTGATCTCATCCGAAGATTAATTTTTGCCCTGGGGAATGTATGGGTTTTTACCTTTATGGGAAAATTGGGGTGCTCTTTGTTTAATTGAAGTTGGTTTGAATAGTGGGATAGTTTTACTTTTATGCTTACATTGAGGCCATTGGGAATGTTTGTGGAAGAATTCACTATTATGTCTAATTTTCTTGTTTAATTCCCATCTTCCCAATTTTGGATATATTATTTTGTAAGTACGTAATAGTTTAAAGTAATGAAGTTTCCATAACCAATACTCTAACTTATTCATTACAAAGTGAGAATCATATGCATAACAATAGTATTGGGCCCATCCTCTTATTATAGGGTTTGAAGTTAGAACACAAGTAATTAAAGATTTTCTTGTATGAGGAGGAGTTTTATAAATAGCTCTGAGTTTATTCTTTAATTTCCTTATTGCGGATTTGGGAATTGATATAAATAGGGAACTAGATTTTCTATTCTTTCGAAAAACCCTTTTAAATTCAAAACCTAAAAAGGATAAAATATTGTAATCGATGTCTACAATTTTTGTTTTGTTTATATTTATTTCCAGACCTCTTATTTTTAGAAATTGTGTCATATTTTCTAAATTTATAAGTGCTGTTTTATAGTTTCTTGACAAAATTACTAAGTCATCTGCATATCTTACTACGGAAGATCCTCCTTTATTCTTAGTGGATTTAAGTTTCTCTTTTAAGAATTCTTGAATTCCATTTAAAGCTAAGTTTGCTAATAGAGGACTTATTATTCCGCCTTGAGGGACTCCTAAATCTGTTGGTTCAACTTTACTAGATACTTTTAAGTCTATAAAACCACATTTTTGCCAAGAGTTTAATATGTTCATTGGAATTAATGGGGTTATCCCTAGTAAGTAATCATAATTGATCCGATCGAAACATTTACTAATGTCTAGACTTATTATGTAACGAAATCGGACATTTGGTCTATTGTTACTCAAAAGGAAGGATAAATTCCCAATTGCCCTGATTGTATTCTTATAAGGACGAAAACCATAACTATAGACATCATGAAGTTCTTCAGATATTGGTTCAATTGCAAGAAGGTAAAGCCCTTGAAGGCATCTATCGAAATATGCTGGGATGGATATAGGTCTTATCCTCCCTGGCGGACTTTCTATATAGATTCTTTTAAGGGGTTTTGATTTATATTTATTCGTATTCTTTACAATATATCCTAATTTATTTATTAAATTCTGGTATTGTTCATTTGTTTGGATTGGTTTTTCTTTAATTCCTGGGACTCCTTGAACCCTTATTTGTTATAACTCTATGGACTGCTAAAATGTGTGCGTTTTTATTTAACACTAAATTTTGAGCTAATTTGAAAGAAGTGACTAAATCACCATTTCGGTAAGCCATCGCAATTTTATCTTGTAATATTTTTATATTATCACGTAATTCTTTGATATTTATTCCTTCAATATAAAATTTTTCTTTATTCATTTTTCAGATTTTCTAATTGTGTTATTACTGCTTGTTTCCAAGGACTGTTTTTCGTTTTAGCTGGCAATGGAGTTTCTGGGAGGGTTGGAACATCTAGGCGTGACATTGTATTTCCAAATAAATCATGCTCTAAGAAGGTAAGATTTTTCCCTTTTGATTCGTTTATTTTAATACCATCTAACCAGTTTATTTCTGAAACTTCTTTTGGGTAAAGCATATCAACTATATTATTCTTTGCTATGATAAATTCATCATCTTCTAAAGGAGTTATATCAGAAAGAAATTCGAATAACAAATTCGCCATATCTGGATAGGGTAAAGAGGGTTGATAAATTGTTTGAGCTTGGATTTTTCCGCTAGTTCTTAACATAATGTTTCTTCTATGGGATCTAAGTTTTATTGGATTGTTGATAATCATTTGTAAACGGGGAGAGCGAGTAGCTGGACCTGTTGTATTATTGAACAAATCGATAAAATTGTTTTTTAAATCCTTAGAATCTAGAGAAGAATATGCTCCCATTGTTTTTCGAATAGCTACTGCAGCGGATAATCCAATGAATAATTTATTTTTATTCAAAAATCTTTGTCTATAGTTCCTAACTGAATCGAGATTTTGTTTTTGACGAGGTTCAATAATTGTATTGAGTGAGATTTGACTTATAAGAATAATTACTAAAATTGTTTGGCATAATGAAACTTTTAAATTAAAGTTTTCATCGGATATTATTTCGTCTAAAATAAGTAACTCATTGATATTTATCCCTGGAATATTAAAGTTATATTTTGATGTTGATATCATAAGCTAAAGTTTTAGTTTTTATTTAAAGTTTTATATTACGAAGAAACCGTGATAGGTTTTAGAGATTGCACCTGTTGGCACCCTTTCGGGTTAGTCAAAAAACCTGTAGAAATCATTACAATCCTACCTCGCCTCGTGGTGCTGTCGCTCCCCATTCATAGAGTAATTCTTAAATTTTCCTTAGAGATGGGTTTCCTGGTCAGTTTGTCCTAACAATTCATACTTCTTTCCTTAGGCCATGGCTTTCCATCTTATCCATCACGAGAAAGAATCACGATAAACCTAGATTCTGATTCTAGATATCAAAACTTATTTTGTCTATCTATAGGTTATTACACCTATTGGATCTTCGGCACTTAACCGACTTCGACTCATGGGTATTAACACCATTTTGCTTTCGCTGACCATGATCTTTTAATAGTAATTACCATTAAAAAATAACTTCAAGTTGCTCTTTGAGAGTTTGAAATACTAGAAAGTTTTGAGGTGCCAGGAAGGCTTTGGTCCTTCTTTTCTTTTGAATTAGAAGTAATCCTGGTCACCGCGTAGCATCTCGCATGCTAGTTGGAATTTCACCAAATTATGACAAACCACGAACAGTCGCACGGATATTGTGCTCGGCTTGGAAAACAATCATGAAGTTAAATGTGCCTGAAATACCTAATGGCATACCATCAGAAAAAGATCCTTGACCAATTGGGTAAATTAAAAATACAGCTGTTGCTGCGGCTACTGGTGCAGAATAAGCTACCGCGATCCAAGGTCTCATTCCTAAGCGGAATGAAAGTTCCCATTCGCGCCCCATGTAAGCACACACACCTAATAAGAAGTGGCATACAATTAACTGGTACGGGCCTCCGTTATAAAGCCATTCTTCTAAAGAAGCTGCTTCCCAAATTGGGTAAAAGTGAAGACCAATAGCATTTGATGTTGGAACAATAGCTCCACTTATAATGTTGTTTCCGAACAATAAAGAACCTGATACAGGTTCACGAATTCCGTCGATATCTACTGGAGGTGCTGCAATAAATGCAATAATAAATACAGTTGTAGCTGTAAGTAAAGTTGGAATCATTAATGTTCCAAACCAACCGATATAAAGTCGATTGTCTGTAGATGTGATCCAATTGCAAAAGCGTGCCCAAAAAGTTTCTGTTGAACGATTTTGTACGAGAGCTGTCATAATAATGTATGTTGTCTATGTTAATTAAAGAAAATTCTACGTTTTTTTTTTCATAGATTTCATTTTCCCAATTTTAGAGAATTACCAATAAATTGAATGTTTATCCGTAGCCTATTTTTGAAATTTCTTCAAAAATAGTAATATTTTATGGATTATTACAATTTTGGATTAAAAAAATATCAAAGTTATAATATTGTGTAAAAAATATTTATAAAAATTTATGTTTACTCTAAAATTTAGACTCTTCAAAAAGAAAAAAAAGTTTATGACTATAATTTCTGCAACACAAAAAGTAGACTCCAACATAGAAAAAATACGTCCGATTTTTCCTTTTACAGCAATTGTTGGTCAAGAAGAAATGAAATTGTCTTTAATTCTCAATGTTATCGATCCTAAAATTGGTGGAGTTATGATTATGGGGGATCGTGGGACTGGTAAATCTACGGCAGTACGTGCTTTAGTGGATCTATTACCCGAAATTCAAGTTGTCGCGGATGATCCATTTAATTCTGATCCAAATGATCCAGAAGCCATGAGTGATTTTGTTCGAGAGAAATTTACAAATAATGAACCTTTGTTAACAAACAAAAAAAAAATTCCTATGGTTGATTTACCTTTAGGGGCAACAGAAGACCGTGTATGTGGAACAATTGATCTGGAAAAAGCTTTAACAGAAGGTGTGAAAGCTTTTGAACCAGGACTTTTGGCCCAAGCTAATCGAGGAATATTATATGTAGACGAAGTAAATTTACTCGACGATCATTTAGTTGATGTTCTTTTAGATTCAGCGGCATCTGGTTGGAATACAGTTGAAAGAGAAGGTATTTCCATTAGTCACCCTTCTCGATTCATCCTTATCGGTTCTGGGAATCCAGAAGAAGGTGAATTAAGACCTCAACTCTTAGATCGTTTTGGTCTTCATGCTCAAATTGGAACTGTTCAAGATCCCCAATTAAGGGTAAAAATTGTTGAACAACGAGCTGCTTTTGATGAATCCCCTATTGGTTTTCGACAGAAATACCAAATTCAACAACAAAAGTTAACAAATTTATTAATTTTAGCTCGTCAGAATTTAAAGACTGTTCAAATTAGTTCTGAATTTCGTGTCCAAATTTCACAAGTTTGTGCGACTTTAAATATTGATGGATTGCGTGGCGATATTGTAACTAATCGAGCAGCAAAAGCTCTAGCATGCTTTGAGGGCCGCCAACAAGTTACAACCGCTGATATTTTCCGTGTTATTCCATTATGTTTACGTCACCGACTTCGAAAAGATCCTTTAGAAACAATTGATTCAGGAGAAAAAGTGTGTGAAACTTTTCAGAAAATTTTTAATGAATGATATGCAACATGATTTTAATAGTCAAATTCAGCGTTATTCAATTTTAGGTGTTCGACGTTTAAGTAATTTTCTTTGGACATTTATTCTTTTTATCGGATCTAGTGGTTTTTTATTAACAGGATTTTCATGTTATTTTAATAAACCTTTATTTCCTTTTCTTAATTATGAAAATATACAATTCTTTCCTCAAGGTTTAATAATGATTTTTTATGGATTTCTAGGGTTTTTTTTAAGTTTTTATTTAGGATTAACTATTTTTTGGGGATTGGGGAGTGGATTTAATGAGTTTAATAAACGAGATTCTTATGTACGTATTTTTCGTTGGGGTTTTCCCGGAAAAAATAGACGGATGAATTTCTATTATTCTTGGAACGATATTTTAGGTATTAGAGTTGAATTTAAACAAGGTTTAAACTCACAATACATACTATTTTTACAAATCCGAGGAAAAAAAGAAATACCTCTCACACATATGGGTGAACTGTTGACTTTTGAAGAAGTCGAAAAACAAGCATCAGCACTTGCTAAGTTTTTACAAGTTTCTCTAAGTATTAAGTAGCTAAGTAATTTTATTACTTAGCTACTTAACTCACAACAAATTCAACAAATTGTTTTGAATAATTCTCTAAACATTGTTTTAATAAATCAATAGTTTGTTCATCTAAAATTTTGGTTTTTTCTAATATTTTCGAATATTCGGAACCAGCAATAAACTGTCGTAATCCAACTAAATAAGACCGAACTTGTTCAACAGGAATGTTGTCAATATAACCATTCGTTCCAGCATAAATTGTGGCCACTTGTTCAGATAGAGATAAAGGGGATGCTTGTGGTTGTTTCAGCAATTCACGAAGTCTTTGACCACGAGCAAGTTGATTTTGTGTAGTTTGATCTAAATCTGACGAAAATTGTGAAAAAGCTTCGAGTTCTGCAAATTGAGCCAATTCAAGTTTGAGTTGACCAGCAACCTTTTTCATAGCTTTTGATTGTGCAGCAGATCCTACACGAGAGACCGAAATACCCACATTAATTGCGGGCCTAATACCACTATTAAAGATATCGGCGGATAAAAAAATTTGTCCATCAGTAATAGAAATAACATTAGTAGGAATATAGGCAGAAACATCTCCTTCTTGTGTTTCAACAATTGGTAAAGCTGTCATACTCCCCCCACCCATTTCATCATTGAGTTTCGCAGCCCGCTCAAGAAGACGGGAATGCAAATAAAAAACATCTCCTGGAAAAGCTTCCCGCCCCGGAGGTCTTCGAAGAAGTAAAGACATTTCTCGGTAAGCTTGTGCTTGTTTCGATAAATCATCATAGATAACTAATGTATGTTGTCCGTTATACATAAAATATTCAGCAAGAGTGGCTCCGGTATATGGAGCTAAATATTGTAAAGTTGCTGGAGTGTCTGCAGTCGCAGCAACAATAATCGTATAATCCATAGCTCCCTGTTTTTTTAATGTTGAAACGACTTGAGCGATTGAAGATGCTTTTTGACCAATGGCAACATAAATACAGTAAACCGATTTACCAGTTTGATTCAGAATAGTATCCACAGCAATAGCTGTCTTACCGGTTTGTCGATCTCCAATAATAAGTTCCCGCTGTCCTCTTCCAATTGGAATCATAGAATCAATAGCTACCAGACCAGTTTCTAATGATTCAAATACCGATTTTCGAGCAATAATGCCGGGTGCGGGGGATTCTAAAAGACGAGTTTCTTGAGATTCAATTTCCCCCTGACCATCAATTGGACGAGCTAAGGCGTCAACAATACGCCCTAAAAACTTCTTACCAACTGGAATTTGAGCGATTCGACCAGTGGCACGTACAACGCTCCCCTCTTGAACATTGGTCCCCTGGCCCATCATTACAGCTCCAATATTTTTGGATTCTAAATTTAAAGCAATACCGATTGTACCATCGGCAAATTCTAATAATTCTCCTGCCATAACTTCATTAAGACCATATATTCGAGCAATACCATCCCCAACCTGAAAAACAGTTCCTATATTTTCTATTTTAATTTCTTTATTGTAGTTCAAGATTTGCTCTTGAATAATACTACTTATTTCATCTGGTTGTATTTTAACCATAAATACTTTTTTCAAAGAGAAATCTATAAAAATTCAATAAAATTTAAAGACAATTCAGTTTTTCGATGGAAAAGAAATTTATTGATTTTTGAACATTTTGGGTCAATTTTTTTTCAAATTTTTTATTAACTTTTTCTAAAGCAAAATCAATAATTCGTTGTAAAATTTGTTTTTCAACTTTCTGTTGTTGATAATAAATTGTAGATTTTTGAAATTCTTCTAATCTTTGAAGATCTCTTGAAATTTGTATTTTGTATTGTTTCTCTTGTTTTTTTATTGATTCTTCAGTTTGTCGGCTTATTTCAATAACTTCATCTGATGCTTTTTGAAATTTTATTTGAGCATTTGAATAATTCTGTTCCATTTCATTAGCACGTTGTTGTGCTTGTTGTAAATTTACTAATATAGATTCTTCTCGTTTTGCTAATAAAGATTTAACCGCATCCCCAACAAAAAAAATAACAACCCCAATAACTACTAATATTATATATATATATAAATAAGAACTGTAGGAGCTTTTTTCAACGCATACAGCTCTGGTGTTCCATTATGAAAATTTTTACAAACCTTGTTAGATGGGTATGGCAGAAGCATATACAACACTTTCTAACATAACTAACATAAAATAAACACTTATAGAAGAAATTATAACCTTTCAGTTTCGAAGACTCCTTATATTTCGAAAATTCTATTTTTTTCCAATAAGAGATAAAATTTTAAAATTCTAAATTATTTTATTGTTGTATTGATATTTTATTATTTAGCAGTAATAAAATTTTAAAATCGTAACTTAAGAATTTTTTCTTTTTATCTTGCCGTGAATTTTATTAAAAAAAAATCAAGAAATTTTCAGCTAAATTAATAATATTTGTCTCAAAAATATTTGTTTGAATACCCCAACTTTGATTAAGCGATATCATATAGAAGATAGAAAACTTTAAGAAACAAAAGGATTAGCAAATAAAAGAGCTAATGCTACAACAAGACCATAAATCGTTAAAGATTCCATAAAAGCAAAACTTAATAATAATGCTCCACGAATTTTTCCTTCCGCTTCAGGTTGACGAGCAATGCCTTCAACAGCATATCCTGCCGCTGTTCCTTGACCCATTCCAGGACCAATTGCAGCTAAACCAACAGCCAAACCCGCAGCAACAACTGACGCCCCAGCAATAATAGGATTCATATATATTAATTATTAATACTTTTATCTATAAAAATTCAAATGACTGAATCTAATTCTCTCAATGGTGATCTTCAATGGATTCACCAATATAAGCACCTGCTAAAGTAGAAAAAACAAGTGCTTGAATTGCACTTGTAAATAATCCTAAAAGCATTAACGGGATGGGAACAATAAGTGGAACTAAAGTAATTAAAACACCAACAACTAATTCATCGGCTAAAATATTTCCAAAAAGTCGAAAACTTAAAGATAAAGGCTTGGTGAAATCTTCTAAAATATTAATAGGTAAAAGGAATGCTACAGGTGAAATATAACGTTTAAAATAATTAAGTCCTTTCTTTTTAAACCCTGCAAAGAAATAAGCGAAAGATGTTAATAAAGCTAAAGCAACTGTTGTATTTATATCATTTGTCGGAGCTGCAAGTTCACCGGTGGGCAATTCAATAATTTTCCAAGGGAACAATGCTCCAGACCAATTGGAGACAAAAATAAATAAAAAAATAGTTCCTAAAAAGGGCACCCAAGAAATTCCATCCGTTTCTCCAATTTGTGTTTGAGCTAAGTCACGAATAAATTCTGTAATATATTCAGTTAAATTTTGTAAACCTTTAGGTTCGAGACTTAAATTCCGATTTCCTAATAAACTTAATAGAACTAAAACACTAAAAACAACCCAAGATGTTATTAAAACTTGCCCGTGGACCTGATAATCTCCTAAATTCCAATATAAATGTTGACCCACAGAAACTTCCGCCAATTGAACGAAATTTATTAAATTGAAGAACATATTTGAAATTGATTCTATTTTTTCAACAACATTGACTCTTTTTGCCCTTTCCTTATGGCTAAAGCTAATTTATTTAAAATATAATGAACTGATTTTGCTGAATCATCATTGCCAGGAATAAACAGATCCGTAAGATCTGGATCACAGTTCGTATCTAAAATGGTTAAACTGGGAATTTTTAATTTTTGACATTCTCGTACGGCATTCATTTCTTTTTGTTGTCCTACAATTATAACAATATTCGGTAAATCGAACATTGTCTCAACCCCCCCTAAATATTTAAGAAGACGTTTCTTTTGACGGGCATTTTTCGCTTTTTCTTTTTTTGTTTGAATTAGAACTTGATTTTCTTTTTGTCCCATTTTTGAAATCAATGGTTTTAAAGTTTTCCAGTTTGTAAATAAACCTCCAAGCCAACGTTTGTTTATATACCAGGAATCACAGTCATTAGCCGTTTGTTCAATACACTTGGCAATATGTTTTTGTGTCCCAATAAACAAAACCCGTTTTCCCTGACGACAGGCTTCAAAAAGAAATGAAGATGCTAGTTGTAAATACCAATAAGTTTGTAAAAGATCAATTATTTGTAAATCATCTTTTTCCGTATAAATATAAGGAATCATTTTTGGATTTCGTTGATGTCGACGATGACCGAAATGTACACCTGCTGAAACCATTTGTTGGACTATTTCTTGAACTGTCATAGCTACCATTATAAAGTATTCTCCCAGAAAAGCAAAAGTTTAAGCAGTACAGGGGAATCGAACCCCTACCATCAGAATGGAAACCTGAGGCGCTACCGTTACACCAGTACTGCAATATATATGGCTGCTGTTTGTGAAACCTACAAAAGCCAATTCAATTTTCTTTTTATCGGCGGCTTGCTCCAAATCTGGTTCAACCGAAGTTATGTTTTGACAAATTTGTAATACAGCACGAGCCATTTTTTCCTCCTCTGAAGTTATTAATTTGTTACTGGCACGAATCCCGTAAAGATAAAAATAAATCGGTGCACTTTTATTATATCGAACAAACGACACCTTTAACCTGTTTTCCATATCCAAATCGAATTTTTGTTCAGAAGTTTCTGGTTTTTCGGAGGGCGTTAATTCAGAGGACGTTATAAACGATTTCTCTAATAATTTTAAGGTGCCGTCGGGATGTGTCACTTTTGTATCCACCCAAACTCATTTGTCTGAACAAACATCACTGAAAGTGTTTTCTATAAACAGAGTTTTAAAAAAAGTTGTTAATTTTAAAGGCATTATTGTTCCTGGTTCTTTTACTTTAAAAAAAAATTTCAGCCTATGCTTTGATTCATAAACCATATAACTTAATTCCACTGTAATCACTGTACCTATATCTAATTTCCAGTTGTTTTTCATATGCTAGTACTATAGAAAGCAGTTGCATAGTCCGCAGGTGTCGCTTTTGAGATTATTTGTACATTATAAATTTCCCAACGTGTTCGATACATCTTAATGTTAATGTTAATGCTGTCGGGTTCGTTGTGACTATTTTTTGCTGCGTCTAAAATCAGTTTCAATTCGGCACGAAAATTTTTGTAATTTAATGGATCCAATTGATTGACTAACATAAACAGTTTGTAATCCTCGTAAATTCTTTTGAGCGGCATGTGGCATTTTCGTTCTGGAGAAACAAATTTGAGCGACGATAATAATATATTTACTTAAATACTTGTCCATTAAATTTTTATTTGTTTTATATGGTTCACGGAAAATATTGCAAAATCAAGCCTATCATTCGTACAAAAAAAACAACTTGAACCCCTAAATTTGTAAATGTGATATTTATACTCACTTCGCTTTGTTTTTATGATGTATATATTATACAATCAACACGAAGTCCAGTTTCTAAGAGAGCTGTCTACTTATTTGACAATCACGAAAAAAAGAGCTATCATCAATAAATTTATACATTTTTTCTATATTTGGCGGCTCTATTGCCGCTTTATATTTAAAAAAGTTTGAATTTTTTGATAAAAATACACTTTCTTTTTTCGTTAAACTACGATGAAAATACAGTTGCTTTAAATATTTATACAACAGTTTTCTTATATCCTTTGGGACACGACAATTTTTTCTAAAAAGCGGACAAAGAATTAGCTCTTCTAATAAATCAACTATTTCGCCAGCGGTTCCCCATTCTGAATCAGCACCATCCTCACCTCGGAAAATTACGTAGTTGTTCAGACCATTCCAAACATAACCTTTGCAGTGTAGTCCTACAAATTTTCCTTCACAAAAAATAAGGCTGTTATAATATTCCATAATATTTTAAAACATTTTTTACTTTCTTTCCTTAATCGGCTTTATTACAAGCCTTTAAGCTCAGCTTAAAGATTATCAGAACTAAGAACTAGCTCTCCAAATCTACACAAAGGCCTCTCAGAGCGTCGTAGAGCACTATTCAAGTCTTTTTGTTCAAGTATCCTAGATCTTTATGAGGCTCTTTTAGAACCTACTGAGACCCTTCTAATGCATCGTACGTCACATCAGGTAAGTCGGGCTCTCCCTTCCAATATGCGTCATTATAAGAAGTCATTTTTTTATATATATTATTTTTCGTGATACAGAACACAAAACATAGAACAGAAACCTTACGAAACATGCTTTTTTAAATCAGCAACAAATTCCAAAAACTTCGGCACATATTGCTCAGGAGATAATAACATCGAATCCCTTTGTGCTTTCTAGTTTGGCCATTTGTTTTTCACACTTTTTTCCTTTGAGAGCAGTGAGAGAATAAAATAAAAAAACTTCTTCGGTTTTTAAGCTGGGATTAGTTTTTAGCTTTTCCAATATTGTCTCCATCCTACACATCACTTTTTTCAAGTAACGAATGTTTTGCTTAAGATTTATCAGAGAATTTTTAGTAAAACTAACCTCCAATTTTGGTACCATTTTTTCTACTTGAACAATATTAAAAACAATTTTTTCTAAATTTTGCTTCACACACTCAAAATTTTTTAATTTCTCAACAAAAATCGTTAACTCATTTGCTGGCATTACAGGATAGGCAACATATTCGAGCTAGCGGAAAACGCCAGCTGATAAACACGTAAAAAATAAAGCATACAAGCAAACGGGAGGCTGTAATTTTTCAGTGCGGATTCTCTACGGACTAAGTTCCCCGTAATGAGAATTAAACACCAGCGACCAGCGATACAAGAACAAATAGAATTAAACTCAGGACTAGCCTGAAGAGCCGAGGCTGCAAATTGAGAAATATACCTTGTATCTTGTAAAACTAAGCTATAAACGCCAACAATTGCCGAAAGATGGCCGAGGCGAACCAGTGCTTTCGGAACCTCTTTGAATGCCAGAGGGTACGAGACCTAGCACAAGAAGAGAGATTGCCTTACTAAATTGTATCAAAAACAAAACTGGAGAATCTTCAGCTGTAATCCTACCTACTCTGTCCACACGAAATTTACACAGTATTTGGGGGGACTTGGTATAAATTGACTATAATAGAAACAACGGTTAAATAAAAACGAACTATATTGGTTCTAAACCGTCAGAGACTCAATATAAAAAAGCGAAACTTCTGCAATGCACAATTTTATTCGAAAAAGATTTTCAATTATATTTAAACAATTTGATTCGTGATTTTTTATCGCCGCGGTTTCGTTTATTATCGTAAATATAATTTTTTTATGGATTCACATTTAAAAGATTTTGTTGTGACCGCTTTGATTCCTGCAGAGAACCGCTCTGTATCACTCAATAAGGTTTTCAAATATTATAAAATGTCCTTAAAAATAAGCCTGGTCCAGTGTTGAAATTCAAGGATTCCGCATTCAATTAATGGAAGTTCTCATCGAGATTTATGGTGAAATGCATAACAATCTCACGCTATAAAAATCGTTATATTCTTCATAATATTACTGACTCTATTTTTGAAGCATACAGAGCATTTTATAATTAGATGTTTTCCACTCGACAGAATTTTGGCTATTGTCGTTGATATTCAACAATAACAAGAGTTTTTTTGTTAAAATAGTTCGTCATTGGTTTTTGAAAAGGCAATCATCACTTTAAAGTTCTTCTTGAGTTTTACTTTTCCCGTGTAACAATTTGCTACACGCAAAAGCTTTTAACCTATATAGCTTAAAAACATTCATTTTAATAATATGGAAAATAAAGTTAGTTTTAAAAACTTAATTTTTGTTGATAATATATGCGTTGGTTTTTTTTATGAGAAATTAAATTTTAATTGCGGCATGGTTTTGATTAACCCGGATACTTATGATGGTCCATTATGGGGAGCAATTGGAGATACGCTCCTATTATTAGGTTTTCTCTTTGAATCTCCACGGTTTAAACTAAACAATGCCTGTGCTCGTCATACTCAAAAAGTACTTTATAAATATTGTTCCCAATTGTATTTTCATCAAGAACGCACGCCGCGGGAAATGTTTATCCTTTTGAAAAATTCAAATTTTATAGAATGTAAAGCGAAAATCGACCCGCCAAATTTGGAATCTATTCATCAATTTCTTGATTATGTTACCAAAAGTTACTTTGATACAAATCCAACATTGGGATTACTAAGTTCATTTATTTAAATATGTTCTCTCCCACTGCTTAAAGCATGAGGAAAAGCATATTTTATAATAGTGAATTTTAGCATTAATGTCAACAAGCTTAAAACACCTACGCGATGCGTAGGTTTTTTAAACGAAATTCGGTGTTGCTATAGAAGCTAATTGATATACACGGAATAGAGCACATAAAAAATAAAAAGAAGGAACATACGAACTCAAAGTCTTATCTCTACTTGCAACATAACCAGTAACTGCAATACAACAATATCTTCCTACAACTGAGGAGATCAGCTGACTAATTTCTGGAATCTCTAACAATTTTGTGCTTAATCGCAACATTATCCCAGCGTGGTCGCCAATAAACAGTATAGAAATCGCCAAACTATAGCATATGCGCAAATAGAAGTGTTCTAGTTGTGTCATATTTCTAGGGATAGGTACCAGAGGTATCAAAAAAATCGATGTACTTCTCAATAAATATTCCACAAACTCATTTTTTAATGTAGAAGATACCAAAGTTGGAGGGTTTAAAAAATCTTGAGCATGTAGAACCGCCGATGGTGGCAGTTTGTGCCAAACTACTCCAACTATTTGGTAACCTAATTGAGCGATTTTCACAAAAAAAACAACCGCTACTCCAGCTATTGCAAGCTTGCGTATAAATAAAGCGACTGGGATGACTACGTGGTGAATGAAATTATGTAGTAGAATTCCTACTTGCTCAATGAAGCGCCCAATTTGTTCAGCTAATTCGAGTAATTGCGGCGGGGTCATTGCAATTAATGCTCTTCCAGACTCTACAAATATGAAAACGATTGCTTCCTCTTAATCGCTCTGGGTTCAATACATAAGAGAAAACTACTAAAGCCAATAGATTTTTTAATTTGCTCATTTTTTATTTTTTAAAGTAAAGCTCGAGTTTCAAATCGGAAATAGATTCGAGGTAGCTGTATAAGCCAACTGATAAACACGCAAAACGTAAAGCAAGCAGTAAAACGGGAAGCTGTAATTTCTAAGGGCTGATTCGGTGCGAGCTAAGTTCACAATAATAATTATCAAACACCAACGACCAGCTATACAAGAAACCATAGAATTAAACGCAGGGCTAGCCTGAAGAGCCCAGCTTGCCAATTGATTAATGTAACGGGTATCTTGTAAAACTAAACCATAAATCCCAACAATTGTCAAAAGATAGCCCAAGCGACCCAGTGCTTTCGGTTTACCAAACTTTGGAGCTGGCATTAGACCAAGCACAAGAAGAGAGATCGCCTTCAAAAATTGATTTAAAAACAAAACTGAAGAATCTTCAGCTGTAATCCTACCTACTCTGTCCACCATCTCCAGAGCTTTTGCTGTTACCTCAGGGGGGGCATTAAAGGCACCAGATGCCGCCAGTATTTCCCAGAGTTGAACCCCGAAGGTTACCAATTTGAATACAAAAAAAACACTCATAAACCAAATCGCAAATGTGCGAGCATAAAGAAGCACGGGAATCAATACTTGCTCGACGAGAAGGCAAGCGTAAGCCCCAATAAACTCAATTACTGCCCCGATTCGCTGAGCGAGTTGGTGAAGTTGGGGCGGTATTAGTGCCAAAAGAACACCGCCGAGCTCTTGAGCTAAAATTGCTATCACATCCGCCAATAGTGCCACCAACTCACGCAGACGCTCGGGATGGAGAACGTAAGAGAGAACAGCCAAAGCAGAACCCGAAAATAAAACTGGAACCAGTCCTCTCTTTGGCGTGGTTCGATACCTGCTGACGGGCTCTTCACCTCCAGCCTGTAGTTGGTCGAGTTTCTTTTTTGTAACACGTAAATAGGTGTCTGTAAGCTTACCTGAGGTGTTCACCATATTTACCAATTACTACGCAAACGCTCCCTACTACAAGCAAAACTAGAAAATAATTATGATTGTTTGGGCCTTCGGCAATTTCACCACCTGAATCACTGCCGCCTGAGCCTCCGCCATCCTTTCCACCTCCCGCACCGCTTCCACTTCCAGAATCTCCCCCATAACAGCTTGCTTCTGCATTTGCATCTTCTGGGCCTATTGTGTAAGTAGGCATTTTTGGCTTTTTGTAATAATAACTAATAGCATTTTCACAATAGCGGGTTTGGGCTGGAGCTTGATATTGTTCGCTAGAACCGCTTTCCAAATCTTGAAAGAATTTAAGCATATCTTGTCTCATTTCAACGTACTTCGCTTTTTCACTACCGAAGAGAAGGGCCTTAAGTTCTTCTTGTGTTTCCCTATGAAAACTGCGTATTTTCAAATCGTAAAGTACTGCTTTATGAGCATTACGAATTTTCAAAGTGTGACTGAGTTCCGCATATGTTGCACTATGAGCATTTATTATTTTATTCTCGAAAAGTGCCCGTTTGTATAAGTTAAACTGCTGTTGCTCAGAAATTTTACTGCTCAAAGTGCTATCCAACGCTTCACTATCCCAATCGTCGGGTGCATAATATTAGAGTCTGCTAACGAAACATCTTCCCAAAAACGCTTCAGAAAGGCCTCTGGTGTTACTTCCGGACAGCCTCCTTCCCAGTTCGGAGCGTGCTGCGGAATCTCGTTACTCGTCAAGTGCTGCGAATCTTCGAGACAAGGACGAAAGTAATCACGAAAACCTACAGAAGAACCACGAGAACCAAAAGAAACATACTTAACGAACGGAAAACAGGTTTTTTTCATATCTCCTCCTTATTCTTGTATGCCTGTGTTATTGGCAGTGGCTCTTTTTTACACAACACACTTATAATTATAATATAAGAATATATTGTTTTTTTTTTCAATTTTTGGTACAATATATATATTCTTGCCTATTTTTATGTTAACATTATTACTTTATATAGGTATGCTTAGTTTTGCAGTCACATTAACTATTCTATTTTTTTTTGGATTTATTAAAATTCAACTAATCTAACACTTTTAAAAATGGACAATTTAACTAAATATTTTTCAACCGCCCCCGTTGTAGCTTTCATTTCATTATCGTTAATTTCTGGACTTATTATTGAGATAAATCGCTATTTTCCAGACCCTTTAATTTTCGCTTTTTAATTTTTAAAATTAAGCTATTTTATATATAAAAGAGCTTAATTTTAAAAATGCGACTCGGAGAAAAAGGGATTCGAACCCTTGATATAAAAAAAATTCTATATAATGGATTAGCAATCCACCGCTTTTAACCTCTCAGCCATTTCTCCAGGCTTCTAAAAGCCTATCTTGAATAATATTCAATCACTAAAAGTTCATTTATTTTTAAACCAATGTCATTTCGTGAAACTTTACCAACTATTTTACCTGTACCTGTTTTTTCATCAAAACTCAAAAAGGAGGGAAGAGAATAAGTTCTTTGCCCTAATCGATTATTTTTTTTTTTCAAGGTAATTGAATCCTCCTTATGGCATTGATAACTTGGAATATTTTGTCTTTTTCCGTTGACTAAAATATGTCCATGTGTTACCATTTGTCGCGCCCCAGGCAGGGTAGAAGCTAACCCTAATCTAAAAACAATATTATCAAGACGCATTTCTAAATTATTTAAAAGTGTTTGACTTGTAGATATTTTTTTTCGACGAGCTTTCTCTATATATCGTAATAAATTTCTTTCTGTTAAACCATAATGATATCGAAGCTTTTGTTTTTCTTGAAGACGAGTTCTGAAAGATATTTTATTTTTTTTTTTTTTACGAATATTTTTATTTTTAGGAAGTTTTTGACATTTTCCATTGATATTTAATCCAAATCCTGGCAAAGGCCCTAAACGTTTTAAGATACGAGTTTTTCCGCCATAGTATCTTGACATAAATTTTTTAAATATTCTACAACAAAATATTGTCTCTGTCTATGATTCAAGCAGCACAGGGGAATTGAACCCCTACCACCAGTATGGCAAACTAGCGCGCTACCATTACACCAGTGCTGCATGTTCAGTTGATTTCTATTGTTTTTCTATAACCAAGTCAAGGTTCAAATTTTGACAACGCATCCTGTAGGATTTGAACCCACCACATTAGATTTTGGAAACCTACGTTCTACCCACTGAACTAAGGATGCTTGTCGGAATGACAGGATTTGAACCTGTGACCTCGAGTACCCAAAACACGCGCGCTACCAAACTACGCTACATTCCGAATTTTCTAGATTTTAACTGCTTATCATTATAATAACGAATTCAATGGAGAAATCAAATTTAAGGAGATATCTTTTTGAGGTTTAGGGCCGAAGACTAAAAAATTCGTTGCTTATATGAACTCATCACGTTGTGATTGGCCGGAAGTGTCTCTTAGCAATCGGTTCTCTGCAAATTAGCTCTTGGTTTAAGAATATTCAAAATAAAGGAAGCCCAAACTGGAGTAAATATGTTAAAAAATGGACTCTGAACGGTCACATGTTATTTTGGAAAACTCCAGGGTGGCTCCCAGCGAAGCTGAGGGGCGAATAACTGCGACAGCTGTTATCAGAATGTCCATTAATACGCCAGAAGTTGGTTCCGCTGAAAAATGTACGTCCTTTAGATATAAAAACAGAAATTGAAATTCTAAACGGAATAAAAAACTAGGTAATAACTAAAAAAATAGACAAAGCTTTTAAATATTGAGTACTAAAGTCAGTCATATCGCCTCGCTGCCCGCCGCAATATCAAAACTATGTGTTCAAAGATCCCATAAACGAATTTTATTAGTTTTAACTTAAAATTGCGCCAACTAAAAAAGCAAATGCAACTATGCCGATGAGTTCTAACTATTGCCCAATTATGTTCTACTATTTGGTGAAGGAATAAAAATATACGATCGTTCAAAATACCTCTTCGAATCGCGCCAGGATTTCACGCAAACGATCTGGGTGTAAGATACAACAACTGAACCCAACAAGACAGAAATCAAGGACAGAAATTTTACGATTATTGGGCCAACTTGTGGTGGGCCTTTTCTCCAATATGTTGGGGTACTCAAACCCACCCATCGCTAAGAGGTATTAAGTTTATCTTACCTGTGGGAGATAGCGGTGGTGTTCCACCGTAACTTCTCCAATATACCCCAAAACTATCCTCAAATTCGAACTAGAATAATCTATGTTATTGGGTTGACTGTTTGCTATATCCTTTATTTGTGGTTTCGGTCTAAATTTCGGGCAATTTTCTAACTAGAAAAAGAACAGTAATTGGCTTAAGAATTGAGAGCAAAAAACGAAAAATTGCTTGATTAAACACAGGTATCACAAGGGCGACCAAGGGTCGTGCAGCGAGCTTTCATCAAAAAAAGAATAGTTTCGGTTGGAACCGACGAATAGTAGAAAGCTTGAAAATAGAGAACCCGAGTTTTTAGGCTTTTATTTGTTTAGTGCAAATTGTTCTAAAGGTGTAACTCCGCTTTCAAGGTCTTTTTTTATCCGACAAATGAACGAGGTTTTAAAGCGAACACCAGAATTAGTGGAGCGTGGTATTCAACTGATATTACATATGATTGAGTAAGTAAAGTTTCTAATATACGTAAAGTGACACGTTCAAGAAAGAGAAATTTTTATTGGATATGAAGTAACGAATACGCATAATTCAGCACTAAATATTTTTAAAAATAGAAATCAAAACAAAAATGGCATATTGACTAAGAATGATATAAACCATTTAAAAAATGTATCTTTAAAATATGTGAGGGTTTTTGTTATCAAAACTTGTAAAACTAAAAAAACCCCCGGGGGAATTTGAATCCCCGTTTCCTCCGTGAAAGGGAGATGTCCTAGGCCTCTAGACGACAGGGGCGATATTTTCAATATATTAGACAAAATATTGAAAATGTCAAGAACTTTAAAAATTATAAAATTGATTAAAAGATTGAAAAATTTTTCGATTAAATTCGGTTAACTTTTTTGTTTGAGAAGATCTTCCTAACTGAATTTGATTGAGTATATTTTTTTTCACATTTAGATTTTTTGATAAGGCTTTGGGTTGGAGAGATATTGATTGAGATTGAATTAATTGTCGACGAAGTTTTTCTTCAGTGAGTAAATTTAAAGAATTAAAAAACTTTTTAGGTATTTTACCTTTGATTTTTAAAGGTGCTGTTTGATAAAAACTAAGTATTTCAAATAAAGCTGGTTTAAGGAATTCACGAGAGATTATTAAATCTAATAAACCATGCTCTAAGAGATATTCAGCAGTTTGGAAGTTGTCGGGGAGTTTTTCTTGTAAAGTTTGTTCAATAACTCGACGTCCGGCGAATCCGATTAATGCATTAGGTTCGGCTAAAATTAAATCTCCTAACATAGCAAAACTGGCAGTCACTCCACCGGTTGTAGGAGAAGTTAGAAGAGATATATACATCAAATAAGTTTTATTTTGATAAATATTTAAAGCAGCAGAAATTTTGGCCATTTGCATTAAACTTAAAATACCTTCATGCATACGAGCTCCACCCGAAGCGCAAACTAAAATTAATATTAAACCTTCACGTGTTGCATATTCAATTAACCGAGTAAGTTTTTCACCAACTACAGAGCCCATACTTCCCCCCATAAAATTAAAATCCATAATACCTAGTGCAATTGGTATTCCATCAAGTAAACCTGTACCTGTAAGAACCGAATCTTGTAAACCAGTTTGGAATTGTGCATCTTTCAGTCGTGAAATATAAGATTTTTGATCATAGAAATTGAGTGGATCAATTGCGGATAAAGTTTCATCAAAAGGTTGCCATGTTCCAGGATCGATTAAACTTTGTAATCGTTCACGACTTGTCATTAATAGGTTCGATTGACAAGAAACACAAATATGATGATTTTCTCTTAAATGCTTTACATAAAGAATAGCACCACAGTGATAACAACGTGTCCATAAACCCCCTTCTTCTAAAGATTTTTGACTCTTTTCTTGGTCCATCCAAGATAAAATAGACATATTTTTATTGAATTTTTATTTCTTTTTTCCGACTCGACGAGCATTAGCATCGGCAATTTTTTGAACTTCTTCTTTTTGATGGAAAGCATTACCTATTTTTTTTGAAGCGTCAATAAATTCATTTGCAAGATTAACGTCTAAAGTATTTCCAGATCTTTTTTTTGCAGCGGTTAAAATCCAACGAATTCCACGTGAAATTCCTCGATCCATATCTAATTCTATAGGAATTGGATAAACAGCACCACCGATCCGACGAGTTTTGATTTCGACAGAGGGGGTTGTATTTCGAATTGCTTTTTCAAGAATAAGTAAAGGATCTTGTTGAATTTTATCTTGAATATTATTTAAACTTTTTTGTAAAATAGAATAAGCAAGCTTCTTTTTCCCATGACGCATAAGTCTTTGAGTAACAAGATAAACAAATCGATTTCCAGAGAGAGTATCTTGAACAATTGTAATATATTTTTTCTTTTTTTGAGGAGTTCGTGCCATATTAATTTTTTTTCACACCATATTTTGAGCGACTTTGCTTTCGATCTCGAACACCGGCAGTATCTAATGTTCCTCGAATAATTCTATATCGTACTCCTGGTAAATCTTTAACTCTTCCTCCTCTGATTAAAACAACAGCATGTTCTTGTAAGTTATGCCCAATACCTGGAATATAAGCAGTCACTTCAAATCCTGAAGTTAAACGAACTCGAGCAACTTTTCGAATAGCCGAATTTGGTTTTTTTGGTGTTGTGGTAAAAACACGTGTACAAACTCCACGACGTTGAGGACAGGATTGTAACGCTAATGATTTTTTTTTTTTAATAATTTTTTTCGAGCAGATTGAACTAATTGTTGAACTGTTGGCATAGAAAATAAAAATATTTGGTGATCATTTTTATGATCACCAAATTTT